ATGATAAGTGATAGTCAAATATTTGTAGCCTTATTATTTGCATTAGTATCAGCTATTTTAGCGATAAGATTAGGTACAGATTTATATCAGTAAATTTTAAAATTTTATTTAGATTATTGTTCGTGCTAATAAGACGTCGCTTAATTTTTTAAGTGGCTTTTTTTTATAGTAATATTATATTCATATCATTTATAGTTATAATATAAGTTAGTATTAGTAGTTTTTTATAAATATTAATAATTTAAATTAAAAAATATAGTGAATAAAATACAAAGTCAAACTCGTACTGTTTTTCCTTTTACGGCTATTATTGGTCAAGAAGAAATGAAATTAGCTTTGATATTAAATGTGATTGATCCTAAAATAGGTGGTGTAATGATTATGGGTGATCGTGGTACTGGTAAATCTACTACGATTCGAGCTATTGCTGATCTATTGCCTGAGATAGAAGTTGTTGTAGATGATTTATTTAATTCTCATGTTTCTGATTATGATTTAATGTCTGATATTATTAAGCAAAAAATTGAACAAGGTATGAATGTACCAACTGAATTTATAAAAGTTCCAATGATAGATTTACCTTTAGGCGCTACTGAGGATAGACTTTGTGGTACAATTGATATTGAGAAAGCTTTAAATGAAGGTATTAAAACTTTTGAACCTGGTTTATTAGCTAAAGCTAATAGAGGTATTTTATATGTTGATGAAGTAAATCTATTAGATGATCATCTTGTAGATATTTTATTAGATGCATCTGCTTCTGGATGGAATATTGTAGAACGTGAAGGTATTTCAATTCGACATCCTGCTAGATTTGTATTAGTAGGTTCTGGTAATCCTGAAGAAGGTGAGTTAAGACCTCAATTATTAGATCGTTTCGGTATGCATGCAGAAATTAGGACAGTTAAAGATCCTTATTTAAGAGTACAAATTGTGGAACAAAGATCAGATTTTGATCGAGATCCTTATTCTTGTATTCAAAAATTTCAAGATCAACAAAATCAACTTAAAGATAATATTATTTTGGCTCAAAATAAATTACCTAGTGTAAAAATAGATTACTCCTTAAGAGTTAAAATTTCAGAAATTTGTGGTGCATTAAATGTTGATGGTTTAAGAGGAGATATTGTTACAAATCGGGCAGCAAAAGCTTTTGCTGCTTATAAAGGTAATGATGAAGTAAGTGTTGCAGATGTTAAAACAGTAATTAAGCTTTGTTTACGTCATAGATTGCGCAAAGATCCTTTGGATACTATTGATTCTGGTAGTAAAGTAGAGCAAGTGGTAGATAGAATATTAGTGCAAGATTTATAAATTTAATTCTTAGTACTTATAGGCTCAGTAGGATTCGAACCTACATTAGAGACTTAGAAGGTCCCTGTCCTAATCCCTTAGACGATGAGCCCAATAAATGATGATATCTTGTAATATAGCTAATTAAACTAGATTATATTAAATATTTTCAACATCAAATTGGGCGGTACTGGATTTGAACCAGTGACCACCTGCTTGTAAGGCAGGCGCTCTACCACTGAGCTAACCGCCCTGTATGAAATACAATTTAATGATTTTTTTTTAAAAAATCAAGTTTTTTTATATTAAATATTGTCATAATACAATTAATATGAATGATTTATTGGAAAAGATTTATATAATGTTTAAAGTTATGTTTAATTTACTTAGTTTATCTAGTATTTTAAATCTGAATTTTTCAAGTTTATTGCAGCAAATACAAATAATTGCTCCAGCTTCATTATCTGTTACTCTCATGACAGCTTTTTTTATGGGCTTAGTATTTAGTTTACAAATAGTTCAAGAATTTTTGTACCTAAATGCTATTAATTTAATTGGCTCAGTTTTGACAATAGCTTTTTTAAGAGAATTATCTCCTGTTTTAACCTCTGTAATTTTAATTGGAAAAATTGGTTCGTATTTTACAGCTGAATTAGCTACTATGAAAATTACAGAACAAATTGATGTCTTATATATACTTGGAATACATCCTATTAATTATTTAGTTTTACCTCGTATTCTAGCTTTTATTTTTATTTTACCTATTCTAAATTGTTTATCTTTTATTACAAGTTTATTAAGTAGTTGTTTTATTTGTTTTATTTTATACAATGTTGATCCTCAAATTTTTTTTCTATCTGTATTTTCTAGTTTGTCATTTATTGATATTTTTAAATCATGTTTAAAAACAGTTATTTTTGGATTTTTTATTGCTATGATTAGTTGTGTTTATGGATTAACAACTCAAGGTGGTGCTAAGGGTGTTGGTTTATCTATAACTTCATCAGTTGTCATTTCTTTATTAGTTATTTTTTTTATCGATTTTATTTTATCGTATTATATGTTTAATAACTCAGATAGTGTATTAAAATCTTTATAGTTAATATATTTTTAATAAAGTATAATGTTTATTATTTTACTTCAATATTTAAATCTATAAGCTATTTAATTAAGGTTTTATTGAAAATATTGTCTGTATTTAATATAAGAGTTTTGTATTAAATACTAAGATATTTATTTATTTATTATAATAATTTTCACTATATTATAAAATATATATCATATATATTACAATATTATCATATGTATTAATTAATATATATTTTAATATCCAATATATTTTTTTCTTTATTTTTAGTTAGGAGGGACTATTTATGTCAGGAGGATCAACAGGTGAACGTCCTTTTTCTGATATTATTACAAGCATTCGTTACTGGGTTATTCATAGTATAACTATTCCTGCATTATTTGTAGCAGGTTGGTTATTTGTAAGTACAGGGTTGGCATACGATGTGTTTGGAACACCTAGGCCTAATGAATATTTTACTCAAGATCGTCAACAAGTTCCTTTAGTAAATGATCGTTTTAGTGCTAAACAAGAACTAGAGGATTTAACAAAAGGTATTTAAATATGGAGTATACAAATTTATTATGACTAAAAAAAGTTCGAATCAGCCAATATCATATCCCATTTTTACATTTAGATGGTTAGCTATACACGGTATTGCTATCCCTACAGTATTTTTTTTAGGTGCTATTACATCTATGCAATTTATTCAAAGATAGGAGATAATATTATTATGAGTGGTCCTAATCCTAATAAGGAACCTGTTGAATTAAATCGTACATCTTTATTTTGGGGATTATTATTAATTTTTGTTTTAGCAGTATTATTTTCTAGTTATTTCTTTAATTAGTAAATAATTAATCTTAACTTATTGAATTTACTGCTTGATATAACTTTATAATTATATGTTATTTTGTTTCATACATTGATTGAATGGTATAATTTTATATTGGAGATATAGATAATATGACAAATACTGGTAGAGTTCCTTTATGGTTAGTTGCTACTGTAGGAGGAATAGCTGTAATTACTGTGTTAGGGATTTTTATTTACGGGTCTTACTCTGGAATCGGTTCTTCTTTGTAACAAGAATATAGTTTTTAAGTATTTATATAATTAATTTATGTAAACCACCGATTATATATTTTAAATATAAAGGTGGTTTTTTTATATCTTAATTATAATTTATGTAATATTATCTTCTTCAATGTATAAAAATAATAATGCCATACTTAATCCTGGAAAAATAATACCAGTTAATGGTACGAGAATTGATGGTAAATATGATGCTGTCATGTATTTATGTTTAATAATAAAAATTTAATATGAAATATATTTATAATATAAGTATAATTATATGATATTTTTAATGATTAAAAAGATAATTTTAATATTTTGTTTATGATCTGTAAACTAATATTATAAAGATAATATCAGTTTATATCATTATATATATTCTTTCTATAAATATTTAATTTAGTAATTATTAGTTTATGAATAGTAAAATTTCCCAAGAAATACCAAAAAGTTTTGAGGCTATGTATAAATTTTCAGAGTCATATGCGAAAAGAACTGGGACATATTTTTGTTTAGATATGACAGTAACAGCTGTAGTTATTGAAGGTTTAGCTAAACATAAAGATATTTATGGTGCTCCTTTATGTCCTTGTCGACATTATGATGATAAAATTAAAGAAGTTGTAAATGCATATTGGAATTGTCCTTGTGTTCCTATGAGAGAACGAAAAGAATGTCATTGTATGCTTTTTTTATCTAAGGAAAATGAATTTGCTAGCGTAAATCAACAAATAGATTTAAATACTTTATTTCAATCTATTGATTAAATAAGATCATAAATTTTATGATCTCTTTTTATTAAGCTTATCTATTTATATTAATTTATTATTAGAATATTTTTATAAAGTTTTTATAAATTACTTTTTTTTAAGTATAATAAAATAATTACTGCTGGTCCTACTAAAACAATAATACCTAGTGATACTAATTGACCAATTACTTGCCAGTTAATCATGTATTTATTCCTTAATATATTTATTTTGAGTATATTACTAATTATCTATATAGTAATTATACTATTTATAATTTTAATGTTAATTAAAATGTAAAATATTTTTTATATTTTAGTTATTTTAATTGATTAATTATGTGAGTTTAATGGTATAGTTTTCACTATTAATGCAATTTTAATAACCTTTTTATGGTTTTATTTAATTTATATATTAATATTATTTAGGGTTATATATATGTTTTTTCTTGTTATTGCAAACTTTATTTGTTGTAATGATATTATATATTTTTGATTTTTATTATAATGTTTTATTATATTAATTAATTTAAGTAAAATATTTTTATTAATTAATAAGTGAAAATTATGATAAATAAATAATTGTATTATTCTTGTTTGTATTGAAATATGTTTATTTTGTATAATTTGATAGTTTAATGCAATGTATTTCTTATGTTTAATATTTATATAACTTTGAATACTTTTTTGTTTAATATATTCATGATCATAATGACAACTAGTAATAAAGTTATTAAGATTATTTTCAATTTTTTTGTTTAAATATTTATTTAAGTAAGGTAAAATTTCATTTCTAATTCTATTTCTTTTAATATTAAAATTATAATTAGTTATATCAGACCAAATTGGTAAACAATATTTTCTACAAAAAAAATTTACTTCTTGTCTATTTTTTGTAATTAGTGGTCTAAAAATATGTATTTTTTTATTTATTTTGCTATGTAAATTTAAGCTTGTAGCTCCTTCAAGTGTTGTTCCTCTACTTAAGTTTTGTAAAAATGTTTCTATTTTATCTGTTTTTGTATGTGCTGTTATAATATTTTTATAATTATATTTTATTGCATGATTTATAATCGTATGATATCTATTTATTCTAGAGATATTTTCTGATACTGTTATTTTTTGTATTTGATATATATTAAGTTTTTTTTTTGTTTTTTTATATAGGAAATTAAATGTTCAATTTGTCTTTTACTATCTTTTTTCCATTGATGGTCAATATATATATATTCAATTTTATTATTATAGTTTTGCTTTTTATTAAATTCTTCTAGTAATTTCATTAAGCAAATTGAATCTTGTCCTCCTGAGATAGCAATTAATAAAGAATTTATATGATATTCTATAATTATTTTATTCATAGTATCGTTAAAATATTTATTTATGTTAGTGTCCATATATGATATTGGTACTTAAAAAAATTTATATTGCGATTGTTTTCGAATTATGTTATTTATTTATATATAAGGGTTGCTAACTCAATGGTAGAGTACTCGGCTTTTAACCGATTAGTTCCGGGTTCGAGTCCCGGGCAACCTAGTTATATATAATTTAGCAAAGCATATATTTTAAAACCATAATAATACATACATGATAAATATGAATATCATTTCTCAAATTTTATATAATAAGAGTAAAAAAGGAAAGTGTGCATTAATTCCCTTTATCACAGCTGGTTATCCTAATTTAGATATAACAATAAAGGCTTTATATATTTTAGATAATCAAGGTGCAGATATAATTGAATTAGGAATTCCTTATGCTGATGCTTTAGCAGATGGTCCAATTATTCAAAATTCTTCTAAGGTAGCTTTAAAGCAAGGTATTTATATTGATCAAATTTTAGAAATTTTAAAGCAAGTTAATCTTAAGTTAAAGTCACCGATTGTTATATTTAGTTATTATAATCCTATTTTAGTTAGAGGATTAGATAAGTTTGTTATGGAAATAGCCTTTTCAGGTGCAAAAGGTTTAATTATACCTGATTTACCTTTAGAAGAAACTGATTATTTGATATCTATTTGTAGATATTATAATCTTGAGTTGATTTTATTTATTTCTCCAACTAGTTCTTATGAAAGAATTTCATTTATTTTATCTAAATCTCCAGGTTGTTTATATCTTGTAAGTAATACAGGTGTAACTGGTATGAGGAATTCTATTAATAATAAGTTAAATGATTTATCTGATTATATTAAATCTAAAACTGATAAATTATTAATGTTAGGATTTGGTATTTCTAATACTGAACAAGCTGCTGAAGTGTCTCAATGGAATATTGATGGTATCGTTATGGGAAGTGCATTTGTAAATATTTTATCAAATCAAGATTTAAATAATGTTGATTTAATAAATAATTTAGGCTATTTTTGCAAAGATATTAAAATGTCAATTAGTTGTACAAACAATATTTAATAAAATGATAAAGTATTTATTAAAACGTAATTGAAAAAAATAGATAAAGATTAAGCGATTATCTAGATGTGATTTTTATGTAATTATTTTTTTTATTGTTTAATCTGGACTTATAAAATAATTAAAAAATATAATATTTAGCTTTTTACTATTAAAATTAAAATACTAATTATTTGTATAATTAGTATTTTAATTTTAATAGTAATAAAAAATAGTTTATACCCCCAGGGGAATTCGAATCCCCGTTACCTCCGTGAAAGGGAGATGTCCTAGGCCTCTAGACGATGGGGGCTAAGATAATATCAATACTCTAAAACACCATACATAATTTTTTAATTTATGTCAACTGATTTGATATAATTGTTATGTATTTATAATTAAACGTGAACGCATAACTAAATATATTACTTTTTGTCTAATAGAGGTAACCATATTAATAAATAAATTAAATGCTTCATTTTTATATTCTATTAATGGATCTTGTTGTCCATAACTTCTCCATCCAATATATTCTTTTAATAAACTCATTTTTTCTAAGTGTTCTTGCCAAGATTGATCTATTTGTTGTAATAAATAATATTTTTCTAATTTTCGAAGTAATCCTGGTCTTAATTGTTCTAGATAACTTTCTCTTAAATCATAAGTAATTCTTAGTTGTTCATTTAAAAAATATTTAATTTCAAGTGAATCTATTTGTATTAATTCATTTAAGTTAAAAGTTGTTGTAATATTCAATAATTTTAAAAGTTGTTGTAATATTTGTTTTCTTTTATCTTTAGTTTGTTTATTATAAATTTGTAACATTTCATCAATAGTATTTTCACCATATTCTATTATGCAATCTCTTGTAAATATTGATTCTAAAATTTTTTGACGTTCTTTATATATAGCTTGTCTTTGATTATTAATTACTTCATCATATTCAAAAAGTTGTTTTCTAATATCATAAAAATATGATTCTACTTTTTTTTGTGCAGAATTAAGGCTTTGACTTAAAAGGATTGATTCAATAGGAGTATTATCATCTATATTTAATGTATTCATTAATTTTTCTATTTTTTCTCCACCAAAAATTCTAAATAAATTATCTTGTAAACTTAAGAAAAAACGAGATGATCCTTTATCTCCTTGTCTTCCTGATCTACCTCTTAATTGATTATCAATTCTTCTTGATTCATGTCTTTCTGTGCCAATTACGTATAAACCTCCTAATTTTAATACATTTATTCTTTCTTGTTCGCATAGAATTTTATATTTATTTAAAATATTTTGATATATATTATAAATTTTTTTATCATGCTCATTATTGAAATTATTATTGTTAATAATTTTCTCTATATATTCATTAATTCTATTGATATTAATTTTTTTTATTAAAAAATTAATATTAATTTGATTAAGTAAATCATTAATTTCTTTAGATTTATAAATATTCTTGTTATTATTTATATTTTTTTGACTATATTTTTGTTTAATATATGAAATTATCATAATTTTAGTCATAGCATAGGGATTACCTCCCAAAATGATATCAGTTCCTCTACCAGCCATATTCGTAGAAATGGTTATAGTATTTTTTTGACCTGCTTGGGTAATTATTTCGGCTTCTCTTGCAAGATTTTCTGGTTTTGCATTAAGAAGATTATATGAAATTTGGAGTTTATCTAACATTTGAGCTAAAAGTTCTGATTTTTCTATACTTGTTGTACCTATTAATGTAGGTCTACCAATTTGATACATATCAAAGCATTCATTAGCAATAGCTTTCCATTTACTATATTCTGATTTATATACTAAATCTGGTAAATCTTGTCTTTGACATTTTTTATTAGTAGGTATTTCTATTACTGATAATTTATATATTTTATCAAACTCTGCTTCTTCTGTTTTAGCAGTACCTGTCATTCCAGATAGTTTGCCATATAATAAAAATAAATTTTGATAAGTAATAGATGCTAGTGTTTTATTTTCTGCTTCAATTTTTATATTTTCTTTAGCTTCAATTGCTTGATGAAGACCATCGCTCCATCTACGTCCTTCCATAATTCGACCAGTAAATTCATCAACAATAATAACTTGATTATTTTTTATAATATATTCTTGATTTTTAATAAAAAGTTCTTTAGCTTTTAAAGCATTAATTATATATTTGATCCACTCATTATTGATGCTATATAAGTTTTTAATATTTAATATTTTTTCACAAGTAATAATACCCTTTTCTGTTAATATGATATTTTTAGCTTTTTCATCTATTTCGTAACTGATTTTATTTATTAAGTTTTCTGCTATTTCTTTTGCTTTTAAATATTTATTGCTATTTATTTCTGTAGAACCTGAAATAATTAGTGGTGTTCTTGCTTCATCAATTAAAATAGAATCTACTTCATCTATAATAGCGTAGTGAAATTTTCTTTGTACAATCTCATTACTTTCAATTGACATATTATCTCTTAAGTAATCAAATCCAAGTTCACTGTTAGTAACATATGTTATGTCATATTGATACTGTAGTTTTCGATTTGCATAATTTATGTTTGGTATAACTAATCCAATTTTAATATCAAGATAACTAAAAATTTTTTTTGCTAATTTTGCATCTCTTTTAGCCAAGTAATCATTTACTGTTATAATGTGTACACCTTTTTGTGATAAAGCATTAAGATATGCGGGTAATATTGCTACTATAGTTTTTCCTTCTCCAGTTTTCATTTCTGCAATATTTCCATTGTTTAACACAATTGCACCTAATAGCTGTACGTTAAATAAGCTTAGCCCTGTTGCTCTTTTAATTGCTTCTTTAGCGGTTGCAAAAGCTTCAGGTAGTATTTCATTAATATCTATGTTTTGTTTATTTAGATAAGTCTTTAATTTTAAAGTTTGTTGTTTAAGTTCTATATTATTATATTTTTGTATGTTTTGGTAAAAATAGTTGATTTTTTCAATTGTTTTATTGTATTTATTTAGAGGTTTGTATGATAAGAAATTAAACATATTGTTGTTTATATATAAAAAAAATTAATAATATAAGGTGAAAAAAATTCTTGTATTGTAACCGATGATTTATTTTTATAATATAAAGTATATTTTCTTCCCCATAATGGTTGATGATTCTGAAATTTTTGTTCTAGATCTTTTGAGTATCCATAATATATTTCATGTATATTTTTATATGTATCTACTTGTGAATTAATTAATGAATTACCGATAGGTTTATTAGCTTGGATTATATTATCAATTGTATCTAAGTATGTAAAAATCCATATAGATCTTGCAAAGATAAATTTAGTATATATAGAGTTTTCAAGCCAAATACATCGAATATGTTTATTCATATTTTTTGATGTATAATGATTTTTTTGTAACATATTAATATGAATTTTTTTACCACTTAAGCTATTTAAAATTTGTGTAAATGATCCTTCATTTGCCAAAATTAATTGCCATTCGATAGGTATGAATTTACATGAGTTTTTAGTTAAATACTTTATTTTTTCTTGTGGTAAAATAAACATATAATGAAATTTATAAAATGTATAGATATAAACTGCCATTTTTTGTTTATATTTTTTTATATAATGATAGCTATTTGATATATTTTAATTTTATATTAATGTTTTTATACTATTTTTAGTAAGTAATGATTTTCCATTCATTTCTTTAGGTATTTCTATTTTTAGTATATCTAATATGGTTGGAGCTATGTCTGCGAGGCATCCAAATGATTTTAATTGTTTTACATCTAATATATTATTAGGAATTAAAATAAATGGAACTAAATTTGTGCTGTGAGATTTACATGGTTTATTATTTTCGTCTATCATATAGTCTGCATTACCATGATCAGCTGTAATTATAAGAGTTCCTTTATGTTCTTGAATTTTATTTAAAATTTTTTCTATACATTGATCTACAATTTCAACTGCTTGTATTGTAGCATCTAAATTTCCTGTATGTCCTATCATATCAGGATTTGCATAATTAATTATAATAATTTTATAAGTATTTTTATCTATTGCTTTTATTGCACTTTGTGTGATTTGATAAGCAGACATTTCTGGGCTAAGATCATATGTTTCTACCTTAGGGCTAGGTATTAATTCTCTATCTTCTCCTGGAAATGGTTCTTCTATTCCTCCATTAAAAAAATAAGTTACATGTGCATATTTTTCTGTTTCTGCTAGTCGTAATTGTCTTAATCCATGATTGGAAATAATTTGTCCTAAAAAATTTTCATGATGTTCGGAAGGAAATACGGTCGGGATATTCAATGTTGAATCATACTTAGTAAATGTTGTAAAAATTAGGTTATTAATCTGCTTAGTTTTAAAACCTTTAAAGCTTTTTTTGGCTAAAGAATGTAATAATTGTCTGATTCTATCAGGTCTAAAATTAAAAAATAAAATGCCATCATTTTCTGATATTTTTCCTACTTTTATTCTGGTAGGAGGAATAAATTCGTCTGAAATATTATCATTATAATATTCTTCTATAATTTTAATAATATTTTCATTATCTTTGATATTTATATTGTGATTTTCTGTTAATGTATTATAAGCTTTTTCGGTTCTTGACCATCTACAGTCTCTATCCATACTATAATACCTTCCACTAATCGTACAAATTTCAATATGTGGACTTTCTTTAATTTCATTTAATATTTCTTTAATAAATGAAATAGTTATTTTAGGTGCTGTGTCTCGACCATCTGTAATTAAATGTAAGCATGTCTTACTATTATATCGATGTACAATCTTTATTAAGGCTTTTAAGTGTTTTATATGAGAATGTACACCACCATTAGAGCATAAGCCGATAATATGTAATTTTGATTTTCTTTTATCTATTTCTTGACAAATATTATGAATTGTTGAATTTTTAAAAAAATCATTATTATCTATTGATTTTTGTATACGTACTAAGTCCTGATTTATTATTCTACCTGCTCCAATAGTTGTATGTCCGACCTCAGAGTTACCCATTTGTTGATTTGGTAAACCGACAGCTTCTCCTGAGGCATTAAGTAAAGATTTGGGATAATTTTTCCATATATTATCCATGATTGGAGTTTTAGCTATTTTAATAGCATTACCTTTAGTTTCTTCTGAATGCCCCCAACCATCTAGAATTGTTAATATGATTGGATGAATAGGTTCATTATGCATAAAATTAAAACAAAAATTTTATTATATTAATTTTAAATTTAATCAAAATAAAAGAATATTTAATTATTTTTTTACTCGTAATTTTATAGTACTGTATTAATTAATTATTTATATAATAAAAAAAAACTAGAAATATGTATATTTATATAAATCATATCATATTTCTAGTTATATTTTTGATTTTTAAATTTAGTAAAAAAAATTATATTTTTAACTTAGTACATTAATAGCGTAATTTAAATAAGTATTAGCTTCATTAGCTGCTTGACCAGATAACCCATGACTATTTTTGATATGTTCAATAGCTTCTATGTACCAACTAGGAGATAATTCAAAGCTACGGTTAATTTCTTCTAAACCTGCCACTAAATATTCATCCATTGGACCAGTTGCTCCTACAATTAAACAATAAGTAGTCATTCTTAAGTAGTAACCTATATCTCTAGCACATTTTGCTTTACCAATAGCACTAGATGCATAAGTTGGTCCTGGCATTTGAGTTACATAAGGAAATTTTGTGTATACTGCTTGAGCTGCACCAGTAATTAGTCTTTGAGCATTGCCAGTTAAAACTTTTGCTGCTTCTAAACTTGCAGAAGCTCTATAATATCTTCCGTTTATAGATTGTAGCTCGGCATTACTTAAAAATCTTCCTTGGCTATCTGCTGATGCAATAGCTTCTGTGATAGGTGTTTTCATTGTTTCTTGTAATTCCTTAAATATTTTTTATAGAAAGTAATATTAATTTTATATATATTTATATTATTATACTACTGCCGCAGCTGCTCTATCAAAATAAACACTTAGTTCAGCTGTTAATGAGCTGCAATCGCCTAATGGTACTCCACTGACATCGTTGGCTAATGAGATAGAAGCTTCTTTCATTTTTTGTACAGCAACTGCAACAGAACCTCCAGGTGTTCCTAATGCTTGGTAAGTTTCTCTTAATCCATTTAAGCATCTGTCATCTAAAACACTCGAATCACCTGCAATCATTGCATAACTAACATATCGTAAAATAATTTCCATATCTCGTAAACAAGCAGCCATTCTTCTACTTGTATAAGCATTTCCCCCTGGTTGTACTAATTGTGGTTGTTCTGCAAATAATGCACGTGCAGAGTTTGTAACAATAGCAGAAGCATTAGAATTAATTTTATTTACAGTATCTAATCTTTTGTTGCCTTCTGCTACAATTGTTTCTAAAGCTTCTATTTGTTTATTACTTAAGAATTCTCCTCTAGCATCAGCTTGGGCTACAATTTTAGCAAATGCATCTAACATATTTTATCTCCTTGAAATTACAATCATGAAGATTGTTTGAATAATGAGTTATTTATATAATGTTAATTTATTTTATTAATATTATATTCTAATAATCTACATATTATTTATTAAGAAATATTAAAAGTTTATATATCTTTAACTTTTTAATTAATCGCTTAAAATTTCTGGTTCAGTCATTTCATCTACTAATTCAAGAACAGCACGTATTATAGGCTTATTTATAGGGTCATCAATAATATCAATGTCTTCATATTTTCTTCTTTTGGCACGATTAGAAACTTGTATTGTAATTTTATATCTATTTTGTGCTAACTCTAATAATTCTTCTGTTTTATATATAATATATTTTAAATTTATTTTATTATACTCATTATTATTATTCATTTTTTTATATGTAATAACTTTTCTATTATTAAATTTTATTTATTATTTATAGTTATAAATTTTGAATATTTTATTTCAATATATGTAATACTATATCAGTAATGATAAATTTTTAATTATTCATTTTATAAATATAAAGCTATCTTATAAATAGTTGATTAATTAAATTTTTATGTTAACTATATAAATATATCATATTTTCTTATTTGATAAAAATTTAAAAAAAGTTATATGCAAGCATCAAGATCTTTTACCTATAAATTAAGTCATAGTTTAGGATATCCTTCTATTGTTTACGAAAGAGATGCATGTGGTGTTGGTTTTTTTGCTCAAATTAATAAAAAATCATCTCATAATATTATTCTCAAAGCATTACATGCATTAAATTGTATGGAACATCGTGGTGGTTGTAGTGCTGATAGTGATTCAGGTGATGGCGCTGGTATTACAACACAAATTCCATGGGATTTACTTTTATCTGATTTTCCAGAAGTGTCTTTGAATAGTTTTAATCATTGTGGTGTAGCAATGATATTTATGCGACCTGAAAACTTGGAAGAAATTAAAAGTATTTTTAATTGGGTTTTTAATGAATACCAAATAGAATTAATTGGCTGGAGAACAGTTCCTGTTAATTCATCTGTACTTGGTCAAAAAGCTAAAGAAAATGAACCTTTAGTTATGCAATGTATTGTATCTTCTATAGAAGATAATTTAGAAAAAAAATTATATATAGTTAGAAAAAAAATAGAAAAATTAATTAATGATATTAATTCTAGTATTAATAAGAACTTTTATATTTGTTCTTTTTCTACCAAGGTTATTATTTATAAAGGGATGGTTCGTTCAGAAGTCTTATCTATGTATTATATAGATTTATCTAATACTTTATATATTAGTAATTTTGCTATATATCATAGACGATTTAGTACAAATACGATGCCAAAATGGTCTTTAGCCCAACCAATGCGTTTTATTGCACATAATGGGGAAATCAATACATTATTAGGCAATTTAAATTGGATGAAATCTAAAGAATCATTATTTAAGAATAAATATTGGGAGGAGTTTTATGATGTATTAATTCCTATTACTAACGTAGATAATAGTGATTCTGCAAATTTAGATTCTGTTGTTGAATTATTAGTACAGTCTGGTAAAAGCCCTCAAGAAGCATTAATGATACTGATTCCAGAAGCTTATAAACATCAGCCTTCTTTAAATTCTTTCCCTCAAATAATTGATTTTTATGAATATTATAGTCATCTACAAGAACCTTGGGATGGACCTGCATTGGTTGCCTTTACAGATGGTGATATAATAGGTGCTACTTTAGATAGAAATGGTTTAAGACCTGCTCGATATATAACGACTAAGGATGGAATGATTAGTTTATCATCTGAAACAGGTATTTTTGATATAGATGATGTTAATGTTATTTCAAAAGGTCGATTAGGTCCGGGTCAAATTTTTTGTGTGGATATGGTTAATAACTTAGTATTAGATAATTTTGTTATAAAAAAAAATATAGCTGAAAAATTGCCTTATAAAAATTGGTTAAATAAATATAGGAAAAAAATACTACCTCAAGGTTATTTAGATAGTATTATATTTGATGTTATGGATTTAACTCGTTTACATACAGCTTTTGGTTATACTAATGAAGATGTTCAATTAGTTATTGAACATATGGCTAGTTCTGCAAAAGAGCCTACTTTTTGCATGGGAGATGATATACCATTAGCTGTTTTATCAAATAAACCTCATTTATTATATGATTATTTTAAACAGCGCTTTGCACAAGTTACCAATCCAGCAATAGATCCATTAAGAGAAAGTTTAGTTATGTCTTTAACTACTTATATTGGACCTAAAGGTAATTTTTTAGAGCCTGCTCCTAATATGGCTAAGTCTATTCAATTAAATTCTCCAATTATTAATGAAAATGAATTAATTGCTTTATCAAATAATATTTTTAAGGTATCTACTTTTAATACATTTTTCAATCTTAATGAAGAGGATAGTAATTTTTATAATGCGATTCTTAAAATTTGTGATAAATGTGTTAATGATATAAATAATGGTTCTGAAATCATTGTTTTAACAGATCGTATTAATTCTTTAGATAAGCATATGATGTTTATTCCTCCATTATTAATCGTAGGTTCTTTACATCATTATTTAATTTCTCTTAAATTAAGACATAAAGTTTCTATTATTGTAGAGACTGCTCAATGTTGGAATACACATCATTTTGCTTGTTTAAGTGGTTACGGAGCAAGTGCTATTTGTCCATATCTAGCTTTTACAACTGTAAGACAGTGGTGGAATAATACAAAAACTCAAAAATTAATGAGTAATGGTAAATTACCTAAATTAACAATTGAAGAGTGTCAAGATAATTATCGTATTTCGATTGAAAAAGGATTATTGAAAATTTTATCTAAAATGGGTATATCTTTATTTTCTAGTTATCATGGTGCTCAAATTTTTGAAATTTTAGGTTTAGGACAAGATGTTATTGATATAGCTTTCTTTGGTACAACTTCTAGATTAGGCGGTATAAATTTACAAGAATTATTTAAGCATTCATTAAATGCTTATCAGTTAGCATTTATTGATAAGTTACCTAAAAAACTACCTAATTTAGGATATGTACAATATAGGCCTGGAGCTGAGTATCATGTTAATAATCCAGAAATGTCTAAAATTTTACATAAAGCTGTGCGTAATGCAGATTTTGAATTATATAATGATTATAAAAATTTATTAGTTGATAGATCACCAACAAATTTAAGAGATTTATTAGATTTTTCTAGCTTTAGATCACCAATTGATATTAGTGAAGTTGAATCAGTGGAAAATATTTTACAAAGTTTTTGTACAGGAGGTATGTCACTTGGAGCATTATCGCGTGAAACACATGAAACTTTAGCAATTGCTATGAATCGTATAGGTGGAAAATCTAATTCCGGTGAGGGTGGAGAAGATTCAATGAGATTTAAGGCTATTTTAGATCTTAATTCTAATGGGGTGTCTACTAGTTTTAATCATTTAAAAGGATTAAAAATGAATGATATTGCTAGTTCTGCTATTAAGCAAATAGCTTCTGGGCGTTTTGGTGTGACACCTGAGTATTTAGTAAATGCTAAGCAATTAGAAATAAAAATTGCTCAAGGTGCAAAACCTGGCGAGGGAGGTCAGTTACCCGGTAAAAAAGTAAGTAAGTACATTGCTCAATTAAGAAATTGTAAACCTGGTGTTACATTAATTTCACCACCACCTCATCACGATATTTATTCTATTGAAGATTTAGCTCAATTAATTTTTGATTTACATCAAATTAATCCTAAAGCTAAGGTTTCTGTTAAATTAGTTGCATCTGTTGGAATAGGTACAATTGCAGCAGGTGTAGCTAAAGGTAATGCAGATATTATACAAATATCTGGTCATGATGGTGGTACAGGTGCGTCTCCTTTAAGTTCAATTAAACATGCTGGTGTTCCATGGGAATTAGGTTTAACAGAAGTTAATCAAACTTTATTAAATAATGGATTAAGAGATCGTGTTATCTTGAGAGTTGATGGTGGATTAAGAACTGGTCGGGATATTGTATTAGCAGCATTGATGGGAGCAGAAGAATTTGGGTTTGGTACTATTGCTATGATTGCAACAGGCTGTGTAATGGCAAGGATTTGTCATACGAATAATTGTCCTGTAGGTGTAGCGACACAAAGACAAGATTTACGTAATCGTTTTCCAGGTATTCCAGCTGATTTAGTAAACTTTTTTATTTTTATTGCAGAAGAAGTTCGTAGTATTTTAGCTGAATTAGGTTTTTCTAGTTTAAAGGATATTATTGGATTAACAAGTTTACTTAAATATAATAATTTATCTTTATCTAAAACAAAATCATTAAATATAGATATTTTATTTAAAACAATTAGTTCAAATACTAAAATTAATTTTCATAATAGTATTCATAGTAATGGTAAAGTTTTAGATGGTATTTTATTAAATGATACTATTTTTATCAATGCAATTAATAATCAACTAGATCTTATTAAAAATTTATCTATTCGTAATGTTGATAGATGTGTTGGTGCAAGAATATCTGGTTTTATTATTAAAAAATATGGTAAAAATAATTTTACAGGTAATCTGCAAATTAATTTTAGTGGTGTAGCAGGACAAAGTTTTGGCTCTTTTATTTGTGATGGTATGCATTTAAGTTTGATTGGTGAAGCTAATGATTATGTTGGAAAAGGTATGAATGGTGGTGAAATTATAATCTCTCCATCAAAAATACATATACAAAAAGCATCTCAATATGTAATTATTGGTAATACTTGTTTGTATGGTGCTACAGGTGGTTATTTATTTGTGAATGGACAGGCTGGTGAAAGATTTGCTGTACGTAATTCAGCAGCTAGAGCAGTTGTAGAAGGAGTTGGCGATCATGCTTGTGAATATATGACAGGAGGCCTGATAGTTGTTTTAGGTAATTGTGGTCGAAATATAGCAGCTGGTATGACAGGAGGTTTAGCATATTTTTTAGATACTGATAATAGCTTATTGTCTAAAATAAATATGGAGATTGTTAAAGTTCAAAAGATATTAACGAAAGAAGCTGAAGAGCAATTGAAAAATATGATAGAGTTATATGAAATTAAAACTAAAAGTGTTAAAGCTAAGCAAATTTTAGATAATTGGCACATTTATTTAGATGCTTTTTGGCAAATAGTTCCTCCATCAGAAGAAAATATAGCATTAACTAATCTAGAATATTCTTCTTATTCTAGTTTGTTAAAGTAAAATTTATATCTTTTTTATTTAATCTTGTAATATATTATCACAATATTTCCTGATTAGATAAGGATATGTTAATATATTCTTGTAAGCATAATATCTATTAGTAATATAGATCTAAATATACTTATTATTTCAAATTTTATAAGTATTGATTATAATAATATATTAATATTTAATATAAGGAATAGTTAATCCTATATGGCTCATAATGTAAAAGTATTTGATACTTGTATTGGATGTACACAATGTGTACGAGCTTGTCCTTGTGATGTTTTAGAAATGGTTCCATGGGATGGTTGTAAAGCCGGTCAAATTGCATCAGCACCTAGAACAGAAGATTGTATTGGTTGTAAAAGATGTGAAACAGCCTGTCCTACTGATTTTTTAAGTGTCCGTGTTTATCTAGGTGCAGAAACAACGGAAAGTATGGGACTAACTTATTAATTATAGTAAATGATTATTATCAATTAGATATAAATTTATCTTAATCTAATTGGTAAATTTTTCTAAATAATAAAAATATATTTTTATATTTATGCATTTATTTAATACTCAATTGTCAATTCCTTTTAAAAGTAAAAAAGTAATTAAGGTAATATCTGGTTTAAATAATTTAGATATTCAAGATATTATTCGTATGGTTAAAGCAGCTGAATTATCAAATGCACATTATATAGATATAGTTGCTAATACACGAGTTGTATCTATTATAAAAAGTTTAAGCAATTTACCGTTATGTGTCTCTTCTATAAATCCTATTGAATTATATAATTGTACTATAGCAGGTGCTGATATGGTTGAAATAGGTAACTTTGATAATTTTTATTCAAAAAATATTAAATTTTCTATATCTCAAATTTATCAGTTAGCAAAAGAAACTCGCTTATTAATTAATAATAAAGATATTTGTGTTACAATACCTCATACATTAAGTTTATATGATCAAGTATTTTTATCAAAAAAGTTAGAAGTTTTAGGTATAAATATTTTACAAACAGAAGGTTATTTATCGAGTAAATATTCTTTAATTAATTGTAATGATAAGAATGATATGGTATTAAAATCTGCAACTACTTCTGCTTCTGCATTATCTTCTACTTATGCTATATCTAATGCTGTACAAATTCCTATTATTACTGCTTCTGGTATTGACTATATTTCTAGTTCAATGGCTAGTTATTGTGGTGCTTCAGGTGTTGGTATTGGATATAATATAAATAAACAAAAAACAATATATGATATGTCTCTTTATATTAACGAAGTATATCATTCGCTTATTTCTCAGATTAATTCTAATGATCTGAATGATTTATTTTTTTTATTAAATTTAAATAAAGAAAAAGTAGATTTATCGAAAGTAAAATAATATGATTTAATAGTTTCGTATATAGATTTTTTATATAAAATGAATATTTTTCACTTAAAAGTTTTACGGAATTATATTAAAAGAATAATTAATGTATTATTTTTTATAGTATTATTTTTTATATTATTGCTTCTTATTAAGGAAAAAAAAACTAAAGGATATTCATTATTTATTGAATTTAGCAATGCTTATGGTATTAAGCAAGGCACAAATGTGAATTTTAGAGGAGTTCAAGTAGGGTCTATAAAAAAAATATATATGAAAGTTAATTCTATTATTGTTTTAGTTAATATTCCATCTTCAAGAATTTTAATTCCTAAAAAATCGATAGTTGAGACTAATCAAACGGGTTTATTTAATGATACAGTTATTGATATTATTCCTTTAATGAATATAAGTAAACCATATTTTAATACTAATATCAAAAATCATAATATAAATGTTTTTTCTCAAAATTGTTTAAAATCTAATTTTTTATGTAATTATCATTATTTAAAAGGCAATAGAGGTTTAAATTATGATGATTTAGTTAGAGCAGCGACAAGAATATCACAACGTTTTGATGATCCTCGTTTTTTTAGTCTTTTTTATATATTTTTACAAAATAGTCTTGATATATCAGATGATTTTTTACATATTTGTAAATTAACATCAAATTTTTTATATTTTTTAATGGATTTTATTGAAATATACTTATTAAAATTTATTTTTTAATAAGATATAGTGTTTCCATAATTATTATTTTATTTATATTTTATTTATGGCCTATCGTAAAGTATTATTATTAAGTTTTTTAAAGCCAGTTATTGAGTTAGAGTATCAGTTAGAAAAATTAGATAAAATGTCTGAAGGTAGCTTATTATCTGCTAAAAAACAACTAGATGTAATTAAAAAGAATTTACTATCTTTAAAAAAAGATATTTTTAATTCTTTAACGCCCTTGCAAAGATTACATTTAGTGAGACAATCTGATAGACCTACTACCTTAGATTATATTTCATATATTATGAATGATTGGATTGAATTACATGGTGATCGTGGTGGAACGGAGGATCCTGCTTTAGTTGTTGGTGTTGGTAAATTATCTAATCAAACGGTTGTTTTTATAGGTCATCAAAGAGGGAAAGATACAAAAGATAATGTTATCAGAAATTTTGGTATGGCTTCTCCTGGTGGATATCGTAAAGCTTTAAGATTAATGAAACATGCTAACAAATTTAATTTTCCTATTTTAACTTTTATTGATACACCTGGTGCATGGGCTGGTATAGAAGCAGAAAAATTAGGTCAAGGAGAAGCTATAGCAGTTAATCTTAGAGAAATGTTTTCTCTTAATGTACCTATTATTTGTACTATTATTGGTGAAGGAGGTTCAGGTGGCGCTTTAGGTATAGGTATTGCAGATAGAATTTTAATGTTGCAGTATGCAGTTTATACAGTTGCCACACCAGAAGCTTGTGCAGCTATTCTTTGGAAAGATAGTAAAAAATCGCTAGTAGCAGCTGAATCATTAAAAATTACATCTTATGATTTAAAAATATTAGGAATTATTGATAATATAATAGAAGAACCTTTAGGTGGTTCTCAAGCTGATCCAGTTTATGCTTCATCTATGATCAAGAATCAATTAATATTAGAATTAGATAATTTATTACAATTATCTAATGAAGATAGAAAACAATTAAGATATGATAAGTTTCGTAAGATAGGTACTTTTTACGAAAATTAAAGTTTTAAATCTATCCTATTTAAGAAATTATACTAAGACTTTTTAAACCAATTATAGTACCTACTCCTATAATATGTCCTAAGCTAGTAGTTGCTAGTAATTCTGGTAATCCTAATCCTTCTAGTGCAAAAATAGGAATAGATGCGTTTAAACTTCTTGTTTTAATTGCATACCTACCAATTCCAATTGAGATTACATTACAGATTATCATAATAACTGCTATTTGTATTGACCATTGAGGTTCTTGGGACATCATTCCTGTTAATAAATAATTATTGTGCATTTATATAGTATTTTCTTTAAGTTTATTATATTTATAATATATCTAATTATAATCTAAATTAAAGAGTTAAAAATTTTGTATAAGATATGTGAAGAAAATATATTAATATACTTATGAATATTGGTAGAATAAATTACTCTTATTTATATACATTAATAATGTAATAACATATTAGTAATTTTTAATAAAAGTTATGTTTATGTATTAATTGTTTATACTTATATTTATAAGTTTTATAAATTCATAAAATATTTTTAAATATATAGTTTTATTATTTTTAAGATTTCTTTTTATTAATAAATATATTTAATGATATTAAATTTTTATTATTTATATAATAATATAAATATTATGCCTATTTTAAGATACCCAGCCATAACTATGTAAACCTTTAGCTAAAAAATTAACTCCTAAATAACAGATCCATATTACGATAAAGCCAATAGATGCTAATATAGCTGGTTTTTTTCCTTGCCAAGACTGATTTAATCTTGAATGTAAATAAATAGCAAAAATTAACCATGTAATTAAAGCCCATGTTTCTTTTGGGTCCCAACTCCAGTACGATCCCCAAGCTTCATTGGCCCATACCGCTCCAGCAATAATACCGATAGTTAATAATGGAAAACCAAAGCCAATAATACGATAACTTAAATTATCTATACTTTCTAGTAAATTAATTCTATTATATTTAAATATTTTAGGATTATTATTTAATTGATTCTTATTTAAAAAATTTTGAGAATAATTAGATTTATATTTTAGTAAAAGTTTTTTAGTATAATTATCAGAATTTCCTTGAATATTTATTTTTTTTCCATTTGAAATAATTAAGAATAAAATTGATAATAAAGATCCAATCATTAAGGTTCCATAACTAATCATCATTATTGTAACATGCATCATAAGCCAATTAGATCTTAGTGCTGGTACAAGAGGTGTTGCCATCTTCATACTAGATGGTAGAGAAATACTTGCAAATGCTATAATAAAGAGAGAGATTGGAATAGTTATTGCTCCAATTAATTTACTATTACTTTTTTTATCTAAAATAATTTGAATAAAATTTATACACCATGTTAAAAATATTAAAGATTCATATAGGTTACTTAAGGGAAAATAATTATTAGTTACCCATCTTATGAGTAAAGATGTACTTAAGCAAATATTTGTAATAATATTAAATATTTTTGTGATTTTTTTAAGTACTTTATTTTTAGATATAATTAAATATATCCAATAAATTATAAAATTTATGAGTAGTAATGCAAATGCTAAATTATTTAAGTTGTTTTCAATGATATTCCAGTTCATATAAAAGATTTTATAATTATAAGTATTTATATATAAAATATCATATAACTTATGAAATATTGCATTTTTTTATTTATCTATTTAATCTTATAAAAAAAAATCAAAAAGAAATAGTTTATGTTATTTATATTTCTTTTTGATTTTTTTTAATTATTTATTTTAATTATGATAAAGAATTAATAATGTAGTCTAATGCACTTGCATATTCAACACCTGCTTGTGGACTCATATCACGTGGTACACATAATCTATCACGTGTAAATTTGAAAGCTGCAACGTAAGCACCAGTAGGCAGATTTAATGTTCTATATACTTCTTTTGCTCCTGCAATACCCCATTCATCAAGTGGCCCAGTTCCACCTACAACAAGAGAATAATTAACTAGACGCATATAGTGATCAATATCTCTATAGCATTTTGCAATTTTCTCTTGTGAATCACCAGCTTCACCATCATTTTTTAGGTATGGATATTTAGAGAAACAAGTATCTCCTGCTTCTTTTACAACTGCTTCATTATTTTCTGAAACACCTAATTTTTCTGCAGCTTCTAGTCTTGCAGTAGAACGTTGAATATTACCTTGAACTGATTCAAGATCAGAGCTAGAAGGGAAACGACCAGCAGCATCAGCAGCACTGATTGTAGTAGTAATAACTGATTTCATTATATATCTCCTTGCTAGATATAATATTTGTATTTTAATTTATAAGTTTTTTTTGATCAAGATAAAGTAAAACTAGATTAAACTTTATCTTATCTTAGGTTAAATATTATTCTTGATTTAAATTTAGCTAACAGCTGCAGTTACTCTATCACAGTAAGCAGCAGCTTCAGCAGATAATGCACTGCAATCACCAGTAATAACTTCTACCTTACGTTGGCTAGCAGTATTAGTAATGAAAGCTACAGTAGCAGCCTTCATAATAGCTACAGCTCTAACAGTAGAGTTAGTTGGTACTCCAAGAGCGATATAAGTTTCTTTTAAACCATTTAAGCAACGATCTTCCAGTACAGAAGCATCTCCTGCAAGAAGAGCGTAAGAGATATAACGTAAAATGATTTCACCATCACGTAAACAAGCTGCCATACGTCTATTAGTATAACAGTTACCACCAGGAGTAATTAATCCTGGATTTTCGCAAATCATACCAGAAACAGCGTCAGAAACGATACAACTAGCATTTGAAACAATATAATTAACTGAATCTAAGCGTTTATTACCATCAGTGATAAATGTTTTAAGAGCTTGTAAATCAGCACCACCTACGTAAGCAGCTGTTGAATCTGAATTTACTACAACTCTAGAAAATGCATCAAGCATTGAGCTCTCCTTAATATTTTTATATTCTGAGAAAAGAACTTGGCTATTTCAGCTGTCAATTTTTTGTACGAGCTGATGTATTAGTGTCGACTATATAATATAAAATATTTATAATATTAATCTATAACAAATTAATATTAATTAATATTAATTAAAAAGTTATTATGCAATGGAATTTTTTATATAATATTTAATTATATTATCTTTAATCATCATTTGTTTTAGTGTTTCTTTTAAATATTTTTTTGCACTTTTATCATTAAGTTGATAAATTTTTTTTTTATATATTGTTAGTTTAAATTCTTGTTCGAGTGTAAGTTTATTAATATTATTCATATACTAACTAGTAAAATTTGTAAGTTTTAATAAAATATTAGACTATTTGATTAGATTTTCATTAATTCTAGTATAATATTTATATATTCTTTCTCGTAGTTATAGTTATTTCTATGGTTTGAATGAATCATAAATTACTTATTATAAAAATCTTTTTATAATTAATTTATTAATAATATAAGTAAAAAATAATAAGCATTTATTACTATGATTATTTATATTTTAGATATAATAGAAGAATGTTTAATATGATATATTAAGTTATTATTCTATATTATCTTATAAATTTAGGATTAATCTAAATAATTATTATGTCTATCCCCATTTTAAAATATTCTTTATCTACGCAAAATCAAAGAGTTAATAGCTTCGAGTATTTAGCTGGAGAAGAACAACCTAAAGTTTATACTACAGATAATTTGCCTAATGCATGTGAAATGGATCAAATTATTTGGGCTGCTTATCGTCAAATATTTAGTGAACATCAGATTTTATCTAATACAAGACAAATTTTTTTAGAATCTCAGTTAAGATTTAATCAAATTAAAGTGAAAGATTTTATAAAAGCATTAGTTTTATCAGATATATTTCGTTTATTGAATTATGATGTAAATAATAATTATCGTTTTGTTGAAATGTGTATACAGCGTATTTTAGGTCGTGATATATATAATGAAAGAGAGAAATTAGCTTTTTCTGTAATTATAGGTTCACAGGGCTTACAATCTTTTATTGATTTACTTTTAGATAGTGATGAGTACGTAGAAAATTTTGGAGATAATACTGTTCCTTATCAAAGAAGAAGAGTAATTGTTCAACGTAATAAAGGTGAAATGCCTTTTAATTTAAAAACTCCCCGATTAAATCAAAGCTTTTTAAATAAACAAGGATTACCTCAGTTATTATGGCCTGGTGCTGTTCATCGATTTAGACCTCAAGAGCAAACACCAAAAGCAGGAGATCCAGCTTTATTTTTAAGTATGGTTAATGAAATTTCATTTATATAATTATATAAAGTTTTATTAAGTTAATATTTTAAGATATAAAATATTTCAATTGATAATATATTCTATATATTATGTTAATTGAAATATTTTACCTTAATATGATTTTTTAGCTGCCTAGTTTAAATGCGTCTACAAATAATCCATATATTATACCTATTTTCATATTATTAATTAAATTTAATATACGATTTTTTTTATATATTTTATAAGAATATATCATTTTACTAATCACTTCATTTAATGTAACAATTATTGCTGCGCTTATAATACCCCAATCTCCTGTTTGTGCAGGTAAGGTTGATAAAATACTTGCAATAAAAAATCCTAGCATTAAACTAATTATATGTAAGCTAAAAAAATTAAATCTATAAGTAAAAAGTTTTTTTAAAATTTTTTTACTGTGAAAATAAATTTTACAAGATTGCATTATTTAAATTAATCAAATTGATATATAGTGATGATTTTTTAGTATTTTTATATATTAAATATTTTGTTCACTCAAACTGGTAGTCATATATTGAAAAGGTTCAGCAATAAAATTGCAATTTATAATTTTTTGAGCAAGAAGTTCATTTTTTATAATTTCTTCTAAAAGTTTTATACTTCTTACAGTTGGTGATATAGGTACATTTAATGAATTATATGTTTCTTTTAAACCATCCAATACTCTTTCATCTAAAATATCAATATTACCTGCTACAAGAGCATAACTAGCATATCTTAAATAATATTCAATATCTCTTAGACATGCTGCATATCTTCTAGTCGTATAAGAATTACCTCCAGGTCTTAATAATTCTGGTTGTTCATCATATAGTCTAGTTGCAGTTTCTTTAACTATTTTAGATGCTTGACTATTAATAATTTTAACGGCTTGCAATCTTTCTAGTCCTGTAATAAAGTATTTGTTTATTTCTTCAATCGCTATATTATCCAAATATCTACCAGTTAAATCATATTTATTTAAAACACTAGTAATAGCGTCTTGCATATTGTAAATCTCCCTTGAAATTATAAAGTATTGTGCGATTTATTATATATTATTTACTTAATTAAATATAATATACTTTATTTTTATGTTTAAATAGTAAATTCAATTTTTTTGCTTTAATATTATTATGGAATATATGGATAAATTTTATTGTTTAATTAGAGTTATTAAAAAGAAGCGAATTGAATTATATTGTTTTAGAAGATTAAATAATATTGATGATAACTCTTTTATTTATACTTATCCGATCTGTTTTACAGCGAATAGTTTTAAAACAATAACATATTTATTTAATTTACATAATATTATTAATATGTTATCTATTAATCATATATTATATTTAGGTAAAGAATTATTTAAAGCTGAATTATCACTTTTTAGTCATCAAATATATATTCAAGAATAAATTTTTATCAATAATACATATAATATATTATTATGTTAATATGTCGTTAAATTAGGTCACTATGGAGCATGTAACTCAGTGGATAGAGTACCAAATTCCGACTTTGGTGGTCGAAGGTTCAAATCCTTCCTTGCTCATATAATTTTTATATAATATATGTTATAATATATTTACAAGTAACAATATTTATCAATGTGAGTTATAGTAAAAATTATATAAACTACTTTAATATGGGACTGATAGGTTTCTACATATTGAATCTATAAATAATTAATAACATATAAATATACTTAAGTATAAAAACTTAAATGCAAAAAATAATATTATAGTTTTTTCTAATAAAAAAATTTTTGCCTAATTTATTAGAATATTAAATAATATAATTAAATATATTATTTGATATATTAATTTATGTATGCTCTTAATTATATTTATATATTAAAATAAATATTTTAAGCAAAGTGTTCAATATTTAATTTCAATATTTTTATAAAATTTTTTTATAATTATTAATTAAAATGTTAATTATTTAATGTCAATATGGACGTGGGTTCAATTCCCTCCAGTTCCATTCTAATTGCTGAAATAAATATATTTTTATTTGATTTCTTGTTAACTTCTATAATATATTTAATTATTATAATTTTTTTATATAATATAATTTATTCGTGACAAAATTTAATGCTTTTACTTAATAAAATTTCTGAAAATACTTACCAGCACCTTAATCATTTCGATTATTCAACATTAACATTTCAAAACAAAAAAAAAATTATTAATTATGATCGTTTTAATAAAAATAAAATAAGATTAATATTAAATGCTAAATTATATAAAAATTTACATCAATCATCTAGTAAACTTTTACATGATTATATTGATTATAAATTTATTTCTCGTAATTTTTGGAATAAATTTATTAATCAATATTGGCAAGAAACAATATTTATTTCTCTTTCAAATCCTTTATCAGATAATTATATAAATAAATTAAAAAATAAAGGTTTATTGATACATAAAGGAAATGACTATAAAAATTTTTTAATAGAATTTAGTAAAGATTTAATTAATGGAAAAATACAAGTTTTATTAAATCAAAATAATAATGAAAAAATTAATATATCATTGTTTATAAAAAATAATAATACGTATATAAAATATATTTGGAGGAAAGGAATTTATTGGCATATATATTATATATATTCTAAATATTTATTAATGAAAAATAATTTATCTAATAGATCTTTTATATTTGATTTAAAAAATATAGTATCAAATTCACTACCAATTTTTACTGTAACTAATCAATATAATAAATTAATTATGGCTGAATCAGCAGAACAAATTTTATTAAAAAAGGATTTTTTGCAAACATTGGATTATTGGTATAATTCAGTTCTATTAAATAATAGATCTTTAAAAAAAATATATACAGGCTTATTATTTATTAATCCAGAAGATGCTTTAGAGTATAAAGAATATATCGCATTTAAATATATAAAATCTAATAATATTAATTATCCTAAATTCTTTATAGGGAAATTAAATTTGTATTCTAGGTTATTTAATTGTTCGAGTTGTGATAAAGAATTTAGACTAATTCCTGATTTAAAAGAAGTAAGTGATTTAATTTATAAGTATCAATATAATAAAAATATTATTTTTGATAAATACCAAAAATATGGTAAAAATCATTTTCAAGGACAACCAATTTATATAATAAACTCTATAGTGGTTAAAAATATTAATACTAATGCTAAAGAAAAAGTAGATTATTTTTATAGTGTTTCAAAAAATAGTAAAATAATAAAATATAAAGCTATATTTTTAAATTATAAAACTGCTATAGTTGCATGGAATAAATTTCGGGAAGAATATTCTCATTATAAACTACCTCAATATCCTTTACTATATGTATCAAATTTAGAAACTTTTTTGAAAACATCTGATACTAAAAAAAATAATAATAATAGTATTTTTATACCTTCTACAAAAACTTACTTATTTATCAAGAAATATAAGCAAACTAATAAACAAGATGATATTAGAAATATATTGACTAATAAAAGTATCTCTATTAAAAGTTTTTTAGAAAGAGTTATTTGGTCTTTAACTAGTCGTCAACCTACGAATTGGTAATTATTATAGTATCAAAATTTATTTAAAAAAATTTTTTATATTTAAGAGAGTATTATTTTCTAGAGTAATACTCAATAATTAATAATTCATTAATTTGTAAAGCAATCCATTCTCTATCAATAATACCATTAACTTTAGCTATAAGACTTTCTTTATTAAATTCAAGATGATTTGGTATATTTAAAAGTCCAGGAAAATTCATATATTTTTTTATTAATTCTATTGATGAATTTTTATTTTTTATTGTGATAATATCTCCTGGTTTACATTGATAACTACAAATTGATACAATACTATTATTAACTAGAATATGTTCATGGTTAACTAATTGTCTTGCGGCTGGAATAGTTGGTGCTAATCCTAATCTAAAAATAGTATTATCTAATCGCATTTCTAATATTTGTAATAATATAATTCCTGTAGAACCTTGGACTTTTTTTGCTATTTTTATATTTTTTACTAATTGTCTTTCACTTAAACCATAATTAAATCGTAATTTTTGTTTTTCTTCTAGTCTTAAAGAATATTCTGAAGATTTACGTATTTGATTACCGTGTTCACCAGCTGCTGATGTTTTATGAGATTTTTTTCTAGTTAATCCTGGTAAATCACCTAATCTTCGAGATATTTTTAATTTTGGTCCTGTATAACGTGACATATTTTAAGAATTCCTTATATAAATATAATATTTATGTAATGTTTATTTTTTGTGTGGTGATAATATCATAATCATATTTTTGCCATCTCTAATAGGAGCCTGTTGTATATCTGCCATATTAATTAAATCTTTGGCCATTTTATTTAATAATTCCATAGCTAAATTAACATGTTGTATTTCTCGTCCTCTAAATATAACAGTTGCTTTTACTTTATTACCAGATTTTAAAAATCGTAAAGCTTGATTTAATCTAACTTTATAATCATGTTCTTCAATTTTATATCTCATCTTTACTTCTTTGATGGAAGTATTATTTTGTTTCTTTTTTGCTTCTTTTGCTTTCTTCTCTTGGGAAAATTTATATTTTCCATAATCTATTATTCTGCATACGGGAGGTTCAGATTTATCACTTATCATTACTAAATCTAAACCTTTTTCTATTGCTATTTTAAGTGCTTCGTCTGCAGAATATATACCTAGCTGTGTACCTAATACATCTATCAGTCTTACTCTTGGATATTTTATTCTTTCATTAATAATAGGTTTTTCTTGAAATTTTTTTGTCAATTTTTTATTTAATGTAAATTAAATACTATATAAATATCGTAATCTATTCTAAAATATTGGTAAATACATGTAAATTATTATAACATTAAATGTATATAAATTTCTTCACTATTCATATTTTTAGACAAAAAATTATAATAAAATGAAGCATACTATTTCTGTTCTCGTAGAAGATGAATCTGGTGTTTTATCAAGAATATCTGGCTTATTTGCTAGGAGAGGTTTTAATATTATTAGTCTTGCAGTAGGTTCTACAGAAAAGATAGGTATATCTAGAATTACGATGAGTGTTATAGGTGATAATCGAACAATTGAGCAGTTAATAAAACAATTATATAAATTAGTTAATATTTTAAAGGTTCAAAATATAACCAATATACCTTGTGTTGAAAGAGAATTAATGTTAATTAAAATCAATGCAACAAAATTTAATAGATCATATATACTAGAAGTAGCAAATATTTTCAGAGCTAAAGTAGTAGATATATCTCATAATTATTTGATTTTAGAAGTTACAGGAGATCCAGGTAAAATAGTAGCGATTGAAAATTTATTAAGTCAATATGATATTATCGAAATTGCAAGAACAGGAAAAATTGCTTTAATCAGAGAATCTAATATAAATACAGAATTATTAAGAACTCAATTAAATAATAAAAAAAAATATGTTTATAGTTAATGTATGATTAAAATAAATTTTCAATAATATGATTTTAGCAATTTATTAATAAATGGGACAAGACCATAATCCTGGCTTTTCTACAAATGATAAGCATTCTATTAAATCCCAATCAATACTTGTGTAGTTCATTTTTTTTTGTATATTTATTTGAATTAATGTATGAATGGGCATAAAATTTATATACTTATATTTTAAATTAATATTTTTATGCTGTTTTTCAATAAAAATATATGTTTGACATTGATTCATATGACGACAATTTACACAAATACACATTTTAATTTAATTTTTAATATAAATTATGGGGATGGAGGGACTTGAACCCTCACGATCAATAAAAGATCAACAGATTTTAAGTCTGTTGTGTCTACCATTCCACCACATCCCCTTTATTTTGTTTTTATTTTTTATTAGGCGGTACCCAGATTTGAACTGGGGATAAAGAATTTGCAATCCTCTGCCTTACCACTTGGCGATACCGCCTATAGTTACTTTTTCTAATAAATATCAGATAAAGACAATGTATCTAATAAATAGATATATTGTCAATAATTTATATTAAAAATTTTACTATTCTTGAGCAAATAATCTACTTTTTAATATATCTTCTGATTCGATTGTAACAAGGTCACTTTTTGTTAAAACTTTATCACCACTAATAAAAATACGATTTGCCTGTCTCATTCTTGATCTATCAATAGCATTTCTAATACTTCTGGCATTAGCAAAATGAGGTTGTTTCATTCTTCTATTAGCATATTCTAATAATACTGTATCAGCGTCATTAGCAAATTTATATTGTTGTTCTTCTAGCATCAATTTTGCTATTTGTAATAACTCTTCTGCTGTATAATCAGGAAAGTCAACATGATTAGTTACCCTAGAAGATAGACCAGGATTAGATTCATAAAATTTATCCATTTTTTCTTTATATCCTGCAAATATTACTACTAAATCATCTCTTTGATTTTCCATCACCTGTAGTAAAATTTCTATTGCCTCAGCTCCGTAATCTCTTTCATTATCTGGTTTATATAGATAATATGCTTCGTCAATAAATAATACACCTCCCATGGCTTGTTTTAAAACTTCTTTAGTTTTAGGTGCTGTATGTCCAATATATTGACCAACAAGATCATCTCTTGTAACAGTTAATAAATGGCCTTTACGAATATATCCTAATCGATGTAAGATATCTGCCATTTTCATAGCAACTGTAGTTTTTCCTGTTCCTGGGCTACCGGTAAAAGACATATGCAATCCCGGACTTCCTGAAACTAATCCTAAATTATTTCTTAACCTATCTATTAATAATAATGCTGCTATCTCTTTTATTCTGCTTTTAACTGGCTTTAAGCCAATAAGTTCTCTTTCTAATTCATCTATAACCTCTTGTATTTTTGTTTTATCATATTCTTCTTGCAAATTTACTAGAGTGTCATCAGAATAATTTTGAATCATATTATTTGTTTATTTATATATTTAAATATATAGTTACTTAAAAAGTATATATAATAAAATAAATCAAAAAAAATTTATAATAATTTTTTTTGATTTATTTAAATTCTAATTAATAAAATTTTTAATATCTAGAACCTTCTGGTTTCTCTGTAGCATAGCTACGGAAGCAATACTTTTGATTTCTTCCGATATCTTCTGTTCTTACTAACTCAAAGCCTGGTTCATATGATGGTCTATTAATAAGAAATGATAAAACACAACTTTCAACACCTCTTGTATTATCAAAAGCGTTTAATTTAATATACTTGTTTGAATGTTGTTTACGGCAGCTTGCAATTTCATACATAACTGCTTCAGTATCTTTAGGCTCAAATAATGGAAGTCCCCATAATTCCCAAAAATTATTTCTCGGATGTGGATCTTCTGTGAATTCTACATTAATTGCCCATTTTTTAGACATTGCATATGCAATTTGTTTTGTGATTTGCTCATCAGTTAAGTCTGGTAAAAAGGAAAAAGTTCCTTGTGTTAGTCTCACTATTCTATACTCCTTATAAAGATAAATATATTACTAAGTTTTTAGCTTATATTAAAATTAATAAATTTAAAATTTATTTTTTATATTGTAGTTTAAACATTAGCTGTTGGAGTTTCTACGAAATCAGCTGTATCTGTAGAAGTATAATTAAATGAAATATCTTTCCACAGGTCTAATGCTGTTTGTAGAGGACCACATGTTTTTGCTGCGTCAACTAGAATTTGTGGTCCTTCTGGTACATAATCACGACCTTCATTTCTTGCTATAACCATAGCTTCTAAAGCTACACGATTAGCTGTTGCACCTGCTTGAATACCATCTGGATGTCCAATTGTACCACCTCCAAATTGTAATACAACATCATCTCCAAGATAATCTAATAATTGATGCATTTGTCCACAGTGAATACCACCTGAAGCAACAGGTGTTACTTTACGTAAAGATGCCCAATCTTGTTCGAAAAAGATACCTTGAGGTAAATTAACTTCTAAATAAGGTAATAGTAATGTATTATAGAAACCTTTAATCATTACGGGATCACCTTCTAGTTTACCAACTACAGTACCAGCATGTATATGATCAACACCTGCCATACGCATCCACTTACAAATAACTCTAAAATTCATACCATGAATTTTTTGACGAGAATAAGTTGAGTTACCTGCGCGGTGTAAATGTAAGATCATATCATTTTTACGAGACCAGATTGCCATACTTTGAATAGCAGTATATCCAATTACTAAGTCAATCATAATAATAACTGTACCTAGTTGTTTAGCAAACTCAGCTCTTTCATACATGTCTTCCATTGTAGAAGCTGTAACGTTCATATAGTGACCTTTAACTTCTCCAGTTGCTGCGATTGATCTATTTACAGCTTCCATTGAATATAAAAATCTTTCTTTCCAACGCATGAATGGTTGAGAATTAATATTTTCATCATCTTTTAAGAAATCTAATCCACCTTTTAATCCTTCATAAACTACTCTACCATAGTTTTTACCTGATAGACCTAATTTAGGTTTTACAGTTGCTCCTAAGAAAGGACGACCAAACTTATCCATACGTTCACGTTCTACAATTATACCTGTTGCAGGACCTTGGAATGTTTTTAGGTAAGCTACTGGTATACGCATATCTTCTAATCTTAATGCTTTTACAGCTTTAAAACCAAATACATTACCAATAATAGATGCAGTTAAGTTAGCAATAGAACCTTCTTCAAATAAATCAATATCGTAAGCAATATATGCGAAGTATTGATCAGTAGTATTGGGAACAGTGTCTACTTTATAAGCTTTAGCACGATATAAATCACATGCAGTTAATAGATCCGTCCATACTACAGTCCATGTTGCAGTAGAAGATTCACCTGCAACTGCAGCTGATGCTTCTACTGGATCAACACCTGGTTGTGGAGTAACACGAAATAAAGATAGTATATCAGTTTCTTTAATTACATAGTTTGGATCCCAGTATCCCATTTTTGCATATGGAATTACACCAGACTCATAACGTTCGTTTTTAATTCTTGTCCGTTCTTCTACAGAATTAGACATTTATTCCTCCTTGAATTTAAGGCAGTATCATTAGATATAAAATTAATTAAAGATCAAATTGTTTGATAAAATTTAACTAACTTTATATATAAACTTATCACTATATATGAATCAAACAATTGCAAGATTATTTATAATGATGATAATTTTACTTAATCATATTTAGATATTTATATTAAACTTTTTATAAAAATAGTCAATATTTTTGTTTTATGATACTATTTATCAAGAAGGGGAAAAATTCTGGGAGATAAATGTATTGTCAGTATCACAAGTAATAGATTCTAATTTTCATAAAGAGGTTATCAAATCTAATTGTCCAGTTTTAGTAGACTTTTGGGCTCCTTGGTGTGGTCCATGTAGAATGATAGCACCAGTTGTTGAGCAAATATCAGATGATTATCAGAATGTTTTAAAAGTAGTTAAATTAAATACAGATGAAAATCCAACTACAGCTACAGAATATGGTATTAGAAGTATTCCAACAGTTATGATTTTCATTAATGGTCAAAAGGTTGATACCGTAATTGGAGCTGTACCAAAATCAACACTATTAACAGCATTAAAAAAACATTTAAAGAAACATAAAAAATAATATTTTTTCATTATCTATATAAAAAAAATTAAAATGTCTAAAATATGTCAGTTATCTAAAAAAAAAGCAAATAATGGTTACAATGTTTCACATTCTCATGTAAGAATCAAAAAAAAACAAAATATTAATTTACAAATTAAAAAAATTTGGTCTGTTAAACAAAAAAGATGGTTAAAAGTTAAAGTATGTACAAAAGTTATTAAATCATTACATAAAATTAAATTATAATATTAAAATCAAATAATTTATAGATTAAAGAGTGACAATTATTAATAAATGTGTTACACTATATTTAGTCATAGTTATATAAATATTAAATCATCTATTAATATTTAAAAGTGTTTTGGAACAAAAAAAAATAAGGAATTGAATATGAAATTTAATTTTGATAAAAATTATGATAACGAAAGCTTAAATAATGAATTTTTAGCTACTGATGAAGATAATAATAACTTGGATAAACCTATTGGTTGGTCGTCTATATGTTTTAATGAAACAATTAGTTATTATACTGATTGTAATACTAAAATAATAGATAAACATGATGAATAGAACGTATTTAAATTAAATAAAAATAATAATATTAAAAAAAATATTATTATTTCATTTTACAATATTTTTAGCTAGTATAGCTCAATTGGTAGAGCAGCTGATTTGTAATCAGCAGGTTATGGGTTCAAGTCCCTTTACTAGCTTTTATAAGTGAATTAAAAACAATCAATTTAATCCTAGGTTTTGTAAAGTTGGTATATTAGCTAATAATAAATAAGCAAATCCTGCACCACCAACAGCACCCACTAAAAAACCTGCTGTAAATTGACCCCAACCTTCAGCAGTTTGCAATGAATCTTTATTTTCTTCTTTAGTAATATTAAAAGATGCACTACCATAAATTGATAAACATGCTGTTAGTATTATAACTAATCCTACAGCTGATAAAAAACCTGATAATAATGCAACATCTGTATTTCTTAAAGGACCTAACTTATCAAAGGGTCCTAATAAAAAATAACCATGTGCCATACCTATTTCTAATCCACGTAATAATGGAGATAAACCTCTTCTATATGCAGGTAAATTACTTAATAATCCTTTTGTAAAACTTGAAGTACTAATAGGTGTTGATAAATTACCAACAAAACTATCATTATTATATGCTTGAATAACATCTTTCATAAATCTGTTTTCCCAGAAGATATTTATATATTGTATATATGATAGAATAACAAAAAATCAATAGTTTCTGTAAAAATATTAAGTTTTTTTTATTTATAATATACAATAAATATAAAAGACATAAAATTTTATTATCAAATGATCAATAGGAGTATAAAAACATGTCCTTACTAATTAGTTATATATTATTTGTTCTTTTATTTACAGGATTGGCATTAGGATTATATTTTGGTTTACAGGCTATTAAATTAATTTAATATTTAATAAAATAAATAAATAACAATTTTATTATATTATTTTATATAAATATGTCAAATATAAAAGTAGAAAAAGTATTAGGATCTCGTAGATTAAGTAATTATTGGTGGGCAAGTATAGTTTTAATTGGTGGTTTAGCCTTCTTTATTACTGGACTATCTAGTTACTTTAAAAAAGAATTTATACCATTTTTTAGTACAAAAGATATAATATTTTTACCTCAAGGTATTATGATGACTTTTTATGGTACTATAGGTATATTTATTAGTATCTTTTTATGGTATACGATTATTTTAAATATTGGGAGTGGATACAATGAATTTAATAATAATAAAGGTATTATAACAATTTTTAGACTAGGATTCCCAGGTAAGAATCGTGTATTAAAATTAAAATATTATATTAAAGAAATTGCATCTATAAAAATTTTTATAGAAGAAGGCTTATCACCTAAGAGAGAAATTTATTTAAAACTAAAAGATAAAAGAGAAATCCCTTTAACTAAAGTAGAACAATTATTAGCTATATCAGATATAGAAAAACAAGCTATAAGTATAGCAGACTTTTTAGGCGTCAAAGTAGAAGGAATAAAATAGTAAATATAAATAAATAATCAAATATATTTGATTATTTGAAATTAATTATGATATATTGAGGGCTATAAAGCGGGTATAGTTTAGTGGTAAAACCTTAGCCTTCCAAGCTAATGATGCGGGTTCGATTCCCGCTACCCGCTTATAATTATATGTTTGGGATAATATTGCATCTGGCTGGATTCGAACCAGCGACGTCCTATTAGGATGGCGGATTATTAGAGTCGATTTCATATAAAATCTCTCTTACAAAACCGTACATGAAATTTTCATTTCATACGGCTACTACTTATTTATATTTTCTATTTACAATAATTAGAATACATATATTCTACTTTTTTATTATAAAAAAATAAATTAATATAAATAGTATCAGTTTTCATTATATTATATTTATATAAAATATTTTGATTATTTTTTTTTAAAATATAATATATTAATTTATTAATTTTTGGATAAATTAATTTAATATAATATAAAAAGATTAAACTATTAAGAAGACTGTTTTTATATAAATACTTAAATTTTATTAATTTATAAAATATATTTATTTTAAATAAATTTAATGTGATGCTATCAATAAAAAATTTATAATAATGTTGAACATTTAAAATATAATGACTTATTAATTTATCTTGATTTTTTTTTATATTATAAGTTATATAGTTTATTTTATTTAAATAAATATTATACCAATTTATATCTATAAAAAAAATTTTTGATAAAAATTGATAAAACTCATACAAATAAATAAATTGATTATTTAATATTTGTTCTATTAAATTATAATGATTTTTAATAGAAAAAATAGATAAGTTATAATATAATAAATTTTTAATTACATAATTTATATATTTTAATCTATATATTTTTTTAATAATATTGCTTATAAAAATATTTTTATTATTGATATGATATTTTAATAAATTATTATTTAAGTTATTTTTATTAATAGAATAAAAATAATTAAAAATATTATTATGTTTATGTTCATAAAAGCTAAATAAAAATTTTGCTTCCCATTCTGGCTTAATACATAAAAAAATTAAATATTGTTTTATTTGTTCAATAATAATATGAAAATAATGTTCTTTATGAAAATTATATAAAGATTTAAAAATAATAAATTTATCATTATCTTGGATATTAAATTTTATCTTTTTTTTATTTTTATTATATATATATAATTCATCTATTATGTTTTGAACAGAAGTAATTTTAGCTTCATTAGAATTTATTAAATACTTCTGTAATTTTAGTACATACTTCCAATTATGCTTTTTAGCAGCTTTATATATTTTTTTTTGAATAATTATAATTCTTGTATATATTGTTTTCCAAGGTAAATATTTCCAACATGTATAAGTATTTAAACTATATTTTAAAAACATCTAATATTTTTAATAAAACTTATTTTAAAAAACTGATATGAGTTAAGTTAAATAAGTGCAATACGTTAGCTTTATTATAAGTAATTATATGTAGAATAGACTTATTCGCTTTTTATTGCTTCTTACTAATTAGATTTAATTGCCTTATGAATTTTTTGTTTTATATCATTAACTTAATATAAACATAATAATTTTACTAATTAGTTACTCCGTTCCATATTTTTTATTATATAGTTGACTTAGGCTCCATTCTATATACTATTGCCACAAATAAAAATCATACTTATATTAACTCATAATAATTAAGTTTAAGGGCATTAATATTTTTTATAAAAATATTTTATTTAGTACTTTAATTGAAGGTTAGTTTAACTAGCCATATCAACTTTCCTATTAATCTGCTTTATTTAAACATATTAAAGGCTATTATAAATTTAAATTGATTAATAGATTATATTCATGATTCAGAATAGTTAGATTTACACTAACAAAAAAAATATAGTTTATTATACTTTAAAATTAGTATAATCTTTAGTTAGCTAAAAGTGATCATATTTAATGACCCTTTAACACCTAAAAAACGGGTCGCACATGAGTCCGCTGCCTTCGGCCTCTCGGCCACAGATGCTAGATAAATAATAACATAATAAAATGTATAATTAAAGTAATAAATTTTATTCATTCATATTATGGTATGTAGCTACAGCTGAAGGAGATATTTTATTTAAATATCTAAATATCCAATATTTAAAAATTGTATCTAAAATAACTGGGAAAGTTGAAATAAAAATAAAAATAAAATCTCTATTTTCTGGTAAACCGAAATGTCTCAATATAGCTTCTATGACAATTTCCCAACCATGTGGTGAATGAAAGCCTACAAATATGTCAGTAAATAAAATAATTAAAAATGCTTTTGCAGTATCACTTAATCCATAGATATATTCATTAATGAAAGATTTAAGAATAGAAAATTGTCGTTTATTAAAAATCAAAATTGTAATAAAAATAATAATAGAAATGGAATCTGCTAAAATATTTTTGATAGCATTTGAACTTTCATGTGAATAAATAGATGCAATCTCTAATGCCTTTTCTGTCATTTTATGTTGAATAATATTAGAAGATTCAGAATTTAATTTTCCAATTAAAATATCAAAGTGCAATTCTTCTTCAAAACGTTGTAAATCAGCAAATGCTCTTTCTTGTTGAGATTGATTAATAAAAACATATTGACTATTTTTGTTCCAAAAATAATTAATAATAGGACTTAATATAACAATTTTTGATATCTGATTAATTAAGATAGGTACGATTAATAAAATAAGAACATATTTAATAGATGCTAAAGTTTGATATCTAGCTACTTTAAACTCCTCTAAAGCCTCTGTTTCTGAATTAGGATTTAATTCTTGCTTAAATTTATCAAATAATTTACTTATAGAACGAGGAATAATACCTGTCTTTTCCAAAGCTAATTGATTAATTTTTTTTAAATTCCAATATTTCATAATAATAAACTAATATATGTAATATCCTCTTAAATTAAATTATAGGTTTGATTAAATATTATAAAAAATATATTATAAATTATTTATATATCTTTATTCATATTATTTAAAAATTATTTTAATACGTATCTATATAAAAGTGTATTAAACTAATTTAGAAACATACTGATAATGAATTACTCATAATGTTCTTACTTTATTTTTTTAATTATCCTAATCAAATTCCTATTTCATTATATTATCTATCTTTTAATATAAATTTAATTTATAAGTCAGAAAATTTTAATATAAATAAAAAGCTTAATTATATATATTTTTTAGGATACAATTCAAATTTAATTAAATACAATATTAAATTACCAATTAATAATTTAAAAAAAACTAAGGTAAATAGAAATTTTGGCATAGAATTAATTACACAAATAAAACAATCTGGTTATTTTAATACAATTGAGTATACTAATTGGTATATGAACCAATCTAAGTATATCATTTTTAACTTAAAATCTAATTCCATAATAAAAAAAGTAAAAATTAATAATTATAAAAACTTAAAAATTCCTAAAAATCTTTTAATTAAAATATTTAAACATCAAGTTGGTTTACCAGTTAATTATAAATATATAAAAAATAGTATCAATGAAATTTATAAATGGTATAAGTTAAGAGGTTTTCAATGGGCTAAAATTCATTATATTAATATTGATAAAAAAAATGAAATAAATATTATTATTTTTGAAGGAAATATTTTTCAAAGTTATTGTATATATGATCAATTAATAAAAAATAAAAAAGACCTAAATTATATTAACACTTTAAATCTTTTAATAAAAAAAGAACTTTGTATAATTCCAGGTTATATACTTAATATTAATAATTTAGAACTTAAAATACGAAAACTTAAAAATAAATATTCAATTAATAACTTAAAATACAAGGTAGAACATAAATCTAAAGGACTTGTTATAACTATAAAATATAATTTAGCTAATTATAAAAAATTATCTATTTATGATAAAAAAAAGATTAGATCTAAACTTTTATATTATATACAATATGTAAAAAAATATAAAAATTTTAACAATCAACCTAAAGTTATAAGGAAATTAACTTTAACCATATATAAAATTATTAATGATTTTTTTTCTAATTCCAATAACATATTTCAGATCTATTATTATGATTATTTTTATTTAAAATATAATACATTTATTATTAATCTATTATTTAATATTACATTTAATAATAAATTCTTTAATGCGTCTTGCTATATTTTTTATCCTACTGTCTATAAATATAGTTATTTAATTATTAATATTTTATTAAAAATAAGATTTAATCATATAAAAATATATGAATGTTTTTGGGCTCAATACAAAAATATAAAGTCTTATTATTTATATCATTACATTTATTCTTATTTCATTCAAGTCTTTAATATTGCTCTTAAATTAAACTTCCAATATTTAAGTAAAATTGAAATAATACAATATTTAACAGGTACATTTTATACTTATAATAAGAAGCATTACTTAATATATATTTATAACAATATTTTTAATTATAGAACAAATTATGATTTAATATATTTAAACAGAGAACAAAAAAATATATTATTGATTTATAAAATAAAAATAAAGTATAATTACTTATATTTAATTCCGGATCATTTATTAAAAATTAAACAACTTTTAAGCTTATATTATAATATCTATGTAAAATTAAATACAGAAAGTTTTAATAATAATTATTCATATAAATTTTATTTACATAATCTTGAAATTAATTACCAAAAACTATATAAAATTCCAAAAATAGTCAACTATTATCAGACCTTGAACGTTATTACAAAATGTTATATTATTCTTGGCTCATTAAATACAAATATTTTACAAAGTCTACATAATAAATTTAATATTATAGTACAAATAGAATACCAATTATATATGAATAAAAATAATTGTCTTTATTTATATTTAAAATATACTTCTCTTATTAATAAGATATATACTTTTAATAATTATTATAATAAATATCAATATATCAGTACTGGATTAGGTATACAGATAAATATTCCTATTCAATACATACCAAATATAAGACTAGAGTTACAAATAGACTCGTTAAACAAATATTTATTTTATTGTTATATAAAACCTTTATTTTATAAATAAACTGAATAAACGTTTTATTATTATCAAAATATTATGAACTTTAATCATTTTTATGGAAACTGGATTACGAAAAAAAGTATCTATTTATTAAAACAGAAAATAGAACATAGATATGAAGAAAATTTTAATATTGAAAAAAATAAATATATAAAAAATAGTTATAATTGTTATTTAAACAATCTGATAAACCTAGATAAATATAATATATTTTTATATCAATTGAATTTTATTAATCAAAATATAATAAAAATAAAAAACTCTTTAGAACAAAAATATACATTTAAATTATTAGATAAAAATTTAATAAAAATTCAAAATATTATAAATCATAATAATTTAGTTTATCAAGAGTATATTTATTTAATTAATAAAAATTTAAAAATATCTTTTGGTTTTTTAAGAAATAAAAAAAAATATTTATTAATAGTATTTACATCATATATTAAAAAAATTAATTAATTATTAAAATGATTTTTAATAGCATCTTAATATAAGATGCTATTATTTTTATTTAAATAAAAATAAATTATTCTAAATCTTTTCTATTAGGGTTTCTTGAAGGATCATTAGATAGAAAACCAAAAAAGAATAATGAAATAAAAAAAATTATAGTCGTATAAACAAATATTTTTAATGTTAACATAAAAAATCCTTAAATAGTAAAAAAATATATCTATAATTAGTATATACAATAAAGAAAGAATTAATCGATGAAATTAAAATTTCATTTATAGATTTATTATTATTATTTCAATAATTAAAATATAAATATAATTATTATATACTAAAAATCTGATTCATCATTAATTTTTTCTTCATCTACTATTTGATAATTTAATTGTTTTAATTTATTCATAATTTTCTGAAAGTATTCCTGAAAATAGTTTTCTAATGATTCTATTTCATTTTTTGGTACTTGAAAAACTGTCCAAACATCATTCATCGAAGTGATAAAATCATCTCCTTGAGATAAAACCTCAATAAAGGCTAATCTTTCAGAAATATTCCAACTCCATTGAAACAATTGAGTTATTTGCCTTAAAGTTTTTAAAAAATTAACAGGTATTTTAGTAATATTAGCTATTTTTCCAGATTTTCTTTCGCATAAATTAATAATATCATTTGAAGTCCAACCTTTATTTCCTACTAATGGAAAACTTTTATTTTTAGATTGAACAATAGATAAACTTTTAATAGCCAATTGCGCAACATCTTGTGTATTAATATAAGCAATAGATTTTGACTCACCAGTAATCCAAACAGTCTTTTTTTCTAAAATAGGAACAGCATATTGATTAATTAAACCTTGAAAAAAACCTGATATATTAAAAATTGTATAAGGTAAAGTAGATTGAATTATCCTATCTTCAATTAATAACTTTAAATTTATCAATGGTATATTATCATACTTATGAGCATTTAGAATAGAAAAAAAAATATAATGCTGAATTTTTGCTTTTTTAGCTGATTCTATTAAAATATACTTTCCAAATAGATCTATTTGTTGAGCATTACATAAATTATTTGCCCTTGCAGTGGATGAATCAATAATTGCGGTAATACCATAAAGAGACATTGGTATTGTTTCAGGCAAAGTTAAATCTCCATAAACTAACTCAGCACCCCACTCTTTTAAAAAAGAAGCCTTACGAAAATTTCTTACAAGACATTTAACCTGAAAACCTTCATTTAAAGCTCTTCTAACAATTTGTCTACCTAAAGTACCTGTACTGCCTATAACTAATAAACTCATTAGATAATATTCCTACAAAAATAGATAATAGATCAATTAATCGTTTAGGTAGAGAGGGACTTGAACCCTCATAACTAAATTTAAAGTTGTCATATTTTGAATATAATGCGTATACCGATTCCGCCATCTACCTTATTATATTAAATATACTTAAAATACATTTCACTTAATATTATTAATTATCTTTAATGAATTTATCATATCTATCATTTTACAGTCAATATATAAACTCTCCTATAACAAAATTTCATAAAATTAATCTAAATAAAAAGATATTAACTACATTTATAAGTTTATTTATCTTACCTTATATTAATAATATATATAAAATATACTTATTAAGCCTTATTTTAGATATAGGATTTTCTTTCAAAAATATGAATACATATATCTATATATTCATAATTATTTATTATATATATATTTATACATATTTACAGAAAAAAAAGACTTTATTATTTTCTTATACTTTTATTTATTTACCTATTAAAATAAAAACAATATTTTTAAATCAAAATAATTATATAATACAAAAAATAGTTATTAAATTTAATATTTTTTTAATACCTAAATTTTTAACTCATATAATAATAATTTCATTTATATATATAAAAACTATTAGTCTTTTATTAAAAAATACCAAATATGAACTAATTATTTTATTTTTTCTTAAATTTTTAAAATATATTCTTTTAATAAAACCAAAGCATTACTATAACTTTATATTAGTTTTATCATTAACATCTCAATTTTTACAACGTATAATAAATAATTTAAATATTATTTTTTACGCAATTCAATTAAAATTTACATATTGGTTAAAACTTAGTATAATTAGCTCTATTTTTGACAAAATAATTAATAAATATATCTTAACTATTTCTCAAGATTCAAAAAATTTATCATCAAATTTATGGATACAAGAATTACAAAAAAAATCTTTAAAAAATATATAAATTTTATTATAAAATTAAATGACTTTAATACTAAGATTATTTATATAATTATAGAATAAAAAAATAAAGAATTATTCATTATATTATATATAATTAATTTATGACTGAAAAAATAAATAAAAAAAATATAAAATTAGAAAATATCATTAATCAATCATACAAGTATGGTTTTCATACTAATATTGATTCAGAATATTTTCCAAAAGGATTAAATACAAATATTATTAACTTAATTTCTGAAAATAAAAAAGAACCTATCTATTTAAAGAACTTTAGATTAAAATCATATAATCAATGGATAAAAATGCGAGAGCCTGAATGGAGTAAATTGTTCTACTCTAAAATTGATTATAATAAAATAATATATTATTCTGTACCAAAATATAAAAAACAAATAAATAGTTTAGATGAAGTAGATCCAAATATATTAGAAACATTTGAAAAATTAGGAATTTCGTTAAGTGAACAAAAAAGACTTAGTAATGTTGCTGTAGATGCAGTATTTGATAGTATATCTATTGCAACTACTTTTAAACAAGAACTAGCTGATGCTGGTGTTATTTTTTGCTCTATTAGTGAAGCTATTAAGCTATATCCTAATTTAATAAAAAAATACTTAGGTTCTGTTGTACCCACTGGAGATAATTTTTTTGCAGCTCTGAATTCAGCTACATTTAGTGATGGATCCTTTTGCTATATTCCTCCAAATACACATTGTCCACTAGAACTATCAACTTATTTTCGTATTAACAATAAAGAATCAGGACAATTTGAAAGAACACTCATTATTGCAGATGAAAATAGCTATGTCAGTTATTTAGAGGGCTGTACAGCACCTCAATTTGATACTAATCAATTGCATGCTGCAATAGTTGAATTAGTAGCCTTAGAAAATGCAACAATTAAATACTCAACTGTACAAAATTGGTATTCAGGTAATAATAAAGGAGAAGGAGGTATATATAATTTTGTAACTAAAAGAGGAATTTGTATAGGAAATAATTCTAAAATTTTATGGACACAAGTAGAAACTGGTTCAGCAATTACATGGAAATATCCTAGTTGTATACTATTAGGAAAAAATTCATTAGGCGAATTTTCTTCTATTGCTTTAACCAATAATTATCAACAAGCAGATACAGGTAGTAAAATGATACATATTGGTAAATATACAAAAAGTAAAATTATATCAAAAGGAATATCTGCAGGTAATTCCATTAATACTTATCGTGGATTAGTAAAAATAGGTCCTAAAGCTCACTATTCTCGTAATTATTCTCAATGCGATTCATTATTATTAGGCAATAAATCCAAGGTTAATACATTTCCTTATATACAAGTTCAAAATCCGTATTCTAAAATTGAGCATGAAGCATCAACATCAAAAATAGGAGAAGAGCAACTTTTTTACTTTTTACAAAGAGGTATTAATATAGAAGAAGCTATTGGGTTAATGATTAACGGATTTTGTAAAGAAATTTTAGATGAATTACCCATGGAGTTTGCAATGGAAGCAGATCGTTTACTTAACTTAAAACTAGAAGGAACAATAGGTTAATAAATAATAATATATGAATAAAATAAATATCCTAAATATTAGTAATTTACATGTTAATATTAATGATAAAAATATAATTAATGGATTAAATCTACAAATTAATGCGGGAGAAGTTCATGCAATTATGGGAAAAAATGGATCTGGAAAAAGTACATTAGCTAAAGTTATTGCTGGTCATCCTACTTATCAAATTACTCAAGGTGAAATAAATTTAAGAGGAAATAATATTACAAATGAGGAAGCAGACAAAAGAGCGCATCAAGGTATATTTTTGGGATTTCAATATCCAATAGAAATACCTGGAGTAAATAATATAGATTTTTTAAGATTATCATATAATTCTATACAAAAAGCAAATAAACAGCTAGAGTTAGATCCATTATCATTTTTTGATCTAATAAGTCAAAAAACTCAAGAAATTAATATGAATTCAACTTTTTTAAATAGAAATGTTAATGAAGGATTTTCTGGAGGAGAAAAGAAAAAGAATGAAATTTTACAAATGTCATTATTAAATAGTACATTATGTATTTTAGACGAAATCGATTCAGGACTAGATATTGATGCATTAAAAAATATTTCAGATAGCATTAATAGATTAAAGTGTGAACATAAAGCTTTATTATTAATAACACACTATCAAAGATTATTGGACTATATAGTACCCGACTATATACATATTATGAATGAAGGAAAAATTATATATACTGGTGATTCAAAAATAGCTAAACAGATAGAAGATAACGGCTATAATTCTATACTATAAATTAAGAATTCAACTTTATCTAAAATTAGGATAGTTATAATTTTTTATATCAATATTCTATCCTAAAATATGTAATAAAAAGATCAGGCTATATAGATAATGCTTGTTTTACATCTTTTATTGATTGCTTTAATAATTCTTCTGCTTCTGGATTTAATTTCTTACTGCTAGAAATACTTTCAGCAAATTCTGGCTTAGAATTACTTAAATCTTCTTTTAATGAAATAACAAAATCTTGTATTTTAGATAAATCAATATCATCTAGATAACCATTAATACCAGCATAAATAATAGCTACTTGGTCTTGTACAAGAATTGGAGAATTCTGAGCTTGTTTTAAAATTTCTCTTAGTCTTTGACCACGAGCTAATTGATTTTGAGTTGCTTTATCTAAATCTGATGCAAATTGAGAAAATGCTTCTAATTCAGCAAATTGCGCTAACTCTAATTTTAATTTACCAGCTACTTGTTTCATTGCTTTAATTTGTGCAGCAGAACCTACACGAGACACTGAAATACCGACATTAATTGCTGGTCGAATACCTGAATTAAATAAATCACCAGATAAAAATATTTGACCATCCGTTATAGATATTACATTCGTAGGAATATAGGCAGAAACATCACCTGCTTGAGTTTCTATAATAGGTAATGCAGTCATACTACCTCCACCTAATTCTTGATTTAGTTTTGCTGCTCTTTCTAATAATCTTGAATGTAAATAAAATACATCACCAGGATAAGCTTCTCGACCAGGTGGTCTACGTAATAACAGAGACATTTGACGATAAGCTTGAGCTTGTTTAGTTAAATCATCATAAACAACTAAAGTAGCTTTTCCTTTATACATAAAATATTCAGCTAAAGCAGCACCTGTATATGGAGCAATATACTGTAAAGTAGCCGGTTCATCGGCATTAGCTGCAACTATAACTGTATATTCTAATGCTCCTTTTTCTTCTAAAACTGAAACTACTTGAGCTACAGATGACGCTTTTTGACCAATTGCAACATATACACAAATAACATCTTGTCCCTTCTGATTAATAATAGTATCTAAAGCAACAGCTGTTTTTCCAGTTTGTCTATCTCCTATTATTAACTCACGTTGACCTCTACCAATAGGAATCATTGCATCAATTGCAGTAATTCCTGTTTGCAAAGGTTCACAAACTGATTGACGACCAATAATACCAGGAGCATAAGACTCTATTAAACGAGTCTCTGTAGTATTTGGAGATCCCTTGCCATCAATAGGTCTAGCCAAAGGATTAACAACTCTACCTAAGAAACCTTCTCCAACAGGTATTTGAGCAATTTGACCAGTCGATCTTACAGAACTACCTTCTGAAATATTACGACCATCTCCCATTAATACAACACCAACATTATCACTTTCTAAATTTAAAGCAATACCAATTGTTTGATCTTCATCTTCAAATTGCAATAATTCTCCAGCCATTACTTCATCTAAACCATAAACGCGTGAAATACCATCACTAACCTGTAAAACAGTTCCAATATTATCAACCTGCAAGTCTTGATTATAATTATCTATTTGCTGACGTATAATATTACTAATTTCGTCTGGTCTAATATTTACCATATAATTTAAAATGTTATAACTTATAATTGATTTGTTTAAAAAATTAATAAACTTCTGTAATACATTATACTAATTTGTATTAAGATAAAAAGATATCTGTTTTAACTTGCCAGATAAACTGGCATCAACAACTTTAGATCCTATTTTTACAATAAATCCACCTATTAAACTCGAATCTATAGATGTTACTAATTTAACATTATCACTTTTAGTAATAATTTTAATTTTTTCAATAATAGTATTTTGTTGATTTTCATTAAATTCAATTGCTGTTGACAACTCAGCAATTGTTATAGATTTTAATTGATAAGTTAAATCTAAATATTTATTAATAATTAAAACTAATAAAGCAATTCTACGACGATCAACTAAAACGGACAAAAAATTTAATATAAGCTTATTGATTTTATCATTAAATAATTCAAATAAAACCTTTTTTTTTATCATAGCACTTACCAACGGATTTGCTAAAAATAATTGTAAATCTTTAGAATTAGATAGGGTTATAGAGATAAAAAGTAAATCTTGCTCCGTCTCTGATAATAAATTTTTATTTTTAGTTATTGCTAATAAAGCCTCAGCATAAGGTACAGATATTTTTTCTGCCATAGTTAGATTACTCATATACTTATATCACCTTTAAGCTGCATAATATTCTTATCAATAATTTTAGCTTGCATACTTGAAGTCATTTCATTTTGAAGTTTTATGCTTACTTTTTGCACTGCTAAGTCTGTAATTTGTTGCTGAATTTGTTGTTTAACTTGATTCTCAGCATATTTTATACTAGCTTTACTTGAAGTTGTTAATCTTTCAATATCAGATTCACCTTGTTCTAGTATAGATTGACGAACTTTTTCTGCCGTAATTTGTGACTCTTTTACAATTTGATCAATAATAATTTGAGTTTGAGCAAGTTGTTTTTGAGCCTCATTAAATCTTATATTAGCCTGTTCTAAGCGTTCTTCTGATTCACTAATAGCAAATAACACTTTTTCTTGTCTTAAAGATAGAGCTGAACCTAAAAACTGTCTTAACGCATATATTAAACCTGATAGTAAAAGAACAATATTTAAAACATTTGCTTCTAAAAAATTAGAATTCAAACTAATTTTCATTGTTAAATATTGTTGAGTAATTAAGTTAAAGATTTGCATATTTATTTTTATCCTAATTTTTCCATATTAATCTTGACATTAATGTATAAATATTAATACCGTAAATATTTTAGAATTCTTGCTTATTTTAATTATCTAATAACTTTAACTTTATTTGATCACTCAAAATATCTACTTGTGTTTCTAAACTTTTTAATGCTTGCTCTTTCTGAATATTTAATTGATGATATGCACTTTCTAATAAAATTTCTGTATCTTTTTGTGCTTCTTTAATTTTATCTGAGACAAGCATTTGCGCTTGTTGTTGAGCACTTTTAATAATATTTTGAGCATTTTTACGTGATTCAGCTAATTCATATTCATATTTACGTGTTAACTCTTCTGCTTTTACTAATGATGCAGAAGCAGTAGTTAAACTATTACGAATATATTCTTCTCTTTCATTTAAAATATTACTAACAGGTTTATAAAATAAAAAATTTAATATTACAGTTAAAGCTAGAAACTGTAAAGCCATTAGAGGCAAAGTAGCATTAAAATCAAATAAACCTCCTTGAGGTTCTATATCAGATGCTTGTAAAACAAATGATAATAGTAAGTTATTCATATTGAATACAAAAATAAAATAGTATAAATTAATTCAAAATATTCTATAAAACACTTAGTTTTTTATTTTTACTAAAAAAACTAAGTGTTTTAAAAATTTTAACCAGTATAAGGATTAGCAAATAAAAGAGATAATGCAACTACTAATCCATAAATAGTTAAAGATTCCATAAAAGCTAAACTCAGTAATAATGTTCCTCTTATTTTACCTTCAACCTCTGGTTGTCTAGCAATACCTTCAACTGCATTGGCTGCAGCACTTCCTTGTCCAATTCCAGGACCAATTGCAGCTAAACCAACAGCTAAGCCTGCAGCTACAACAGAAGCAGCTGAAATAATAGAATCCATAAGTAAATTTTTTAAATATTATAAAATATAGACAATTAACATATTTCGTTATGATTTTATTCAACCAATAAGAATAAAAGATACTTATAATTATATATTTTTTTTAATGATCACCATGACCTTCCATCGCCTCACCAATATAAGCTGCAGATAATGTTGAAAAAATTAATGCTTGAATAGAACTAGCAAATAATCCTAAAATCATTACAGGTAATGGTATTAATATAGGAACCAATAAAGTAAAAACAGATACAACTAATTCATCTGCTAAAATATTACCAAATAACCTAAAACTTAAGGATAAAGGTTTAGTAAAATCTTCTAAAATATTAATTGGCAATAAAACAGGAGTAGGTTCAATATATCTTAAAAAATAACCTAAACCATTTTTATTAATACCTGCATAAAAATAAGCCAAAGAAGTTAATAAAGATAAAGCTACTGTTGTATTAATATCATTAGTAGGCGCTGCTAATTCTCCCTCTGGTAAACTAATTAATTTCCATGGAATTAAAGCACCAGCCCAATTGCTACCTAAGATAAATAAAAATATAGTAGAAATATAAGGAACCCATGAACGATATTCATTTTCCCCTATTTGATTCTTTGCAATATCTTGCAAAAACTCTAAGATAAATTCCATGAAATTTTGTAATTGGCTAGGAATTCTTTGTAAATTTCGTGTTCCAATAAATGAAATTGTTAATAATACTAATATTACTAACCAAGATACAATAAAAACTTGACCGTGAACGTTATAATTACCTATTTTCCAATACAAATGTTTACCCACTTCTACCGAAGATAGTTCAATAAATGATAAAATCATTTGACTTTTTTCTTGATACATGTAAATTTCAAAATTAATTAATAATAATCTATAATTTTAGTTTGTTATTAAACTAAAAATAATAATACTATCATACTTAATTATATATCTATATAATTAGATATTTTACATTATTGCTATAATTTATATCATTTAATTTAATTATTAGATATCATACTAGATACTTCTTGAGTAAAATTATTTACTTTTTTTTCTAAACCCTCACCTAATATAAATCTTTGAAAACGTCTAATTTTAATGTTTTCACCAAATAAAGAAATATATTCTTTAATTAATTCTTCTATAGATATTTCTGTGTTTTGGATAAATTGTTGATTCATTAAACTCAGCTCTTTTAATCTTTTTTGAATTCTTCCATTAACAATTTGTTTTTTGATTTCATCCGGCTTCTTAGTAAGATCATCTTTTTCCATTTCAATATTGTATTCTTTTTGTACTATATCTTGAGGAATATCATCAATAGAAACATATTCAACAGATTGACAAGCTGCTAATTGCATTGCAATACTTCTTGCTAAACTATGAAACTTTGCGTCTCGAGCAACAAAATCTGTTTCACAATTTAACTCTACTAAGACACCTATTCTAGAACCAATATGAATATAACTTTCAATTAAACCTTCAGTTGCTAATCTAGTTAATTTTTTATTAGCAAATCCTAAACCTTTTTTACGCAAATTTTTTATAGCTAAATCAATGTTTCCTTCTGTAGCTTCTAATGCTTTTTTACAATCCATCATACCTGCACCTGTTCTCATACGTAGTTCTTTAATAGTCTTAGAAGAAATGTAATTTGTCATAACTTATTTCCTTAATAAATAATAAACATAAAAATATTCTAAATGATTTTTTACCGTATTAAATATTTCGTCCTTCTAAAATAGCATCTGCCACCTTACTCACTACTAATTTAATAGATCTAATAGCATCATCATTGGATGGTATAGCAATATCAACTATTTCAGGGTTACAATTTGTATCTAACATACAAACAGTTGGAATACCAAGTTTTATACACTCTTGAATAGCTGTAGTTTCCTTTTTTTGATCTACAATAATCACTAAATCAGGTAACTTTTTCATATTTTTAATACCATTTAAATGTTTGCGTAATTTTTCTAATTCCTTACGCATAACAGCTGCTTCTTTCTTAGGTAATATATCGATTAAACCAGACTCATCTTTTTCTTCTAAAACTTTTAATCTTTCAACTCTAGACTTAATCGTAATCCAATTAGTTAACATTCCTCCAAGCCATCTTTGATTAACATAATAAGAGTTAGATCTTGTAGCCTCTTTTTCAATTATACCAGCAGCTTGACGTTTTGTTCCTAAGAATAAAAAAGTTTTACCTTCTTTAGATAAAGTTTTAATAAAATCATATGCTTCTGTTAATAATTGAGCTGTTTGAACTAAATCAATAATATGTATACCATTTCTTTCTGTATAAATATAAGGAAACATTTTAGGATTCCATCTTCTTGATTGATGTCCAAAATGTACTCCGGCTTCTAATAATTCTTCTAAAGATATAATAGACATAATAAACTCATTATAATTATATAACGCTATAACTGTTAACTAACAACAATTTATATTATTTTGATAATAATAACATAAAATAAAATAGAGAACTATAGTAATTTTTATCTACTTTATATATATTAATGTGTTGATACATTATATTCCTGACTATTCCGATCATCTACAATAATATCCTCAAAATTATTATTATAAGATGAATTAATATTTATATTTTGATCATTACTTAATATATCTTTATTACTTTGAATAATATCAACTTCTTTATTGACTGGAGAATTATTATAAAGATTAAAACCTGTACCAGCTGGAATTAGTCGACCAATAATAACATTTTCTTTTAATCCTCGCAACCAATCTAATTTGCCAGAAATAGCAGCATCAGTCAAAACTTTTGTAGTTTCCTGAAAACTAGCAGCAGAAATAAAACTTTCCGTATTTAATGAAGCTTTTGTAATACCTAATAAAATTGGATGATAAGAAGCTTTCGTTTTATTAATCAATAATAATGACTTATTCATCGATTCAATTTTTTGTAGATCTACAATTTCTCCAGGCAAATAATCTGTATCACCACCATTTTCAATTTTCACCTTTGAAGTCATTTGTTTAACAATAACCTCTACATGCTTATCAGCAATATCTACTCCTTGAGACTGGTAAACTAACTGTACTTCTTTAATTAATAATAGTTGTATTTCTAAAAAACTTAATCTAGTAGCATCATCTATATTTAAACCTTGATTTAAATATGATTTGAATTTTGCATCTAATAAAATATGAGGATTTAGTGATGTATCAGTTTTTTTTCTTGCTTCTAAGATTTCTTCTATTCTAGGTAATCCTTGAACAATATCACCTGTTTTAAGTCTTTCAAATATAAGAGTAGCAATATTCTCTCCCCTTTTAATTAAACTATCATTAGATATATGTAAAAATGAACCAGCAGAAATCAAATAAGGTTGACCTATTCTAAGAATAATTTGATTATCTTTTATATATATTATTTTACCGGAATAATTGGTTATAAGTTCTGTTGCAATATAGTCACCTGCATATACCCAATCATTCAATTGAACTTTTACTACTTGGTTATTTGTTAAAATAAAAGTATACGTATTAGATTTACTTACAATTAATATACGCCGATTTGCTGTTTCTGTATTTTGAATATAAGCTACTTGACCTTCAATTTTTGAGAATATATTTGTCTGAGCAATAATTGAATTAGCCTTAATATATTGATTATCTTTTACTAAAATATTAGTTTTAGTATATAAATCATTATAATTACTAAAATAAGAGTCTTTAATAGATAAAAAGTCTGCTGTTATAAACTTCATTAAAAATAATGAATCATTATAACTACATTTCTGAGATTTAATACTTTCTAACTGCAGATAGCATTTCAAAGATGCATCTTGTTGTTCTAACTCTAATATTAAATGAGTAGTAACTAAATTAACACCTGAAATAGATTTAACTCTTTCACCATCTTTAAAATAAGTTCTACGCGTTAACTTTAAATTTATTACATTAGTTTCAAAAGAATTATCTGAGTATTGAAATAATAAAGTTTTTTTAGGAACAGAATATATAATGACAGGTCTTAATAAAATAAAATCTTGGTTTGAAATACTTATATATTCCCAATAAGCTAATTTTTCAGTTTTTATATTATTAAAAATAGTTTCACCAGGTCTTAAAAAACCTCTTAATTTATCTAATTTTGAAAAATTATTATTATTATTTAATAAATATAATTTTCCTGGTTTAATTATAATTTCTCTAACTATACCATCCTTTTCTAAAACTTCAATTATGCCAGAATTACTAGCAAAAACATTCTGTATAATTTCAGTACCAACTTCAATGAATTCACCATTACTGACAAGTAATAATGAAATATCTTTATTAATTATATGTGTTTCTTCAGGAATCCATAAAATATAACCAGAACCATTAATATCATAAATATCTTTATTTATATCTAAATCCTTATAATTATTTTTCATAATTAATAAATCTAAATATTTAATAATTCCTCCTGTTTTTGTTTTGTATGAATCAGATATCATATCAGCAATTACTTGCTGATTTATAATTTTAGTATTAGGTTTACACTTCAAAATAAATTTCTCTTTATTATCTACTTCTAATATATATCTTTTATAATCTTGATAAATATTTATAGAAACCTGAATATTTGTATATAACTTAGATGATGTTACTAATAGTAATTTAGGTAAAATTAAAGGATCTGTATTTTTTATTAGATAAATACGACCACTGTAACGGCTAAATAATTCTATACGTGCTAATAAACTATTACTACTAATAATTTGATTATTACTTAACATTAATTTAGTATCACTAGGTATATTATACACTTTTCCAGCAAGCAACCAAATTACTGTACTATTTTTTGTAATACTATTATTTACATTTTTTTCCTTATTTAAATTAGTTGTTAAATGAACACTACCAGAAAAATCTGCAACAATAATCTTCTCTGCTTTTTCTGTCATTAATCTATTAGTCACAGAATATTCAGCAATAACTTGACCTTTTTTAACCCACTTATTATTATCAATTAATAATAAAGATCCTTTTAATAATTTTATAACTTGATTTGGACTATCATTATTTACAATTTTAACTTTGGAATCTGTATTGATTAAAATTGCATAATCACCGTGTTTAGTTCTAGTTTTTGTAACATTAAAATGTTCTGGATATTGTAAATTACCATCACAAGAACTAATAATATTTTGTGATAATTGACCAGTAAATACTCCTCCTGTATGAAAAGTTCTCATTGTAAGCTGAGTCCCAGGTTCACCAATAGATTGAGCAGCAATAATACCAATAGCTTCACCAAGATCAACCATTTTTCCATGTGCTAAATTCCAACCATAACATAATTGGCATACAGAACGTAAAGAAGAACATGTTAAAGGAGAACGAACTAATATATTTCGTAAATCTAATTTTATAATTTTTTCTAATAATTCCGGATAAATACTTTCTCCTGATTTAGCTAAAATTATATTAGATGAATAATCAATAATATCTTCAGCTAAAACCCTTCCTAGCAATGCTTGACTTAAAGTCATTAAAACCTTTTGATTATCAACTATTTCTTCTAATAAAATTCCTTTAGCAGTTTTACAATCATATTCTCTAATTATTATATCTTGAGCAACATCTACTAATCTTCTAGTTAAATAGCCTGAATCAGCTGTACGTAAAGCAGTATCTACTAAACCTTTTCTCGCACCATAAGAAGAAATAAAATAATCTGTTATCGTTAAACCTTCTCTAAAATTACTAGATATAGGTAAATCAATAATTTGGCCTTGTGGATCTGCCATTAGGCCTCTCATCCCAACTAATTGCCTTACCTGTGAAATATTAGCTCTAGCACCTGAAAAGGCCATCATATATATTGAGTTTAAAGGATCTGTATTTTTAAAATATTCAATTACCTGAGATTTTAAAGATTCACTAGAATCATTCCAAGTATCAATTATTTTTTGAAACTTTTCAACAGCAGTAATTTCTCCTCTCTTATATCTATTATCAGTAGAAGCAATAGATTCTATTGTTTCATTAATTAAATAATATTTAGTAGGTGGTATTCGTAAATCTTCTAAACTTAAAGATAGACCTGCTTTAGTAGCATAATAAAAACCTAAATCTTTTAACTTATCGGCCATATTAGAAGCACGAGCAATACCATAATTTCTAAAAGCCCACGTAATTATTTTTTTTAATTCAGATTTATTCATTACTGTATTAAAAAAATAAACTTCGGAAAAATTAGCAGTCATAATTAATATATATCCAAAAAATATTAAAATTATCAAATTATTAATGATTCATAGATTGCTTTATTAAATAAAATTCGTCCAGCTGTAGTACGAATATAAGTAACTAAAGGTTTACCATTTGAATCTAATTTTATAATTTTATTTTTATAATAAATAATTTGTTCATCTTTAAGAGATAAGGTATCTAAAATTTTATTATTATCACTTAAATGATACAATAATCCATCAAATCGTACCCATATAAAAGAATGTAATTCAATTTGATTGTTTTCATATGCCAATATTACATCTTCTAAACTAGAAAAATAATGCCCTTGGCCATGAACTGCAGAAGGATTTTTAGTAGTTAAATAATAACAACCTAAAACCATATCTTGACTAGGCATAATAATAGGATATCCTGTAGCAGGAGATAAAAAGTTATGAGGAGCTAACATTAATAATCTTGCTTCTGCTTGAGCCTCTAAAGATAAAGGTATATGTACAGCCATTTGATCGCCATCAAAATCTGCATTAAACGCTGGACAAACTAAAGGATGTAACTTAATCGCTCTACCTTCGACTAAAATTGGTTCAAAAGCTTGTATACCTAAACGATGTAATGTAGGAGCTCTATTTAATAAAACTGGATGACCATGAATTACTTCTTCCAATACATCCCATACTAATCCATCATTTTTTTGAATTAATTTTTTAGCTGCTTTAATATTATTAACTAAACCTTGTATAATTAAACGATGAATTACAAAAGGCTGAAATAATTCTAATGCCATTTCTCGAGGTAAACCACATTGATTTAACTTTAAATTAGGACCAACTACAATAACAGATCTACCAGAGTAATCTACTCTTTTCCCCAATAAATTTTGACGAAATCTTCCTTGCTTTCCTTCTATAATATCAGACAATGATTTTAAAGGTCGATTATTAGCTCCTACTACAGTTCTACCACGACGTCCATTATCCATTAAGGCATCAACTGCCTCTTGAAGCATACGCTTTTCGTTTCTTACAATAATTTCAGGTGCTAATATAGCTTTTAATCTAGCTAAACGATTATTGCGATTTATTATTCGTCGATAAAACTCATTTAAATCTGCTGTAGCAAATCTACCACCATCTAATTGAACCATTGGTCTTAAATCAGGAGGTATAACTGGTATGACAAAAAAAATCATCCAAGCAGGATCGGCACCAGTCGAAATAAAGTTCTCCAATAATCTTAACCTTTTCATTTTTTTATTAAATTTAGGAGAACTTTTTTTCATAAATTTAGAAGGCTTTAAAGATTCCTCCCGTAAAATTTCAACAGTTCCTTGTAAATCAAGATTTTTTAATAATTTATAAATAGCTTCAGCACCTATACTAACTTCAATACCAAAAAGATTAGAAGATTGAGGATACAATTTATCTTCTAAAGCTCTCCACTCATAACCTTCAAGTAATTGTTTATAATAAAGCTTTTCATACTCTCCTGGATTCGTTACAATATAAGAATGAAAATATACTATTTTCTCCACCTCTTTACTAGTTAAATCTAAAGCTAAAGAAATATAACTTGTACTACCCTTAAGATACCAAACATGAGTTACTGGCGCAGTTAGTTCAATATAAGCCATTCTGTGCCTTCTAACTTTAGATTCAGTTATTTCAACACCACATCTTTCACATACAATTCCTTTATATCTAAATCTTTTATATTTACCACAATGACATTCCCAATCTTTTACAGGACCAAAAATTCTTTCACAGAATAAACCATCCATTTCAGGTTTTAATGTACGATAATTAATAGTTTCAGGTTTAGTAACTTCACCTACTATCTGACCATTAGGTAAAGTTCTTTCACCCCATGAACGAATTTTATTAGGAGAAGCTAAGCTAATTTTAACATAATCAAAATGATGCTCAAATTTCATCATAAAATATAATACCCTTAAAAGAAAAATAACTATATCTCTACATTATCTACATTTAAAAAGTTATCTTGTATTATCATTTTACTAGTATGATAATTATATATATCAATAGATTTGTTTTCTTGTGCATCATTCAGTTCTAATTTATGAACAGCTATATCTAAACCTAATGATTGTAACTCACGCATTAATACTTTAAATGATTCAGGAGTACCTGGCTTAGGTATAGGTTTACCTTTTACAATAGCATTTAAAGCCTCATTTCTACCTTGCATATCATCTGATTTAACAGTAAGTAACTCTTGTAAAGTATAAGCGGCACCGAAAGCTTCCAAAGCCCAAACTTCCATTTCTCCTAATCTTTGTCCCCCATGCTGTGCACGACCACCTAAAGGTTGCTGAGTAACTAATGAGTAAGGACCTGTTGACCTTGCATGAATTTTATCATCAACTAAATGAACTAATTTTAATATATAAGCTCTACCAACAGTAATAGGATTATCAAAAACTTCTCCTGTTCTTCCATCAAAAAGTATCATTTTCCCAGGATGATGAGAATTAAAAAGCCATGATTTATTAGAAAAAAAACTAGCCTGTTGTAGCTTCTGATTTACTAAAGCCCTTGAAGCTTCTTCTCCATACATTTCATCAAATGGAAGTAATTTAAAGCGCTTATACAAATATTGACCAGCTAATCCTAATAAGCATTCAAATAATTGACCCACATTCATTCTAGATGGTACCCCTAATGGATTTAAAATAATATCCAAAGGTTGACCATCTGGTAAAAAAGGCATATCTTGCTGAGATAAAATTCTTGAAATAATACCTTTATTACCATGTCTACCAGCCATTTTATCTCCAACTTGAATTTTTCTTCGCTGAGCAACATATATACGTATAATTAAATTAGTTCCTGGTGGCAATTCATCTCCTTTTTGGCGCTTGAAAACTTTAACATTAACAACACGACCTTTTGCTGCATTAGGTAATCTGAGTGATGTATCTTTAACATCACGGGCTTTTTCTCCAAATATAGCTCTTAATAATTTACCTTCTGGCAATTGATCAGATTCACCTTTAGGAGTAATCTTACCAACCAATATATCACCAGCATCCACCCAAGATCCAACTACAATGATACCATTTTTATCTAACATACGTATAGAAGATTCACTCACATTAGGTATATCACGAGTAATTTCTTCAGAACCCAATTTAGTTTGACGACATTCAACTTCATATCTTTCAATATGAATAGAAGTATATAAATCATTATAAACTAATGTCTCACTAATTAAAAAAGCATCTTCATAGTTATAACCTTCCCATGGCATATAACCGACTAATATATTTCTACCTAATGCCATTTCTCCTGTATCTGTAGAAGCACCATCTGCAATAATTTGACCTTTTTTAATTTTTTCACCAGGCCAAATAACTGGACGTTGATTAATACATGTATCTTGATTAGAACGATAATATTTTTTTAATCTATAATGTATTGTTTTACCATCTAAATCCTGAATACCAATTTTAGTTCCTGAAACATAAGTAACTTTACCACAAGTTTTACTCACAATAATCATACCAGCATCCCTTGCAATTTTCACTTCTAATCCTGTACCTACTATAGGTTTTTCAGGATATAGTAATGGCACCGCTTGTCTTTGCATATTAGAACCCATTAAAGCTCTATTAGCATCGTCATGCTCTAAAAAAGGTATAAGAGAAGCAGCAGCAGATATTACTTGTATAGGTGATACAGCCATATAATCAACTTGTTGATTAGTCGATGTAGTAAATTCTTGTCTATATCTAATTGGAATATTTTTATATTTAATATATTGATCATTATCCAGTAAAATATCAGCAGGCGCTATTTTTAATTCGTCCTCTTCATCAGCAGTAATATAAATAGGTAAATTTTGATTTAAAACTTGACCATTCTCGACTTTATAACAAGGAGTCTCTATAAAACCATATTTATTAACTCTTGCATATATACTTAAAGAACCAATTAAACCTGCATTAGGACCTTCTGGAGTTTCAATTGGACAAATACGACCATAATGACTAGGATGTAAATCTCGTACAGCAAAACCAGCCCGATCTTTATTTAATCCTCCTGGACCTAAAGCACTAATTCTCCTTTTATGAGTCAATTCAGATAAAGGATTTGTCTGATCCATAAATTGAGATAATTGACTAGAACCAAAAAATTCACGTATTGATGCCATTAAAGGCTTAGGATTTACTAAATTAGATAAACTTAATGAATCTAAATCACAAATCATCATACGTTCACGCATAATTCTTTCTAAACGATTAAGACCTATACGAACTTGATTTTGTAATAATTCACCAACTGAACGTACTCTTCTATTACCTAAGTGATCTATATCATCAAAAGTACCAATATTTTGCTCTTTAATATTAATTAAATAATCAATAGCAACAATAATATCTTGAGGAGATAAAACTCTAAAATTATTAGGAACTTTTAAATTTAACTTTTGATTAATTTTATGCCTACCAACTTCTCCTAAGTCATAACGCTTAGGATCAAAAAAACGAGCATATAGCATTTGTTTAGCTACTGTAATTGTAGAGGGTTCATTAGGACGTAATTTATTATAAACAATCAATAAAGCATCTTCATCTGTTACTTCCTCAACTGATGATTTACCTATCTCTTTGTACAACTCTTTTTTCTCATATAAATTAGATGCTTGAATAAAAAAAGAATACTTATTTATTTTTTTTCGAATTTCTTGAACCTGTAAACCAATAGCTCTTAAAAAAATATAAGCATTAACTTTATGATTTTTATCAATCTTTACCCAAATTTGATTTTTAGCATCTATTTCAAATTTTAACCAAGAGCCTCTATTAGAAATTAAACTTGCACTATAAATCGGCTTATTATTTTTATCTAATTCCTTTTTATAATATATACCAGGGCTACGAACAATTTGATTAATAATAACCCTTTCTATACCTGAAATAATAAATGTCCCTCTATTGGTCATTAACGGTAAATCGCCAATAAAAATTTGTCTTTTTTTATACTTCTTATTTCCTTGTTTATGCTTTACTATTGAAAAGTAGCTAACACCGCTGTTCTTTTTTATAAATTCTGTATCTTTTTTAGTTAATTTACAAGGTATATAAATCTGTGCACTATAAGTTCTATCACGACTTTTAGCTTTACGGACACTGTGACGAGGAAATTTTAATTTATAATCTTTACCAAAAAAATGTAATTCTAGTTTTCCTGTTGGATCACTTATAATTGGAAAAGAATCTAAAACCTCTACTAAGCCTTCCTCTAAAAAACATTTAAAACTTTTTTTTTGAATTTCTGCAAGATCAGGAATTAAGGATATAGAAATTTTTCTACTTGACATTTAAGACTCCAAATAGTCAATAGTACAAATAAATTATAAATATTTATACTTAATTATATTGATTAAGTAAATATTTTTTATGAATAATTAAAATAAAATTTATGCTGGATTATTTGAATGGTTAATCATTTTTGTTAATCTCGCTTTTTTACGTGCACCTTTATTTTTATGTAATATTCCTTTTGTAATAGCTTTATCTATTTTTTGATACACAATCGATAAATTGTTTAATGTTTCATTATAATTATCTAAATTTAATAAATATCTTTTAATAGACTTTTTTATAGCTAACTTATACATTCTATTTCGTGAACGATTCCTTAAAGCAAGTTTAACTCTTTTAATAGCAGATGAATTATTTGGCATACAATATTGTATAAAATATTAATTAGAATCAATACATTGTTCTAAAATTGATTTGTAACAATTATAACACTAGTATTTAGATATATACAATCCTATAATAATAAATTATAATTGATAATAAATATGCAACAATAACTATTAACTGATACTTTTATTATATAAACAATGGCAAAAAACAAAGGATCACGTATTATTATTACTTTAGAATGTTCATGTAGAAGTATAAATAAAAATAATATAGACAAAACAAAACGAAAAAAGGGTATTTTTCGTTATACCAGCTCTAAAAATAGAAGAAATACACCTGCACGACTAGAACTCAAAAAATTTTGTCCTTACTGTAATACTCATAAACAATTTAAAGAAATTAAATAATAAAAATGCTTTTATCAAAAAAAAAAAATAAATTGAATAAAAATCATGAAACTTTAGATTATAAAGATATAGATATGTTAAGAAAATTTATCAATGATCAAGGAAAAATTTTATCTAGAAGGTTGACTGGCCTTAATGCAAAACAACAAAAACAAATTACAAAATCTATTAAAAGAGCCCGTATTTTAGCACTATTACCTTTTTTAAATAAAGATTAATAAATAAAATCATATATAAGATGAAAATGCATTAAATAGTTTCATCTTGTACATTCAATCAAATTTCTATAAAGTTTTAACTTTTTCAATTAAATCATATGCTTCTATGATATCTTTATCTTTCCATAAATTATAATCACACATAACTCCACATTCATTAGATTGAAACACTTCATCTACATCATTTTTAATACGTTTTAAAGAACTTAAAAAACCTTGATAAATCAGAGCATTTTCCCTATAGACTTTAATGTATGACATTTTTTTTAATTTACCTTCATTAACTAAACATCCTGCAACAGTTCCTTTATTCATATTAAATACTGTTTGAACTAATGCACGACCAAGAAAAACTTCATCATATTCAGGATCTATTAAACTTAACATAACATTTTGGACATACTCAATAAGATCATAAATAATATAAAAAACTTTTAAGTTTAAACTTTTTTGTTTTACTAAATCATTTACCTGTGTAGAAATATTAATATTAAAACCAAGAAGTAATGCGTTAGTTGTTAATGCTAGTTCAATATCTGTACTAGAAATATTTCCCAAGTCAGAAGATATTATACTAATTTGTACTTTACGTTGCGAAATCTTAGAAAATGAATCAATAATTGCTTCTAAAGAACCCTGAGTATCAGTTTTAAGTATTAATTTAAATTGTTTTAAACTATCTTGATTATCTAAACTTACTCTTCTATTTAGTAATTTTACATTTGAATTAGTATATTTATTATTTTCTTCAATAAATTTATTAATATACTCTTTTACTTTTTTTTCATTATTAAAGACTTGAAAAAATAAACCTGATTTTGGTAATATCGAAAAACCTAAAACTTTAATAATTGATGAAGATTGAGCTTCTCTAACATTAGTATTTTGCGAATTAATTAAACTTTTAATTTTACCATAAATATTACCTACTGCAATAAAATTTCCAACCTTTAAAGTACCATTTTTAATAACAAGATTAGCTATAATTCCTCTTTTTTTATCTAAATATGCATCTAAAACTGTACCTTGCGCTAACTGATTAGGATTTGCTGTAAAATTTTGAATATCTGATAAAGCACATATAGTATCTAGTAATAAATTAATATTTTTACCGGTCAATGCACTAACTTCTACAATACAAGTCTTACTACCACATTCTTTATCAAGAATACCATATTGTACAAGCTCTTTTTTTATATTACGAATATTAATATCACTCTTATCAACCTTATTAATAACAACAATATAAGGTAATTCTATCTCTAAAATATATTTAATAGCTTCAATTGTTTGTGGTTTTAAACCATCATCAGCAGCAACTACTAATAAAGCAATATCTGCTATTTTTGCACCACGTAAACGCATAGCTGCAAAAGCTTCATGTCCTGGTGTATCTAAAAAAACTAATTTATATAATAAAGAATTATACAACGATTCAACCTCATAACCATTAATTGCCTGAGTAATACCACCATGTTCTTTTTTAACAAAATTAGTATGTAAAATAGAATCTAATAATGTTGTTTTTCCATGATCTACATGACCAAGAATAGTAACTATAGGCGCTCTTTTAAATAAATGAATAGAATTGTCATGCTTAGAATTATCTGATTTATTATTTTGAAAATCTACAATAACCTCTTTATCTACAACATTAAATTTATAATTTTCAGCAACCTCTTTAGCTATTTGAATATCAATTACATCATTAATGGTTACAGAGATACCTCTTAGAAATAAATATGTAATAATTTCTGCTTCCGTTAAATTTAACTTTATAGATAATTCCTGTACGGTTAATGGACTATTTATAACAATATCTTTATCAATTGAAGTTGAATCACTAATTAAATCAGATGGACTATGATTAATAGTTTCTATATTATTTTTAGACTTTTCTTTCTTTTTATATTTACTGGCTTTATGAGATTTTGATAAAGATGGAGAAGTTTTCGTAAGTATTGAATTACTACTATTATCTAAAAATAAATCATCTTTATACAAGTTATTAGTTTTTCTAATTTTTTTACTTGATTTACTTTTATTCTTTTTATTATCTAAAGAATCTTCATGGCTTGAATCAACTTTATTTTTTTTTTCAAATTTATTAGATAAATTTGAGTCAAAAGTTTTAGAATTTATATTAATAATAGAATTATTAATATCGTTTAATAAGTTTGGAGACTTAGAATTATCTAATTTTAAAATATTAATTAATTTAGGAAATTTTAAATATAATACCTTATCAGAATGAATAAAATTAGACATGATACTATAGTAATATATATGTTTAGGCATGGCTTTAGTCAATATATAAAAATAAAAAAATAAATACAGATTATTTAAAGGATTAACAAATTATTTTATATTAAATAAACTTGAAGGTATTTATACAAACAAGGTAATAATATTATATTATGAATAACTTATAAAACTAAAATAATTAATAATTAAGGAATCAACTATATGCCTCGTTTACAAAAAAATGATAACTTTATTGACAAAACCTTTACTGTTTTAGCTGATATTATTTTAAAAATATTACCCACTAGTAAAGAAGAAAAGAAAGCATTTTATTATTATAGAGATGGAATGTCAGCTCAATCAGAAGGTGAATATGCAGAAGCTTTAGAATATTATTATGAGGCTTTAATCTTAGAGGAGGATCCATACGATAGGTCTTACATACTATATAATATTGGATTAATTTATGCAAGTAATGGCGAACATATTAAAGCATTAGAATATTATCATCAAGCTTTAGAATTAAATTCTACATTACCTCAAGCACTAAATAATATAGCTGTAATATATCACTATCAAGGAATCAAAGCTGCTAATCAGAAAAAAAATAATATATCTAAATCTATGTTTGAAAAAGCTGCTAAATATTGGACACAGGCTATATATTTAGCTCCTAATAATTATATTGAAGCTCAAAACTGGTTAAAAACAACAGGAAGAATAAATGATAAATAATACTAATAAATAGTATAAATAATTATGTTATACTAATAAATAAATATTAATTAACTAACTAATATTATTCATAAAATCAGAAATATTATCTATTGTCTAAATATTAATTCATTATTATAAATATGGTTACATCAACAGAAAAAGGATCTGTTATACAAATTATTGGACCTGTACTAGATATTCAATTTCCCACAGGAAAACTACCAAAAGTATTTAATGCCTTAAAACTTAAAGGATATGACAATACAATTACCTGTGAAGTACAACAATTATTAGGAGATAATAAAGTAAGAGCAGTTGCTATGAGTTCAACGGAAGGATTAAAAAGAGGTACTGAAGTTATTGATACTGGTAATCCTATTACAGTACCGGTTGGTATACCAACATTAGGTAGAATATTTAATGTTTTAGGAGAACCAGTAGATAATTTAGGTAACATTAATTCATCAGAATCCTTACCTATTCATAGGGGAGCTCCTGCATTTACACAATTAGAAACTAAACCATCTATTTTTGAAACAGGTATTAAAGTAGTTGATTTGTTAGCTCCATATAGAAGAGGAGGTAAAATAGGTTTATTTGGTGGTGCAGGAGTAGGAAAAACTGTATTAATTATGGAATTAATTAATAATATTGCTAAAGCACATGGAGGTGTATCTGTATTTGGTGGTGTTGGTGAACGTACAAGAGAAGGAAACGATTTATATGAAGAAATGAAAGAATCTAAAGTAATTAATGCAGATCAATTAACAGAATCTAAAGTTGCATTAGTATATGGACAAATGAATGAACCACCTGGAGCAAGAATGCGTGTAGGTTTAACTGCATTGACTATGGCAGAATATTTTAGAGATATTAATAAACAAGATGTTTTATTATTTATTGATAATATATTTCGTTTTGTACAAGCAGGATCTGAAGTATCAGCTCTATTAGGACGTATGCCTTCGGCAGTAGGTTACCAACCAACTTTAGCAACAGAAATGGGAGCATTACAAGAACGAATTACATCAACAACAGATGGTTCTATTACATCAATTCAAGCCGTTTATGTACCAGCTGATGATTTAACAGATCCAGCACCAGCAACAACCTTTGCGCATCTTGATGCAACAACTGTATTATCAAGAAATTTAGCTGCTAAAGGTATATATCCTGCAGTTGATCCACTAGGCTCAACATCAACAATGTTGCAACCTGATATTGTTGGACTAGAACACTACCAAACTGCTCAACAAATAAAATCTACATTACAAAGATATAAAGAGTTACAAGACATTATTGCTATTTTAGGCTTAGATGAATTATCAGAAGAAGATAGATTAACTGTAGCAAGAGCTAGAAGAATAGAAAGATTCTTATCACAACCATTCTTTGTAGCAGAAGTATTTACAGGATCTCCTGGAAAATATGTTTCTTTAGAAGAAGCTATAAAAGGTTTTCAAATGATTTTAAAAGGTGAACTAGATGATTTACCAGAACAAGCTTTTTATTTAGTAGGTAATATAGAAGAAGCTATAAATAAAGCAGATAGTTTAAAATAAGTTATATTAAATAAAAATTATGAGTTTAAAAATACGTGTAATTGCTCCGGACAAAATTGTTTGGGATGCAAATGCAGAAGAAATAATTTTACCTAGTAGTACAGGTCAATTAGGTATTTTAACAGGACATATACCATTATTAACAGCTTTAGATATAGGTGTTATGCGAGTTAGAATTAATAAAGAATGGCAACCTATTATATTATTAGGAGGATTCGCAGAAATTGATAAAAATAATATAACAATATTAGTTAATGGAGCAGAAACTATATCAACAATAGATATGAGCGAAGCACAAGATAATTTAGAAAAAGCTACAAATTTATTATCAGAAGCAAAAACTAATAAAGAAAAAATAGAAGCTACTCAAAATTTACGTAAAGCAAAAGCAAAAATACAAGCAGCAAATGTATTAAATACTTAATTAAATTAATTATTATTTAAAACTAGAATTAAAAATTTTATAAGCCAGAGAATAATATAAAAATATTTATACAATAAAATCTCTGACTTAATTAACAAAATATATATTGATTTTTAACTTAAACCAGAACAAATATAATCAAAATATACACCCATTTCTTTACCAGCATCAATACCTACTAAAGATGATGTAACCTCTTTCATTGCTTGTATTGCTTGTACCGTAGCACCAATAGGAACACCTAAAGAATTATAAGTCTCTTTCAAGCCATTTAAAACACGCTCATCTAAAATTGATGGATCACCAGCTAACATACCATAAGTAGCATATCTCAAGTAATAGTCTAAATCTCTAATACAAGCTGCATATCTTCTTGTTGTATACATATTTCCCCCCGGTCTTGTAATATCAGAATACAACAAAGCTTTAGCTACAGATTCTTTAATAATAGTCGCTGCATTAGCTGCAATAGTAGCTGCCGCTCTTACCCTCAATTCACCTGTTTGAAAATAACCTCTTAATTTTTCTAAAGAATTATCATCTAAATATTTTCCTTGAACATCAGCTGTATTAATTACAGAAGTAATGGCATCTTGCATAAGATTTATTTCCTTAATAAATAATTTTAATATTTATATTTAAATTTTTAAACAATAAAATGTTTATTGCATTGCACCTAATGTGTAATCAAAATAAAAACCCGCTTCTGCAGAATCTTCTCCAGATAATAGAGAACAAGCAATATTTTTCATACAACGAACACCTTCTGCTACCCCAGAAATAGGTGTTCCTAATGAATTATACATTTCTTTTACACCAACTAATCCAATTTCTTCAATTGGAGTAACATCACCAGCAACAATACCATAGGTTACTAAACGTAAATAATAATCTAAATCACGCAAACAAGTTGCTGTCATTTCTTCTCCGTAGGCATTACCACCAGGAGATACTACATCTGTACGTTTTTGAAATAACTGTTGTCCTCCTTGCTTAACAATAAGTTCACGATTATCAGTTAAAACCTGAGCAATTCTTAAACGTCTTTTACCAGATAATACAAAACTTTTTATTCTCTCTAATTCACCAGGACTTAAATATCTTGCTTCCGCATCTGCATTTACAATTGACTTTGTAACAATACTCATGAATAAAACTCCTCAAGTTCTTTGATATTCATAACATTGATCTTCTACATATACACATTATATAGTAGATTGTTTATAAACGTTTATATGAAACGCTTAATAATATTTTTAATAAAAATTATATAATATAGGATAAAAATTATATAATCATATTTTCATTATAATAATAAATAATCTTGTTTTATATTAAGTATATATTTTTTTTTAGCAAAAGTACTAAAACAAGAAAGCTATTATAATTAATAACTATAATTAAGAAAAACTAGAAATAACAATATTTAAATTCTGCTTTGTTAAAGTATTGTATAATTTTTCTGTATTAGGAAAATTAGCAGATGGTAATGTTGGAAAACGACGATAAGGAACAATATTAGCACCAAATAAAGTATTATATTCTAAACTATTTACTAAGCATGATATAAAATATAAAATACCTTGGGAAGCTAAAATTTGATTATAGTACCTGATTTCTGCTTGATTATTAGGAGCTCTTCCTAAAAAATGCTTCGTACCTAACTCAATGACCTTTGTATTCGGATAATGATTATAAAATTCTTTACGATATAATATTGAAGAACCTAACTTCTCTACTACTTGCTGAACTGTTAAATCACCAAATAAAAAAGCTTGTTCTAAATTATAAAACTCATCACCTATTGTAAAACTATTTAAATCACGCTCAAATAACTGGCGATAAATAGCTCTTAAAATTTGTACTCGATCATTATATTGAGTATGATTATTTAATTCAAAAATTTTAGTTTGATCTCTTCTAGCAGTTACACCTTGATTCATTCTCTGAAGAATATTTTGCAAACTTCGTTCTTCTTTAATTTGTACTAAACCTAAAAAATTATTTTTACTAATTACTTCATTATTATTATAAATAATATCTAACTTAGGCTTTTGTATTTTAGTGAATAAACTTCTTGATAATACTGTAGAAGAAGTAATATATCTTTCATAGGGAACTATGTTATCGCCAAATGATTCAATATACTCTTGACTATTTAACATAGAATCAACCATCATATAATAACCTTTTTTATAAACTATATCAAAATATTGATTAATTTCTTGCCTTCCATAAGTAGGTCTACCAATTAATTTATTATGTATATATTCTATAGCCTTACAAATATATAAAGAGTTCCAATATAAAGACCTAAATAATGAAGACTGTACAAGCAAACGAATAAAATCTTTTAAACAAATTACTTGATTTTTAAATTGATTTTCTATTTTTATTAAGTTAGATAACTCTTCATGATATAATAATCTACCAAAAATTCTTAAATAAATAGCTTTAATAATTACATCAAAATTTTGCTCTTCATATTGATTTAATTTAGTAACAGTAAATACTTTAGGCCCTAAAGAACCAGGAAATAATTTTCTTGCATTAGGATTACTAATCTGACTATATATACCTGGACCTCGTCTTAATAAAATTCGACGAGTATCTTTACCAAAAAATACAGACTTAAATTTTAAATTAACTAAATTATTAGGAAAAATTGCACCAAATTGAATAGCTAAAGGATCATTACCCAGTCCATAAGGATGTTGATCTGGAAGTGCAGTTTTATAATCACTAAATAAAGTAATAAATTCTGGTATTTTTCTAAAAACAGCACTATAATTAAATAATCTAATTTGAGCTCCCCAATTTTTAGATTCTTGTGCTTCTTCACCTAAAATACGCAAATAAGGAACTGTTTCTTCACCAAAGTAATCAGCATATTCTATTGAATTAATTAAAGTATCAACAAGACCATCTAAACCTCTATTAGATAAAATAGAGAAATAATTTTGAAACTCTTCTATAGAACTAGGCCCTCTTCCTAATAAATGCTTAAAAGCTAATTCTAATACTCGACTATTTACAAAAGGCTCATAAAATTGTTTTCGATAAATTGAAGATTTAGCTAAAGCACGAATAAATTCTTTTACTGATAACTGACCTGTTTTTATTTGCGACTCTAAATCTGTAAATTTTAAATTATATGCTTTAGAAATATCTCTTTCAAATACTTGCCTATAACATGCTTGTACTACAAGATTTTTTTCATTAGTAGATAAACTACTTTTCATTACAAACTTTTGTATAGATTCACCTGCATTATTATAAATTTGAGGCAAACGTAAACCCTGTAAATCCTGAGAAAACCTTTTACGCAATTTATCACTTAAACTTGGAGATTCAAATTCAGATATAACAATATTAAAATAATCTTGTACTAATTCCTTAGCATCTCCATCATCATTAAATAAATTAAGAGATAATTTACGCATTTCCCGTAAAGCAACAATTGCTGCAGCACTAGAACAAGCATTATCAATTAACTCTCTTAAACCACGTATATTAACAGATAAAATATTAGTATCACCTGCAATAATAGCATAAGTTAAATATCTTAAAAACCAGTCTAAATCACGTAGAGATTTTTTCATTCTTGCAGATCCATAGCGAACTACATTAATAGGCTTAAAACCTGGAGGCAAAGAATCATCAGAATTAAATAAAGAAAAAGATAGATTATCTATTAAATTACTAGAAGCACTACCAGAAAGATTTTGTTCCATTAATAAAGAACTAGATGAAGTAATATCTAAAAATGAAGTCTGTGGTCTTTCTAAATAAGAGATTGGAGATCCGCCAACAAATATTTTATCAGCTGATTTAGATACCAAAAAATTAGCATTTTTAGCTAAAGTATCAGCTATTTCTAAGCGCTTACTACCAGAATTTAAAAAAGAAATTAATTGATTTAATTCACCTAACTGTAAAAATCGATCTTGCTGTTCTGCCTGTATTATACTCGAGATAGACACTGTTCGATAAAGTTTTGGCTGAACTAATGGACTACCACTATTAGCTTTAGCAATCATATAAAAATACATCCTTATTTTTGAAGTATCTAATATTATTACTTTTATAAAAAAATAAAAAGATATCTAATATTTGAAAAAATTATTAATATAATATAATTAAATAATAAAACTACCATGAATAAAGATAGATTTTGTAATACTTATATATTCATAAATAAATATAAAAAAAGTAAAAAATTATGAAAAACATATATTCGAATAATGATCAAAATTATATGTCAATTATAGAACACTTAGAAGAATTAAGACAAAGACTTTTTATTGTTCTTATTATTTTTTTAGTAACAACAACAATCTGCGTAATAAATATTAAAACTATTTCTTTTATGCTTGAACAGCCTGCTCTAGGTATAAAATTTTTACAGTTAGCACCGGGAGAATACATTTTTGTATCAATGAAGATAGCAATATACACAGGTATTATTTTTAGCAGTCCTTTTGCTGTATATCAAATTATACTGTTCATTCTGCCTGGATTAACAAGTAAAGAAGCATTATATATTATTCCAACATTAATTATATCTATTCTTTTATTTTTTGCAGGAATTATTTTTTCTTATAAAATTTTAATTCCCGCTGCTTTAAGTTTTTTAATTACTTACGGCTCAGAAATAGTAGAACCAATATGGTCATTTGAAGAATATTTTAACTTTATTTTATTACTATCTTTTAGCACGGGTATAATATTTCAAATTCCAATTATCCAAGTATTATTAGGATTATTTAATGTTTTATCATCTAATCAAATGCTTCAATATTGGAAATATATTATTTTTATCTCAACAATTATTGGAGCTATTTTAACTCCATCTACTGATCCTATTACACAACTTTTTATGTCATCAGCTATTTCAATACTTTATATAACTGGTATTTTAATTCTAAAAACTTTAAAAAAGTAAAAAAAATCGATAAAAATATATATTTATGATGAATAATAAATATAGAATGTTATTATAAATAAAAACTTAAAGTAAAACGCAGAAAACTATGAACCTAAATTTATCTCATTTAAAAAAAATTATGATATTTATGATTAGTATTATAAGTATCCTAAATATACAAAATATAAGTGTAAATGCATTTCCTATTTATGCTCAACAAGGATATGAAAATCCTAGAGAAGCAACAGGACGTATTGTTTGTGCTAATTGCCATTTAGCAGAAAAACCTGTTGAAATTGAGGTACCTAAATCTATTTTACCAAACACAATATTTGAAGCAAAAGTAAATATACCATATAATCAAAATAACCAACAAATTTTAGGAACAGGTACTAAGGGTAATATTAATACAGGTGCTATTATGATTTTACCAAAAGGTTTTAAATTAGCACCAAAAAAATTATTATCTGAAGAACTAAAAGCAAAAACAAAAAATGTATATATACAACCTTACAGTACTGCACAGGAAAATATTTTAGTTGTAGGACCTCTTCCTGGCAAAAACAATCAAGAAATAGTTTTTCCAATACTATCACCTGACCCAAATAAGGAAAAAAATATATACTTTTTAAAATATCCAATTTATGTAGGAGCTAATAGAGGAAGAGGACAAATTTATCCAACAGGAGATAAATCTAATAATAATCCGATTAACTCTTCTTATGATGGGAAAATTTTACAAATTAATGAATCTTTAAATGGAGGATATGAAATAAATATATTAAAAAATAATGGTGAAACTTATATAGAAAAAATTCCTAAAGGACTAAATTTAATAGTCAAAGAAGGTAGTATAATTAAAGCAAATGAGAATATAACTAATGATCCTAATATAGGTGGTTTTGGACAAAATGAAACAGAAATTGTATTACAAAATCCAAACAGAATCATTGGAATGATATTTTTCTTTATAACAGTTACATTAGCACAAATATTTTTTGTATTAAAGAAAAAACAATGGGAAAAAGTTCAAAGTGCAGAAATGAATTTTTAATAAAAAGATAAAAATCATAAATTAAAATAAAAAATATTTTTATATAATTATGATTTTCATATAATTAAGTTTATTTTACTAACATTCTCACAGAATTAATAATCTGCTGAGGATGAATTATAGTAACCTTTTCTAAATTGCCATTATATGGAGTAGGAATATCTTGGGAAGATAATCTAATTATTGGCGCATCTAATAAATCAAAATAATTATCATTTATTTGAGCAATAATTTCAGCACCAAGCCCACCCGTTTTCATACATTCTTCAACTATTAATAATTTATTAGTTTTTTGTAATGATAAAACAATACTTTGTATATCTATTGGTTTTAAAGATATTAAATCTAATACTTCTGGATTATATCCTTCTTTTACTAACAAATCTACTGCTTCCATTACATGATGACGCATTCTAGAATAAGTAACAATAGTAAGATCTTTACCTTCTCTTACTAATTCAACTTTATCTAAAGGTAAAAAATATTCATTATCTGGTATAGAATCTTTTAAATTATATAATAATACATGTTCAAATAAAATAACTGGATTATTATCTCGAATAGCAGATTTCAATAAACCTTTAGCATTATATGGAGTAGAACAAGCAACCATCTTTAATCCAGGTATAGACTGAAAATACGACTCTAAACGTTGAGAATGCTCAGCACCTAACTGGCGACCAACACCACCGGGACCTCTAATAACTAAAGGAATTTTAAAATTTCCGCCAGAAGTATATCTTAACATACCTGCATTATTAGATATTTGATTAAAAGCTAATAATAAGAAACTCATATTCATACCTTCTACTATAGGCCTTAAACCAGTCATCGCAGCACCTATAGCCATACCCATAAAGCTATTTTCAGCAATAGGTGTATCTAAAACTCTTAAATCTCCATACTTTGCATGTAAATCTTTTGTAACTTTATAAGAACCACCATAATGACCCACATCTTCCCCTACAACAAAAACAGATGAATCTTTACTCATCTCTTCATCAGTAGCCTCTCTTAAAGCATCAAATAAAAAAATTTCATTCATAATCAAGAAAACTTACTAAAATAAAAAAATAGGAATAATTAATACTAATCTTCAGCAAATAAATAACGCTTTAAATCTTCTATTTTGGGTTCAGGACTAGACAAGGCAAAATCAACAGCATCATCAATCGTTTTCTTTATTTTTAACTCAATTTCGCTTAACTGATCTACTGTTACCAAAGAATTATTAATCATATATTTTTTTAAACGTTTAATTGGGTCTCTAGCTAACCACGCATTTTTTTCTTGTCGTGATCTTAACTCATCTGGATCAGCTAAAGAATGTCCTCTAAAACGATAAGTCAAAGCATCTATTAAAGTAGGACCTTGTCCATTTCTTGCTCTTTTAATAGCTTTTAATGCAACATTTCTTACCGCTAAAACATCCATACCATCTACTTCAATACCAGGTAACCCAAAAGCTTGAGCTTTTTTATAAATTTCTGGAAAAGATGTAGATCTATGATGAGCCATACCTATAGCCCATTGATTATTTTCTACAACAAAAATTACAGGTAATTTCCATAAAACAGCCATATTTAAACACTCAAAAAATTGCCCATTATTAGTTGTTCCATCACCAAAAAAACAAACAGTCACACTTAATAAACTTTTATCATGTAGTACTTGTTTTTTATATATACTTTGAAAAGCTGAACCAATAGCTATTGGTATACCTTCACCAATAAAAGCAAAACCACCTAAAAAATTATGTTTTGCAGAAAAAATATGCATCGAACCACCACGACCACGACTACATCCAGTTTCCTTACCAAATAATTCAGCCATCACAGACTTTGCTGATATACCTTTACTTAAAGCATGAACATGATCACGATAAGTACTACACACATAATCATTACCCTTTAAAGCTTTGATAATGCCTGTTGATACAGCTTCTTGACCATTATATAAATGAACAAAACCAAACATTTTACCACGGTAATACATTTGTGCACACATATCTTCAAAATTACGACCTAATAACATATCTTCATATAATAACATTAATACGTCTTCACTTATATTATCAGACGTTATTGAAGTTTCAGGTAAAATCACTTTTTTTAATGGTTCATACATTTTAATAAATAAACCCCCTAAAATATATAAAATAATTATTGTAAAATTTAATTTAATATTTTTTTATATAAAGCTCATTACAATATAAATATACTTTATAATAAAAAAAAGTTTGATTAAATATTAAAATATCATTGCATTTATATTATTGCTTTTTTATTTTTGACACAATATACTTTTTATCATTTTTTAAATATTATGGTAGTCTTAAAAAATCTCTTTTCATCTATACATCAGGATATATATCAATTAAATCTAAATTTGCAAAAAATGGTTGGAGCTAAACATCCTATTTTATATGCTGCTGCTAAACATTTATTCAGTCAAGGAGGTAAAAAAATTCGTCCATCTATTATTCTACTTATAGCTAAAATAACAACAAGTAATAACGTTATTTTACCACAACATAAAAGATTGGCAGAGATCACAGAGACTATACATACTGCTAGCTTGGTACACGATGATGTTATAGATAATTGTGATACAAGAAGAGGCATAGAAACAGTTCATAATATATTTAATTCTAAAATAGCTGTTTTAGCAGGAGATTTTTTATTTGCTCAGTCTTCTTGGTATTTAGCTAACTTAAATAATTTAGAAGTTGTAAAAACAATTTCTAAAGTAATTACAGATTTTGCAGAAGGAGAAATTAGACAAGGATTAACTAATTTCGATATGACTATTTCAATTGATGATTATATAGAAAAATCTTTTTATAAAACAGCTACATTAATTGCATGTAGCTGTAAAGCTACTGCAATATTAAGTCATTGTGATAAAAATACACAAAATGACTTTTATGTTTATGGAAAACATTTAGGCCTAGCTTTTCAAATTATAGATGATATATTAGATATAATAAGTAATACAGATCAATTAGGAAAACCAGCAGGATCTGATTTAAAAAATGGCAATTTAACAGCACCTCTTATTTTTGCATTGGAAGAGAATCCAAAATTATATCAAATAGTTAATCAAGAATTTCAAAACCAAACAGATATTAATAAAACTATAAATATTATCAAAGAAACTAAAGGAATACAAAAAGCTAAGGATTTAGCAGAAGAACATATTCAATTAGCAATACATGTAATAAAAAATAAGTTTCAATGTCATAATACACAAACATTAATGTTAATTAATGATTACATAATAAATCGATTTAATTAATCAATATTTTATTATTATTTTTAGATTGAACATATTTAATAATCGAAATAAATGCTTTTTCATGCATAATTGCTAATTGCGCTAACATTTTTCGATTTAAAGCTATCTTATTTTTCTTAATCAAATAAATAAATTGACTATAACTAATATCATATAAACGAACAGAAGCATTTATACGCATAATCCATAAGCGTCTATAATAACGCTTTTTATTTTTTCTACCTATATATGAGTACTTCAACGATTTTAATACTTGCTGCTTGGCTGTTCGAAATAACTTAGAATGAGATCCTCGAAAACCTTTCGCTAACTTTAATACTTTTTTTCTTCTTTTACGAGCAACATTACCTCTTTTAACACGTGTCATAATAGTTTTAATAATTTCACTATAATAATTTACTCTTTCAAAATTGTAAAATAAAATTATATATAAGGTAAACTATTTTTAAAATTTAATTTATCTGATAAATTGACGAAACTAACTTTACGCAAATGTCGTTTACGTTTGCTTGTTTTTTTTTGTAGTAAATGACTACGAGAAGAACAACGTCTTAAAAACTTACCTGTAGATGTAGATTTAACACGCTTTTTAATAGACCTAGATGTTTTTAGTTTATACATAAAAAATAATATTTATAGAAAAATAATTAAAATATTAATAATAATGTTACTTTTAATTCTTTTTATATATTAAGCAAATTTTTTTCTTAAATTATTAATTGAACTTAATAACAACATAATCATAATTTTAATTAGATTTGAATCTAATTCTTGAAACATCTTCATATTTAAGTTAAAAGCAACATTTGCTTCTGAAATAATTTGATTAATCTCGTTACTATTTAAAGGTATGTTATTCAATGAATTTCTATACATATCTTTAAAATTTTTTTCATCTTGAATTAAATCAAAATCATAAAATGCTGTACCCTTATTAGTTGATAAATTCATCGCATTTTTTGCAATTTTTTTTAAAATTTGACCACCTGATAAATCACCAATATAACGAGTATAAGCATGAGCAATTAAAAGCTCTGGTTGATTATTTCCTACATTACAAATCCTATCAATATATACTTGTGTAGCTGATGAAGGTTTGATTTGATTTAACCAATTTGAACCATAATAATAATTTAAATCTTCAATTAAACTTGATTTACGAAAAAGTTGAGGAAAATATATAAATTTAATAGACTTATGATTTTTATTCTTTTCCATTTGTTCTTCTATAGCAACATAAATAAAAAACAAATTAGCTACTAATTTTCTGTAAGAATTTTTATCAACTACTCCACCAAGAAAAGATTTAACAAAACTAACATTTTCAGCCATACTATGAGATTTAGTTGTTCCTTCACGTAGTTGCTGAGCTAAATCAGTAGACATAAATATTCCCTTATAAATTAATAATTATCGTCATCTATAAATTAAACAATAATACAATATATATCTAATATAATATTATTTATATTATAAATAAAATAAACCTGTATGGTTATTAAATATTTTAAAGTAAAAAAATAATAAATTTATTCTGAATATACAGAACGAAAATAATCTTTAGATTTTATTGGTTTATTAATTATTGTAGATTCTCCAGGCTTCCAATTAGCAGGACAAACTTCATCAGGATGACTTTGTACATATTGAATCGCTTGTAATACTCTTATAGTTTCACTAACACTTCTGCCAAAATCTAAATTATTAATTAAAGAATGCTGTATTAAACCTTCTTTATCAATAATAAATAAACCTCTTAGTGATTTACCTTCTTCTGTTAAAACATTATAAGATAAACTAATATTTTTATTTAAATCAGATACTAATGGATAATTTAAATCTCCAACTCCTCCAACATCACGATCCATTTGTATCCATGCTAGATGACAATATTCACTATCTACAGATATAGCTAAAACCTCTGTATTTAATTTTTTAATTTCATCATATACATCACTAAAAGCAGTTATTTCTGTTGGACAAACAAATGTAAAATTTAAAGGGTAAAATAATAAAATTACATATTGTCCCAAGTAATCAGATAATTGTATTTGCTTAAACTCTTGTTCATATACACCTATTGCAGAAAAATTAGGTGCTTTACATCCTACTTGAATATAATTATTATTTAAAACCATTATTCTATATTAATAAAAAGTAAAAATAGTTATCCATAATATAACATAGTATTAATATGTTATATCTATAATGTAAAAGTAATAGCGGGGAATGGATTTGAACCATTGACCTTCGGGTTATGAGCCCGACGAGCTACCAGGCTGCTCTACCCCGCGACTACGTCATTATAAATGAGATATTCATAAAATTCAAAATAAGGAATACAAATAATAGTGTAAGACAAAATTTATACAAAAAATAATACAACTATACTTCATTCTATCTAATAAAGGCATTATTTGATATAAACCAAGCAATCTATCTCTTGTTAAATTTTCAGCTGTTTTTATCCATACTTGACCATCATACCAACCAGATTCCTCATAAAATATTGTTGCACTTAATAATCTTTTAATAATATAAGACCAACCTAAATATAATCTTATAAAAATAAAGATAAAGATTATATCAATAAGCAAAAAATTTAATATTAATAACTTAGATAAAGTAAGTAAATTAAATAAGAAAAGAAATACCAAAAACCCACATATAATAAATAAACAAAAAAAAAGAACTAATATTATATAGATATATTGTTTAATATCATAAGTAGACCATGCGAAAAAACATGACTTTTTTAATTCTAAATATTCATTTAAAGGCTGTTGATCAAATGGTACTGGAAAATCTTTTTTTATACTAGGCATACATAGATAAAAAAGTATATCAATAAATCAAATATAGAATATAACCTATACTTTAATATAAATTGAACATAAAACAGTCAAAATAATAAATAGTAGTATGCTGATAATGATAAATTTTTGAATCAATAACTGATTAGAACGAGTAGCTAAAAGCTTATTCTGATTCATAAAACTATTTATATTATTACTGTTAGGACTATTTAATAATATTAACAAAACGGTTAATATACTTATAAAATACCAAGTAAATTTAATCATTAAATATCTTTTAAAATAAATTTTAATAAAAAATATGATAAATAAAATACATATAATCCAACTATTATATCATATTTCTATAAATCATATTTATCTATAAAAAATATCTATTATCTATAAATTGATACTTATTCACCTTGTACTTTTAATAATAAAAAACCTAAAGCTAAACCTAAAATAATTAAAATAAAACTAATTATTGAAGTTGTAAGAATTTCATGCAACATTTAATAACTCCTTAAAATTAAAATATAATTTTTCTTTAAAAACCATTTCTACCCCATACTACTAATGCAATAGAAAATGTAACTACTGCAAAAAAAGCTCCCCAGCCTAAACTTAAAATATCTATCATTCTATTAAACCCTGTAAAATTAATATATAATAATAAAATTTAAATACCTTACTAATATATTAACTATAATAATTTAAATTTTTAAGAAAATAACTGAATATATAAAAAATATTTTTATTATTATAATAATAAATAAATGTAAATGTTTTAAAAACTATAGATCAACTAATTCTAACTTAGAGTTAGTATAAAAATAATTATTGACATTTATTACTATCAATTATGTTTTAAACTTATTCTTAAAATAAAAATATGCAAAGTACTATAAATAAAGCTAATACAATTGCAAAAGAAACCTTATTAACACCAAGATTCTATACTACAGATTTTAATGAAATGGCTAAACTAGATATATCATTAAATACTGAAGAATTTGAAGCTCTATTGGATGAATTTCGGGCTGATTATAATAAACAGCATTTTATTAGAGATGCAGAGTTTGAACAGTCATGGAATCATCTTGATAAAAAAACTAAAGCTTTATTTATTGAATTTTTAGAAAGATCATGTACAGCTGAATTTTCTGGATTCTTATTGTATAAAGAATTATCTAGAAGATTAGAAAAAACAAATCCTATTCTGGCAGAATGTTTTTTATTAATGTCTAGAGATGAAGCTAGACATGCAGGATTTTTAAACAAGGCCATAGGAGATTTTAACCTATCTTTAGATTTAGGTTTTTTAACCAAAAGTCGTAAATATACATTTTTTTCGCCCAAATTTATTTTTTATGCAACATATTTATCAGAAAAAATAGGATATTGGCGCTATATAACAATATACAGACACCTAGAAAAACATCCTGAACACCGTATATATCCTATTTTTAAATTTTTTGAAAATTGGTGCCAAGATGAAAATCGTCATGGAGACTTCTTTGCTGCCCTTTTGAAATCACAACCACAATTTTTAAATAATAATATAGCAAAATTATGGTGTCGCTTCTTTCTGTTAAGTGTATTTGCAACTATGTACTTAAATGACTTTCAAAGATCTAGTTTTTATAAATCAATTGGTTTAGATGCTAGACAATATGATATTCAAGTAATTAGAAAAACAAATGAAAGTGCATCTAGAATCTTTCCAGTAGCATTAAATGTTGATACTCCAAAATTTTTTCAATATTTAGATATTTGTGCGTCACAAAATAAATTATTAACAGAAATCAATAAAATAGAAACAAATTATATAAATAAAACTTTCAAAAAGTCATTAATATATAGTAAATTATTCATTAATTTCGTAAAATTATATTTAATACCTCCGATAGACTCATTAACTATATCAAATAGTATTAAATAATTATCAAAGTATAATAGCAACACTTGCTATTATATAAATACATATACTGAAAAAACGTAAAGCTTTATTTCTTTTATATAAAAAAAACCTTTAAACAATTATAATTTTTATATATAAATTATAAAATTAATTTGTAAATAAAATAACAAATGAATAATACAATAGACTTTAAAATGCCTTCACCCACTTTTGGTGGTAGTACTGGAGGTTGGCTAAGAGCAGCTGAAATAGAAGCAAAATATGCTATTACTTGGGTTAGTAAAAATAAAATAATTTTTGAAATGCCTACTGGAGGTTCTGCCATCATGGCTCAAGGAGAAAACTTACTTTATCTAGCAAAAAAAGAACAATGTTTAGCATTAGGTAGTCAATTAAGAAATCAATTTAAAATAACAGAATTTAAAATTTATAGAATTTTTCCTAGTGGTGAAGTACAATATTTACATCCTAAAGATGGTGTTTTTCCAGAAAAAGTAAACCCAGGAAGAGTTGGAGTAGGAAATATACCACACAGTATTGGGCAAAATGATAATCCAGTTAACAAAAAATTTACTGGAAAAGCAACATACGAATAAATATAAAAGAATCTATAAATACTATTGTATTTATAGTCTTTTTTTTATATAATTCTTCTAAATCATTATAAGAACTGGAGAGGTGGTAGAGTTGGTTGATTGCGTCTGATTTGAAATCAGATGAACTGAAAGGTTCCGTGGGTTCGAATCCCACCCTCTCCGTATTGAAACAAACAATAGTAATACAACAAGTAGATCTTATTTAAATATCTTTTTTATCTTTTATAGCTTTTTCAATATAATTTACTGCATCACTTAAAGTACGAATCTCTTCAGCAGCTTCATCAGGTATTTCAATATCAAACACTTCTTCAATAGCCATAACTAATTCTACAGTATCTAACGAATCTGCACCTAAATCATCAATAAAAATAGCATCTTTAGTTACCTTCTCTGGCTCAACTGATAAATTTTGTGTAACAATTTGTTTTACTCTATCAAAGATGCTTGAGTCTGCTTTCAATGACATAAAAATTCCTATTTAACTATTTTTCGGACCTGTATCTATAGTAAAAAACAATATTTATCTAAAAAAATTAAATAATTAATATATTAAATAGGATATATTCTTAAACTAATTAAAGGCTCTTCTCCAAAACTATTACATTTTAACTCATATAAATTAATTAATTCATATTGCAATTTTCTTAAACTAGAAATTTGTGGTAAAAGTTGAACAGACTCTTTTTTTGTTAAAACTAGTTTTTCTATTGCAAAACGAGCTTCTAATAATACATTCATTTGATAATATTTTTTATTTAGACATACTTTTTCCCAATCTACATAAAAAATTTTATATAAATGCAACATTTGCTTTAAAGATCTAGTAATATTATTGATAGTACTGCTATGAATTGTATAAATAGTAATTTGCTTAGACTTTGCTATTTGACGAATTTTACTATTATGCTTTATATAATTTCTTAAAGCTAAAATAACATCAGCCTTCATAATATCACGAGTTAATATAATTGAAAAATTAAGAGTGCTAATAATAGATTCTATTTGCTGTATACTAATACCATAAGAATATAATTGAATTACATTATTATTTAACTGCAGTTTTTTATATATAATACTCTGATTATTTAAATTAATATTATTTATTTGATCAATAATTTTATCTGAATTATTTAATAAACTAAAATTAAAATCAACTTTTTTTTTTTTATTTAATAATTTATTACTATTTGATCTCATATTTAAATTATTTACAGTGTTAGTATTATGAACTATAAACTCAGTAGAACAAGAATTTTCACATATAATAGAAATTGAACCATCATTATTAAATTTACGACGCTGAATATATAGCATACAACCTTGTAAAATTTGATCAACAACCTGATCAACTTTTTCATGAATAATCCAATTATCTCTTTCATGAATTTCAACTGCAATTTGAAAAGCAGGAACCGTTTTTCTTTCTAAAATACTTTTTTGAGATCCTCTACGTTTTGCTTCATCATCTCCTAATGTAACATATTGTATACCACCAATTAAATCAGACAAAATAGGATTTTTAATTAAGCTTTCTAAGTAATTACCATGTGCAGTACCAACTAACTGAACACCTCTTTCTGCAATTGTACGAGCAGCTAAAGCTTCTAACTCTGTTCCTATTTCGTCAATAATAATAACTTGCGGCATATGATTTTCAACAGCTTCAATCATTACTTGATGCTGTAATTCAGGACGAGTAACCTGCATTCTTCTAGCTCTACCAATAGCTGGATGTGGAATATCTCCATCACCAGCTATTTCATTAGATGTATCGATAATTACAACTCTTTTTTCCATTTCATCAGCTAGTACCCTAGCAATTTCCCTAATAGAAGTTGTTTTACCAATACCTGGTTTACCTAATAATAATAATGATTTACCTGTCTGTAATAAATCACGAATAATACTAATCGTACCAAAAATAGCTCGCCCAACTCTAAAAGTTAGACCAACAATATTTCCATTTCTATTCTTAATAGAGCTAATTCGATGTAATGTAGATTCTATACCAGATCTATTATCACCACTAAAATGCCCTATTTTTTTTATACAAAAATCTAAATCACTCCAAGAAACTAATAAACGAGATAAATATTCAGGACCATTAGGAAATCTAGCCTCTGGTCTTCTTCCTAAATCCATTACAACTTCTATTAAATACTTTCTCTTATCATGTTGCTCTAAAGGTTGCCTAACAAAATTAGGCAAAATTTCTAAAAGCTTATCTAAATCATCTGCTATTAACATTATTTAATATTCTAAAAATTTATTATAATCTTAACTTACTTTTATAATATTAGAAAATTATAAGTAATATTAATACAATATATCTAAAAAAAATTTATTAAAATATAATAAATGAAAAGATTTATGGTATTTTAGATAAAAAGCTTATACAATTTACTATAGAATATATAGATGAATAATTTTGTAAAAATAAGAAAAGTACCAATAAAAATTAAATTAAAATATTTAAAATATTTTCATAAAAAATTAGATATAGTAGGATATAAAGTAATTAATTTAAATTACTTAGTACCAATCATTGAATTATCTAATTATACTAGAATATGGATTTTACCTAACGAAATTAAAATAAAATCTAAATAAATAAAATCTAAATAAATAAAATACTAAATCAAACCATAAAAATTTTATTCACAATGATCTTTACAATACAAAATTTAAAAAAATTTCTATATTCTATAAAAAATAGAAAAGTTAATTATATTAAAATAGGAAGTAATCAAGTAAATATTGTAATTAATAAAACTAAAAAGAATAATACAAATTATAGCGCAGCTATTTTAAATAAAAATTATTATTTACAAAATCAAAAAAAAGAAACTTCGAATCAAAATCATCATTCTCCAAAATATTCAATTAAAAATACAACAAATAATCAAACAATTGATAAAAATGTAATCAAAGAAAATGAATCAGAAACATATTCAACAATAATATCTCCTATGGTAGGTACATTTTATAGATCTCCAGCACCTAATGAATTACCATTTATAGAAAAAAAGGATTTAGTACAAAAAAAACAAACTGTTTGTATTATTGAAGCAATGAAATTAATGAATGAAATAGAATCAGAAGTAAATGGAGAAATTATAGAAATTTTAGTAAATGATGGCGATATTGTTGATTGTGGACAAGCTTTAATAAAAGTAAAAATATTATAATTATTTAATATATATAAAACATTTTAACTATTGTTAACAGATTAAAAAAATTGTAATTAGAATACATATAATAGTATTATATAGAATAATAAAAACTCACATTTCATTATACTATGAAAAATTATAAAAAAATAGATAATATTTAACATTAATAGTGAGAGTTTTATAAATTGTCTCAATTATAGACATAAAAATAGAGAGGAGAATCTCGATGGTAATGAGCTCACAAGAGCAAGAGACAAAAAAAGTAACAGTTACTGTAGATAAAAATCCTGTAGAAACATCATTTGAAAAATGGGCAAAACCAGGACATTTTTCTAGAACTTTAGCTAAAGGACCTAGTACAACTACATGGATCTGGAATTTACATGCTGATGCTCACGATTTCGATAGTCATACAAATTCTTTAGAAGATATATCTAGAAAAATCTTTAGTGCACATTTTGGTCAACTAGCCATCATCTTTTTATGGCTAAGCGGAATGTATTTTCACGGTGCTAAATTTTCTAACTATATAGCATGGTTAAACAACCCAACATTAATTAAACCAAGTGCACAAATTGTTTGGCCTATAGTAGGACAGGAAATTTTAAACGCTGATGTTGGTGGCGGATTCCAAGGAATTCAAATAACATCTGGCTTTTTTCAACTATGGAGATCATGTGGTATTACTACAGAATTTGAACTGTATATCACAGCTATAGCTGGTTTATTCATGTCATTTTTAATGATTATTGCCGGATGGTTTCATTATCATAAATCTGCTCCTAAATTAGAATGGTTTCAAAATGTTGAATCAATGATGAATCACCATTTATCTGGCCTGCTAGGATTAGGTTGTTTAGGATGGGCAGGACACCAAATTCATATTGCTTTACCTATTAATAAATTATTAGACTCCGGTATTTCTCCACAAGAAATTCCCTTACCTCATGAATTTATAGTTAATAGAAATTTAATGAGTGAACTATATCCTAGTTTTAGCAAAGGAATTTTACCATTTTTTACATTAAATTGGCAAGAATATTCAGATTTTTTAACCTTTAAAGGTGGATTAAATCCAATTAATGGAGGACTATGGCTAACTGATGTAGCACATCACCATCTTGCTTTATCTGTTTTATTCTTAGTTGCTGGACATATGTACAGAACAAACTGGGGTATTGGTCATAGCATGAAAGAGATTTTAGAAGCTCATAAAGGACCATTTACAGGAGAAGGACATAAAGGACTATATGAAATACTTACAACATCATGGCATGCACAATTAGCTATTAATTTAGCTATGATGGGATCCTTAAGTATTATAGTAGCACATCATATGTATGCAATGCCTCCTTACCCATATATCGCAACAGATTATCCAACTCAATTATCATTATTTACACATCACATCTGGATAGGAGGATTCTGTATAGTAGGTGCTGGTGCACATGCTTCCATTTTTATGGTAAGAGACTATAATCCAGCTCAAAATTATGATAATTTACTAGATAGAGTAATTAGACATAGAGATGCAATCATATCTCACTTAAACTGGCTATGTATATTTTTAGGTTTTCATTCATTTGGACTATATATTCATAATGATACAATGAGAGCACTAGGTAGATCACAAGATATGTTCTCAGATACAGCAATACAACTACAACCAGTATTTGCACAGTGGATTCAAAATATTCATACTTTAGCACCAAATAATACAAGTCCCAACTCATTAGCAACAGCAAGTTATGCATTCGGTGGTGATATTGTATCAATTGGTAACAAGATAGCAATGATGCCAATTAAACTAGGTACAGCTGATTTCATGGTACATCATATACATGCTTTTACTATACATGTGTGTGTACTCATTTTAGTAAAAGGATTCTTATTTGCTAGAAATTCAAGACTAATTCCTGATAAGTCAAATTTAGGTTTTAGATTTCCATGTGATGGACCTGGACGTGGTGGTACATGTCAAGTATCCGGTTGGGATCATGTATTTTTAGGGCTTTTCTGGATGTATAACTCATTATCAATAGTTCTTTTTCACTTTAGCTGGAAAATGCAATCAGATGTATGGGGTAGCATATCAAAAGAAGGTACAATATCACACATTACAGGCGGAAATTTTGCACAAAGTGCTATAACAATCAATGGTTGGTTAAGAGACTTTTTGTGGGCTCAAGCATCACAAGTTATACAATCATATGGTTCAGCACTTTCAGCATACGGACTAATTTTCTTAGGAGCACACTTTATATGGGCATTTAGCTTAATGTTTTTATTCAGTGGTCGTGGGTACTGGCAAGAACTTATTGAGTCAATTGTATGGGCTCATAATAAAATTAAAGTAGCACCATCAATTCAACCAAGAGCATTAAGTATTACACAAGGAAGAGCAGTTGGCTTAGCACATTATTTACTAGGGGGCATAGGTACAACTTGGGCATTTTTCTTAGCAAGAATAATATCAGTAGGATAAGGACAAAAAAATGGCAACAAAGTTTCCAAAATTTAGCCAAGCATTAGCACAAGATCCTACAACAAGAAGGATTTGGTATGGCATTGCTACTGCACACGATTTTGAAAGTCATGATGGGATGACAGAAGAGAATCTATATCAAAAAATATTTTCATCGCACTTTGGACATATAGCAATTATCTTTTTATGGACCTCAGGAAATTTATTTCATGTAGCCTGGCAAGGTAATTTTGAAGAATGGGTATTAAACCCATTAAAAACGAAACCTATTGCACATGCAATATGGGACCCCCACTTTGGACAAGCTGCAGTTAAAGCATTTACTTCAAGTACAACATCTTATCCAGTTGATATTGCACTCTCAGGTGTATATCACTGGTGGTATACAATAGGCATGAGAAGTAATCTGGATTTATATAATGGAGCTATTTTTCTTCTAATATTATCTGCAATTATGCTATTTGCTGGATGGCTACATTTACAACCAAAGTTTAAACCAGGACTATCATGGTTTAAAAATAATGAATCCCGATTAAATCATCACTTATCAGGCTTATTTGGTGTTAGTTCTTTAGCATGGACAGGACATTTAGTACATGTGGCAATACCAGAATCACGCGGACAACATGTTAGATGGTCTAATTTAACACAGGTAATGCCACATCCTGAAGGATTAAAACCATTTTTTACTGGAAAATGGTTTGAATATGCTTCTAATCCAGATACTTTAAACCATTCATTTGGTACTAATGATGGTGCAGGAACAGCAATATTAACTTTTTTAGGTGGTTTTCATCCACAAAGTCAATCTCTATGGCTTAGTGATATGGCTCATCATCATTTAGCAATTGCAATTATTTTTATAATTGCAGGACATATGTACAAAACAAACTGGGGTATTGGACATAATCTAAAAGATATTTTAAATGCACACCAGCCACCAAGTGGCAAACTTGGTAATGGACATAAAGGTTTATACGAAACAATTACTAACTCATTACATATACAATTAGGATTAGCATTAGCGAGTTTAGGAACTATTACTTCATTAGTTGCACAACATATGTATGCATTACCACCTTATGCATTTATGGCTAAAAGTTTTACGACACAAGCCGCATTATATACACACCATCAATACATCGCTGGATTCTTAATGGTAGGAGCATTTGCTCATGGAGCTATATTTTTTATTAGAGACTATAATCCACAACAAAATGAGAATAATGTATTAAGCAGAATGTTAGAACATAAAGAAGCTATCATTTCACATTTAAGTTGGGTATGTTTATTTCTTGGCTTTCATACACTTGGATTATATATACACAATGACACAATGCTAGCTTTTGGAACTCCAGAAAAACAAATATTAATTGAACCTGTCTTTGCACAATGGATTCAAGCAAGTTCAGGTAAAGCATTATATGGCTTTGATATCTTATTATCTTCATCTACAAGTGTTGCAGCAAAAGCAGGAGCTAGTATTTGGTTACCAGGTTGGTTAGAAGCAATTAATAGCTCTAAAAATTCTTTATTTTTAACTATTGGTCCTGGTGATTTTTTAGTTCATCATGCCATTGCTTTAGGATTACACACAACTACATTAATACTAGTAAAAGGTGCTTTAGATGCTAGAGGATCAAAACTGATGCCAGATAAAAAAGACTTTGGATACAGTTTCCCATGTGATGGACCTGGACGCGGTGGTACATGTGATATATCAGCATGGGATGCTTTCTATTTAGCTGTATTTTGGATGTTAAACACAATTGGATGGGTAACATTTTATTGGCATTGGAAACACCTTACAGTTTGGCAAGGAAATGTTCAACAGTTTAATGAATCATCAACATATTTAATGGGTTGGCTAAGAGACTATTTATGGTTAAACTCATCACCTTTAATTAATGGCTACAATCCATACGGTATGAATAACCTATCTGTATGGGCATGGATGTTCTTATTTGGACATCTAATATGGGCAACAGGATTTATGTTCTTAATTTCTTGGCGTGGATATTGGCAAGAACTTATAGAAACTCTGGCATGGGCTCATGAAAGAACACCATTAGCTAATTTAATAAGATGGAAAGATAAACCAGTAGCTTTATCAATTGTACAAGCAAGACTAGTTGGATTAGTCCATTTTTCAGTTGGATATATATTAACATATGCAGCATTTGTAATAGCATCAACAACTGGTAAACTAGGTGCATAAATACACTTAATATATTAAATCATAAACAAGATCATTTTTACCTAAATGATCTTTTATTTATTGAAATCAAAAAAAAAATTATATACAATAAAATTATAATATTCAATAATTAAAATAAAAGAATGAAATATTCTTATGGCTAAAAAAAGTATGATTCAAAGAGAAATAAAAAGAAATAAACTAATACAAAAATATCAATATAAGAGAAAAAATATAAAAAACTTATTAAATAAAGAAGCAGAGTTTAAAGATATAATTGAACTACAAAGAAAATTACAACAAATACCTAGAAATAGTATGTCATGTAGACATAGAAATCGTTGTTGGATGACAGGAAGAAGTAGAGGATTCTATCGTCACTTTGGTTTATCTAGACACGTATTTAGAGAAATGTCACATGAATGCTTATTACCAGGAATTCGAAAAGCAAGTTGGTAAATATATTAATTCAGTATATAAAAAAGTAATATACTAATTAAATACTCTAAATTTTGTGACATTTAGAGTATTACATAATAGATGATAATTATATAGAAAATCAAAATTTATAAACCAAACTGATTTCCTCTACGGTATTGTAAATATGCTGCAACTAATAAACCTAATAAAGTTACAGGAATTAAACCTAGTACAATTCCAGACAAAAGAGGTTCTACCATAAATATATGCTATAAATTAATAATAAATATAAGACTAATTAAATATTATTCTAACATAATATCAAAAAAAGATTATCTAAAACCAATAGCTGCTTGCCATACAAAAGCTAATAATAGAAAAAAGACTGGAATAATAGGCAAAATATCTACTAATGGACGAAAAAGCATGTAAGCTGCCGGTAATTTAGTAAATAAAATACTTGTAAAAATCATCAGATACCTCTTAAGTTAAATAAATCCTATATCAATATATACTATATAAATTTACAATAAATATAACAATTTGTGTTATTTTTTTATAAGAATCAACAATATATTTACATAAATCTAATTAATATAGAAAATCTATAATAAATAAATAGATAGAGTGAAATATTTATTCAATAATATAAGATTAAATAGATTATTATATATTAAAGATAAATATATAAAATTACTAAAAATAAAACTAAGGATAAAAAATGATCATGATTGTTCAATTACTAGTATTAATTCTAGTAACACTGTCTACTATTTTAGTTATTGGTATACCTGTAACACTAGCTTCACCAGGACAATGGGAAAAATCAAAAAATTTAGTTTATACAAGTATTAGTATTTGGGTAGGACTAATAATCATTACTGGTATTGCTAATACATTTATAGCATAAATAAATCTATATATTTGCTTGAAAATTTATCTTATTATAAGCAAATATATTTATTAATTAACTACAATAATATATAGAACTTGACATATTTTAAATTATTTGAGATATTTAGTTAAAAATAATTTATTATTAGCGGGTATAGCTCAGTGGTAGAGCGCAACCTTGCCAAGGTTGATGTCGCGCGTTCGAATCGCGTTACCCGCTTATTTATATCAATTCTATAACTAAGCTTCTTTAGAATTAGTATCAATAACCGTATCTTCTGAAGCACTAGAAGGATCACTAGATTCATTATTATTCGCTACTTGTTTACCTAGATCCATCATTAATCCCTGTAATTCACCTTGTAAGACTTTAATTTGTTCATAATCATCATTATTAATTGCCTCTTTTAAAGAAGATACTTTTTTCTCTATATTTTCTTTATCTATTTGCTCTATTTTATCACCCAATTCACTAATTTGATTTTGACATTGATAACATAAAGCATCTGCTTGATTTTTTAAATCAATTTGTTCACGCTTTTGTTTATCAATATTAGCATTCTCTTCTGCATCCTTTACTAACTGCTCTACTTCTTCTTTTGGTAAAGTAGAAGCACCTGTAATAGTAATAGACTGCTCTTTACTAGTTCCTTTATCTTTAGCTGTAACAGATAAAATCCCATTAGCATCAATATCAAAAGTAACTTCTATTTGTGGTACACCCCTAGGGGCTGGCATTATTCCATCCAATCTAAAAGTACCTAAACTTTTATTATCTTTTGTAAACTCTCTTTCTCCTTGTAAAACATGTATTTCAACATTTGGCTGATTATCAACTGCTGTAGAAAATACCTCAGATTTTTTAGTAGGAACAGTTGTATTACGAGCAATTATCTTAGTCATAACACCTCCTAAAGTTTCCACACCTAAAGATAAAGGTGTCACATCTAATAATAAGATATCCTTTACTTCACCCGCTAAAACACCTGCTTGAACTGCAGCACCAATAGCTACTACTTCATCAGGATTTACACTTTGATTAGGCTCTTTGCCAATATCATCTTGAATCAACCTTTTTATCGCTGGTATTCTCGTTGATCCACCAACTAATACAATTTCATCAATATCACTAGAGTTTAATTGAGCATCTTTTAATGCATTATTAACTGGTATTTGACAACGAGATATTAATTGACTACATAAACTTTCAAATTTAGCACGTGTAATACTCTTTTCTAAATGCTTTGGCCCTGTATCTGTAGAAGTGATAAAAGGTAAATTAATATCAGTTTGAGATAAACTAGATAGTTCCATTTTAGCTTTCTCTGCCGATTCAGTTAAACGTTGTAATGCCTGCCGATCTTTACTTAAATCAATTCCTTCATCATTTTGAAATTCTTTAACTAACCATTCAACAATTTTACGATCAAAATCATCACCACCCAAATGAGTATCACCTGAAGTAGATAAAACTTCAAATACACCATCACCTACTTCTAAAATGGAAACATCAAAAGTTCCACCTCCAAGATCAAAAACTAATATTGTTTCATTATTTTTTTTATCTAATCCATATGATAAAGATGCAGCTGTTGGTTCATTAATAATTCTTAATACATCTAAACCCGCTATTTGACCAGCATCTTTAGTTGCTTGTCTTTGAGAATCATTAAAATAGGCAGGAACTGTAATTACAGCTTTTGAAATCGTTTGTCCAAGGTAAGTACTCGCATCCTCTACTAACTTTCTTAAAATTTGTGCAGATATTTCTTCCGGAGCAAAATCTTTATTTAATGCAGTACACTCTAGTTTCACATTAATATTATTATCAGTTTTTATACGATAAGATAATTGCTTTAATTCATCATTTATTTCATCATACTTACGACCAATAAAACGCTTCACTGAATAAAATGTATTTTCTGGATTCATAACAGCTTGTCGTTTAGCAATATTACCAACTAATTTATCTTGTTTTTTTGTATATGCAACTACTGAAGGAGTTGTTCTTAATCCTTCTTTATTAGCTATAACTGTTGGTTTACCACCTTCCATTACGGCTACTACTGAATTTGTTGTACCTAAATCAATTCCTACTACTTTAGTCATTGAAAAGCTCCATTTATAAAATAAAATTAAAATATAATATTTATTATTTTAATATTGCAATATATCTACGAATTAATAAAGTAGTAATTACCGTATAAAGCATATTATATAAAGCATTAAATTAAACTTGAAAATTATATAAAATTAAAAGATAATGTAAATGCTACATAATATAAATTGTGTACAATCATACTTATCAATAAAAAAATTCAAGGAGATAAAAATTTAATGGCATCATTAGGTATGCTTGGCAAAAAAGTTGGTATGACGCAAATCTTTGATAATGTAGGTATGGCAATACCTGTAACTATTTTAGAGGTTGGACCTTGTACAATTACAAAAATAAATAATAAACAATTAAATAAATATAACAGTATTCAAATTGGTTATGATTATATAAATCCAGATAAGCTAACTAAACCTATAATTGGAATTTTTAAAAAATTAAAACTTCCTTGCTTTAAATATTTAAAAGAATACAAAACATCATCATATAAAACAGATAATTTAAATATAGGTCAGGTATTAACAGTTAAAGAATTAAAAATTGGCAATTTAATTAATATTTCTGGAATAAGTATCGGTAAAGGCTTTAGTGGATATCAAAAAAGGCATCATTTTAGTCGAGGACCAATGTCTCACGGATCAAAAAATCATAAGCAACCTGGTTCCATTGGAGCAGGAACTACTCCAGGAAGAGTTTTTCCAGGAAAAAAGATGGCTGGACGAATGGGAGGTAAAAAAGTAACAATACAAAATTTAGAAATATTAGATATTAATACAAAAGATAATATTATAATAATCAAAGGTTCAGTACCTGGAAAAAATGGCAATATTTTATATATTTATCAGAAATAATAAATGATCAAAAAAAAAATCACATATAATATACAATCTGAGAACTATAATAATAATATAAAAAACTCACAAGATCTCTATCTATCTATACATGAAAAAACTGAACAACAAATGTATATTATACATAGAGCATTAATACAACAATTAAATGAAGATAGACAAGGTAATGCAAATACTAAAACACGTAGTGAAGTAAGAGGAGGAGGTAAAAAACCTTGGAAGCAAAAAGGTACAGGAAGAGCTAGAGCAGGATCAACAAGATCTCCACTATGGAGAGGGGGGGGGGTTATTTTTGGACCTAAACATAAAATTTATAAAAATAAAATAAATAAAAAAGAAAAACAATTAGCTATTAAAACACTAATATATAATAAATTTAAAAATACAATTGTAACAAATAATTTATTTGATCAATTAAATAAACCTAATACAAAACTTGCACAAAAAGAATTAAATAACTACGGTTTTAATATAAATAATAAAAATATATTAATAATTATAGAAAAAAGTGATACATTAATATATCTTTCGTTACGAAACTTATGTAATGTAGAACTTATTACATCAAACAATATTAATGTACGATCTTTAATAAAAGCAGACAAAATATTAATAACATTAAATGCTTTAAAACAAATTAATGACATATACAATGACTAAAATGTATTATAATAAAAAACTGTTAAACTTAATTAAATATCCAATTATTACAGATAAAACTACAAAAAAAATCGAAGATAATATTTATTTTTTTGCGGTTGACAAACAGGCTAATAAATACGAAATTAAACAAGCAATAGAATACATTTTTAATGTTAAAATAAAAAAAATCAATACTTTAAACCAACCAAAAAAAATTAAAAAGCTAGGTAAATTTAAAGGTAGTATCAAACAGTATAAAAAAGCTATTATACAACTTGATAATCAATATACAATTAACTTATTTGATAATTCTTAGCTTTTACTTATAAAGAAATATATTATGGCTATTCGTTTATACAAAGCATACACACCCGGAACAAGAAATAGAACAGTATCAAGTTTTGGAGAAATAACTAAAACTAAACCAGAAAAATCATTATTAATTAAAAAATCTTCGTCTACCGGTCGTAATAACAGAGGCGTAATTACTTCTAGGCATAGAGGTGGTGGTCATAAAAAAAGATATAGAATTATAGATTTTAGAAGAAACAAGATTAATATAAGAGGAAGCGTATCAAGTATAGAATATGATCCTAATCGTAACGCAAGAATTGCACTAATTAACTATATTGATGGAGAAAAAAAGTATATTATACAACCAAGATCTTTACAAGTAGGCAATGTAATTATTTCAGGACCTAATTCACCGATTGAAATTGGTAACTCTTTACCATTAGAATACATACCCTTAGGAACAGCAGTACATAATATAGAGATAAAGCCTGAAAAAGGTGGACAATTAGTAAGATCTGCTGGTACATATGCGCAAATTGTAGCTAAAGAAGGTGATTTTATAACTATTAAATTACCATCAAGTGAAGTCAGAATAATAAATAAAAAATGCTATGCGACAATTGGACAAGTTGGTAATATAGATGCAAGCAATATAACAATAGGAAAAGCAGGACGTAATAGATGGAAAGGTAAACGTCCACATGTACGTGGAGTTGTAATGAACCCTATAGATCATCCACATGGAGGAGGAGAAGGACGCTCTCCAATTGGGCGTGCACATCCTGTAACACCATGGGGTAAACCTGCATTAGGACATAAAACTAGAAATAAAAAAAAATATAGTAATAAATATATACTTCGTCGTCGTAAATAAAATAAAATATTATGTCAAGATCATTAATAAAAGGTCCATATATAGAATTTAAACTTTTAAAAAAAATCGAAAAACTAAATAAAGAAAATAAAAAAGAAACAATAAAAACATGGTCTAGATCATCGACAATTATACCTCTGATGGTTGGACATACTATAGCTGTACATAATGGAAGACAGCATTTTCCTGTATTTATTTCAGATCAAATGGTTGGGCATAAATTAGGAGAATTTGTACCTACAAGAACATTTAGAAGTCATATTAAAAGCGATAGAAAATCAAGAAAATAGAAAAAAAATGACTACAGAATTACAAAAATCTCAAGCTATTGGTAAATATTTAAGACTATCTACACATAAAGCAAGAAGAATACTAGAGCAAATCAAAGGAAAACAATATAATGAAGCAAGATTAATGCTCGAGTTTATGCCTTACAAGGCGTGTAAAATAATTACGAAAATACTAAAATCTAGCTTTAATAATATAGAAAAAAATAACAATAATCTTAATTTAAATATTAATAAAGAAAATATTATTATAAAAAATGCATTTGCCAATCAAGGACCCACGCTAAAAAGATTCCAACCTAGAGCACAAGGACGCGCATTTCCAATACGCAAGCCTACATGTCATATAACCATTGAACTTGAAACTATTTAAATATCCTTATCTACACATTAAAATATTGAAATGGGACAAAAAATACATCCGTCTGGTTTTAGAATAGGAATTACTCAAAAACATAAGTCATCTTGGTTTTCTCCTATGAAATCTTATTCATTATTAATTGAAGAAGATTATAAAATTAGATCATATATAGAAAAGAAACTAAGTAAAGCATGTATATCTTTAATACGTATCGAAAGAAAATTAGATCAGATAGAAATATACATACACACAGCTAGACCTGGTTTAGTGCTTGGAAAAATGGGCAACGGAATAAATGAAATAAGAAATAATTTAAGCAAAAACTTTAAATTACAAGATAAAATTAGAATCAATGTAATTGAGATTACAGAACCAGATAAAGAAGCTATATTACTGGCGGAATGGATTGCACAACAATTAGAAAAAAGAATTGCCTTTCGTCGTGTCTTGAGACAAGGTATACAAAGAGCTCAAAAATCTAACATAAACGGAATTAAAATTCAATTAGGTGGAAGACTTAATGGAGCAGAAATTGCAAGAAAAGAATGGGTTAGAGAAGGAAGAGTACCACTACAAACAATCAGAGCCGATATAGATTATGCATACACAACAGCACAAACAATATATGGAATTTTAGGTATAAAAGTTTGGTTATTTAAAGGAGAAAAAACTCATCAACATAATAAATAAGAAAATATCAATAATGAAAAACTATTATAAATAATACAATATCAAATATTATGCTAAGTCCAAAAAAAACAAAATTTCGCAAACAACATCGTGGACGAATGAAAGGATCTGCAAGCAAAGGTACAAAAATTATTTTTGGAGAATATGGATTACAAACAACAGAACCTATATGGCTAACTTCAAGACAAATTGAAGCAACAAGAAGAACAATTACTAGATATGTCAAAAGAGGTGGAAAATTATGGATTAGAGTTTTTCCAGATAAACCAGTAACAGCAAGGCCTGCAGAAACACGTATGGGCTCAGGAAAAGGTGCACCAGAATATTGGGTGGCAGTAATAAAACCCGGACATGTATTATTTGAAATCGCTGGAGTGCCTAAGATAACGGCTAAACAAGCAATGCATTTAGCATCCTATAAATTACCTGTAAAAACAAAATTTATAACAAAAGAATAACTAACTAACTAACTAAATACAATATAAAAATGCCAAAAGATTCATATTCTTTAAAAAATATAAAAGAATTACAAATTGAAGATATTCAAAATAAAATAATAGAACTAAAAAAAGAACTAATTTTATTAAATGTAAAAAAAGCAACAAAACAACAAATAAAATCTCATACCATAAAAAAAGTAAAACATCATATTTCACAATTACTAACTTTAAAACATCTGCATATTAAAACAAATAAAACATAATAAAATGAGCAAGAAAGAAACTGTTGGAATAGTAATTAGTAATAAAATGCATAAAACTATTATAGTTGCAGTAAAAAAACAAGTATCACACAAAAAATATGGAAAAATTATTACAAAAACCAATAAATATTATGCACATGATGCATTAAATGAATGTCAAATAGGTGATAAAGTAAAAATTCAGGAAACAAGACCATTAAGTAAAAATAAAAGATGGAATTTAATTACATTAATTAAAAAAATATGATACAAACACAAAGTTATTTAAATATTGCCGATAATAGTGGTGCACGTAAAATCATGTGCATAAGAGTCTTAGGAAGTAGCAACCCAACTTATGCCTATATAGGAGATATAATCATTGGTGTTGTCAAAGAAGCATTACCTAATATGCCTATAAAAAGATCTGATATAGTTAGAGCAGTTATTGTTAGAACAAAAAAAACTTTACGTAGAGCAGACGGCATGAGTATACGTTTTGATGATAATGCTGCTGTTATAATTAATAAAGAAAATAATCCTAGAGGCACAAGAGTTTTTGGACCGATTGCAAAAGAATTGAGAGAAAAAAACTTTTCAAAAATTATATCTTTAGCTCCAGAGGTAGTATAATGACAAAAAAAAAAACAAGATTCAAAATAGGTGACAATGTAACAATTATATCAGGAAAACATAAAGGAAAAAATGGAGAAATTATAAAAATCATATTAAAAAAGGATGGATTAATTATAAAAAATATAAATTTTAAAGTTAAACATATTAAGCCAAAACAAACAGAAGAAAAAGGAGAAATCAAACAAATAGAAGCATATATACATAAATCAAATGTAAAAAAATATATAACTAACTAATTATTATGAATAACTCTTTACAAATACTTTACGAAGAAAAAATATCTCCAAAACTGTTTCAAGACTTCAAATATCAAAATATACATGAAATTCCAAAACTAACAAAAATTATTATTAGTAGAGGTATAGGAGAAGCTGCACAAAATAATAAAGTAATAGATAAAAGTATAGAAGAAATTAGGTTAATAACAGGACAAAAACCATTAATCACAAGAACAAAAAAGTCTATAGCAGGATTTAAAATTAGAGAAAATATGCCAATAGGATTAAAAGTCACATTAAGAAAACAAAAAATGTATGACTTCTTAAATAAACTAATTAATTTATCTTTACCAAGAATTAGAGATTTTCGTGGCATTAGTTCCAAACAATTTGATGGTAAAGGAAACTATAACTTAGGACTAAAAGAACAAATTATCTTTCCTGAAATAAATTATGATCAAATAGATAAAATTAGAGGTATGAATATTAGTATAGTTACGACAGCTAAAAATGATACAGAAAGCTTAGCTTTATTACAAGAATTTGGCATGCCTTTTAAATAAATCGATTAATAAAATAAATAAATATATGGTTAATGATACAATCGCAGATATGCTAACAAGAATTAGAAATGCAAACCTAGCAAAACATCAAATTGTCCAAGTTCCTTCTACAAGAATGACAAAAAATATTTTAAAAGTATTAAGAGATGAGGGTTTTATCTATGAATTTGAAGAAATTGGAGAGAATTTAAAAAATTATTTAATAATTTCATTAAAATATAAAGGAAAAAATAAAAAACCTGTTATTACAGAACTTAAAAGAATAAGTAAACCAGGATTTAGAGTATATGCAAATCATAAAGAATTACCTAAAGTACTTGGAGGCATTGGTATCGCAATAATTTCTACATCTCAAGGAATTATGACAGATAAAAATGCAAGACATTTTGGATTAGGCGGAGAAATATTATGCTACATTTGGTAAGCAATAAAAACAATGAGATACAATAGGAAAAACTATGTCAAGAATAGGAAGAAAAGAAATTATCATACCTCAAAATATTAAAGCAGATATTGAAAACGAAATAATATCAATAAATGGACCTAAAGGAGAACTATCATATAAATTATCTAATTCTATACAAATAGAAAAAATAAAAAATAAATTAAAGTTAACTAAAAAATATAATGATAAAAAAACTCAAGCAGTATATGGGTTATCTAGAAGTATCATTAATAATATGGTTATAGGTGTCTCTCAAGGTTTTGAAAAAAAACTCAGTATTCATGGCGTAGGATATAGATCACAAATGGAAGGTAAAAAACTTGTATTATATGTAGGATATAGCCATCCTGTTTACATTAATCCACCACAAGATATACAAATTGAAGTAGAAAATAATATAAATATTTCTATCAAAGGTATTGACAAAGAAACTGTCGGACAAATTGCAGCAAAAATTAGATCTATACGTCCACCTGAACCATATAAAGGAAAAGGTATTAAATATATAAACGAAAATATAAAAAGAAAAATTGGTAAAGCAGGTAAATAAATATTTATTATGAGAAAAAAAATCAAAGGTTCATTTAATTGTCCAAGATTATATATCTTTAAATCTAATAAACATATCTATGTACAAATAATTGACGATTATAAAAATGAAATTGTAACTAGTAGTTCAACAATATCCAAAGAGATAAATCAATTTGCTAACTGCAAAACAGCAAAAAAAGTTGGACAAAATATAGCACAAAAACTTAAAGAAAAAGGTATACATCAAATCATTTTTGATCGTGGACAAAATAAATACCATGGTCAAATCAAAGCATTAGCAGATGCAACAAGAGACGAAGGAATTAATTTTTAAAAAATATCAAAAATATGATTAAGAAAAAAAGTACTAAAAATAAAGATGAAACAAATTGGCAAGAAAGAGTAGTACAAGTAAAACGAGTTACTAAAGTAGTTAAAGGAGGCAAAAAATTAAGCTTTAGAGCCGTTTTAGTCATTGGCAACGAAAAAGGCCAAATAGGTGTAGGAATAGGAAAAGCAAGCGATGTAATAGGTGCAGTAAAAAAAGGAGTAAGTGACGCAAAAAAAAATATTATACAAATAACACTTACTAAATCTTATTCTATTACACATCCTATTTATGGAACAGCTGGTGCAGCAAAAATCATCTTAAGACCTTCAGCAACAGGATGTGGTGTAATTGCAGGTGGATCTACTAGAACTGTTTTAGAGTTAGCAGGTATAAAAAATATATTAGCTAAACAATTAGGATCTAATAATACATTAAATAATGCAAGAGCTGCTTTAAATGCACTAAAAAATTTAAGAACTTTCCAACAAACAGCAGATAATAGAAATATAACACTAGAATATTTATATAGATAAAAATTAATAAAAATACAAATGAGAAAAAACTACTAAATAAAAAATGGAGAATAAAAATAAACTATTAAATAAAACGTTAATAACCTTAATAATACTATTAATATGTAGGATAGGAATTTTTATTCCTATACCAGGCATAAATCATAATGAATTTAATGATAATATACAAAATAATGGATTATTAAACTTTTTAAATATTTTTTCTGGTGGTGGGTTTTCAACAATTGGTATTTTTGCTTTAGGTATAATACCATATATTAATTCTTCAATTATTACACAATTACTAATTAAAATAATTCCTAGTTTAGAAAAATTACAAAAAGAAGAAGGTGAAATAGGAAAACAAAAAATTTCACAGATAACTAGATATTTTACTCTTATTTGGGCATTTATACAAAGTATATCAATAGCTTTATGGATTAAACCATATACATTTAACTGGAATAATTACTTTTTAATAGACTGTGTCCTCACATTAACAACAGGATCAATAATTATTATGTGGTTTTCTGAAATAATAACAGAATATGGATTAGGTAGTGGATCATCATTACTAATTTTTCAAAATATTATTTCTAATATCCCTAAAAATTTATTAAATTATAGTACCAATATAAATCAACTAAATAATATTAAAATATTTATTTTTATTATAACGATCATTATAACAATTTTAATGATTAGTATTTTAATTCAAGAAAGTAAAAGAAAAATTAATATTATTTCATCAAAACAATTAGGCAAAACTAATATTTTAACTACACAAAGTTATATACCTTTAAAAATAAATCAAGGAGGTGTTATGCCTATTGTTTTTGCATCAGCTGCTATGACCATACCAACATATTTATTCTCTATATTAAATCAATATTATTCTAATATAATAATCAAATATTTATTTAATAATAGAATTATTTACTTATTTTTATATTCGATACTCATCATACTATTTAGCTATTTTTATTCTTCTATTATATTAAATACGAAAGATATAGCACAAAATTTAAAAAAAATGGGAGCTAGTATACCCAACATAAGACCTGGATCAGAAACAATTATTCATCTAGAAAAAATTATTAATAAACTTACTTTTATAGGTGCATTATTTTTATTTATAATAGCACAACTACCTTCTATTCTTTTTAATATAACTAAGATCAAAAATTTTCAAGGACTAGGAACAACATCGTTATTAATATTAGTAAGTGTATCTATAGATACAGCTAGACAAATTCAAACATATATAATATCAGAACAATATGATAATATGATTGAATAGTATATATATTTTTTATTAATATAACATATGAAAGTTAGAGCATCAGTAAAAAAGATCTGCGATAAATGTCGTATAATACGTAGACATAGAAAAATTATGATAATTTGTGAAAATCCAAAACATAAACAAAAACAAGGATAGTTACTTCATTAAATATCAAAAAAAATACTAAGGATTTAATATTAATATGGCTCGAATAGCAGGAGTAGATTTACCTAAAAACAAAAGATTAGAAATTGGATTAACATATATATATGGAATAGGAATATCTAAGTCTATCCAAATTTTAAAAAAACTCGAAATAAACCCAGATATAATAATTAAAAATTTAAGTGATGAACAAATTATTTCAATAAGAAATATATTGAATAACGAATATCAAATTGAGGGAGATTTAAAAAGATTAGAATCTTTAAATATTAAAAGATTAATGGATATAAGCTCATATAGAGGTAGAAGACATAGATCTGGCTTACCAATAAGAGGTCAACGAACTCGTACGAATGCAAGAACAAGAAGAGGAACAAAAAAAACAATTGCAGGAAAAAAGAAAGCTCCAAGAAAATAATAAACTTCTTAAAATTAAAACTAACATACAAAAACATCTCACTTTAAATAATATGGCTAGACAAATTAAAAAAAAAAATAAAAAAAATAAAAAAAATATTATTAATAGTATTACTCATATACAATCAACCTTTAACAATACAATTATTACAATAACTGATTTACAAGGAGAAACTATTACATGGTGTTCATCCGGAGCCAGTGGTTTTAAAGGTGCAAAAAAAAGTACACCTTTTGCTGCACAAACAGCAGCAGAAAAAGCTGCTCAATATGCCATAGAATATGGCATTAAACAAACTGAAGTAATGGTTAAAGGACCTGGTACAGGTAGAGAAACAGCAATTAGAGCATTACAAGCAAAAGGTATAGAAATCACTTTAATCAAAGATATAACTCCAGTACCACATAATGGATGTCGCCCACCTAAAAAAAGAAGAGTATAATTAAAACTATCTATATTTCAATTGATATTTTACAAAAACACTAAGGATTTTAAAATGACTCATTTTCAAATAGAATGTATAGAGTCAAAAACAAAAGGTGCACGCGAACAATATGGTCATTTTGTTTTAGAACCCTTAAAAAAAGGACAAGGTATAACTGTAGGAAATTCTTTAAGAAGAACAATATTATCAGACTTACAAGGATCTGCAATAGTAGCTGTAAGAATTGCTGGTATAAATCATGAATTTTCTACTATAACAGGAGTAAAAGAAGATGTACTAGAGATACTATTAAACCTTAAAGAAGTTGTACTAAAAAGTCATAGCTTAGAACCACAAATTGGAAGAGTTAGAATACAAGGACCCGCTATCGTTACAGCAGGACTTTTTGATTTACCACCAGAAATAGAACTAATTGATCCGAAACAGTACATAGCAACCGTTTGCAATAACACAATTTTTGAAATGGAATTTAGGGTAGAAAAAGGAAACGGTTATCTTTTAGTAGATAGAGGTATGGATAATAAATCAATTGATTTTTTACAAATTGATGCTGTATTTATGCCAGCAACAAAATTCAACTATATTATAGAAGAAAAAAAGATTAATGCAACAACTATAGAAGAAAAACTTTTCTTAGAAATATGGACCAACGGTAGTGTATCTCCACAAGAAGCTATTAGTCAAGGAGCCAATATACTAACAAATCTTTTTCATCCATTAACTCATATAAACTTTAAAGCAAAAAATAATACAAACGAAAATAAAGAAAAGCAAATAACTCAAATTTTAATTGAAGAATTACAATTATCAGTTCGTGCATATAATTGTTTAAAAAGAGCACAAATTCATTCTATTGCTGATTTATTAGATTACTCACAAGATGAACTACTTGAAATTAAAAATTTTGGCCAGAAATCAGCAGAAGAAGTTATTGAATCATTAAAAAATAAATTAGGAATTAATTTACCAAAAGAAAAAATTTAAATAATAATATTATATATGACAGTAAATAAAAATAAAACTTATATAGAAAAAAATTTAATACAACAAGAATGGTATATAATAAATGCAGAAAATCAAAACTTAGGTAGACTAAGTAGTAAAATAGCTTATACATTAAAAGGAAAAAGGAGTAATAAATATACACCACATCTAAATCATAAAATTAATATAATTATAATTAATTCTAAATTAATAAAAATTACAGGCAATAAAAAAAAACAAAAAAAATATAAAAGACATTCTGGTAGACCTGGAGGTTTGAAGGTAGAAACATTTGAAAAATTACAACAAAGAATACCTAATAGAATTTTAGAAAAGTCTATAAAAGGTATGCTACCTAAAAATACTTTAGGCAGAAAATTGTTTGCACAACTAAAAATTTATTCTGATAATATTCACCCACATTCTTCACAAAAACCAAAAATGTTAAAATTAAATTAAAAAAAACTTATGTCAAATAATCAAAATATCAAATATTTAGGAACAGGAAGAAGAAAAACATCGATTGCAAGAGTTAAATTAATACCAGGATCTGGTAAATTAATTATTAATGGATTACCTGGTGAATCATACTTACAATTTAGCCCTAATTATTTAAGAATTTCATATGCACCATTAACTATTTTAGGCCTTAATAAAGAATATGATATATATGTTAAAGCTGAAGGAGGAGGATTAACTGGTCAAGCAGATGCTATAAGACTAGGAATTGCTAGGGCATTATGCCTAATTAATCCTGAAAATAGAACTACATTAAAATCAGAAGGCCTACTAAGTAGAGATGCACGTATTAAAGAAAGAAAAAAATATGGGTTGCGTAAAGCTAGAAAAGCACCACAATATTCAAAAAGGTAAATTATATATAAAATTAAAGATCTTACACTATAATTATATCCACAAATTAATAAAATCATGGCAAGACAACAAATTCATCCAAAATGGTATCCAGATTCAAAAGTATATTGTGATGGTAAACATATTATGACTATTGGATCAACTAAACCTGAATTACATGTGGACATATGGTCAGGAAATCATCCATTTTTTACTGGCTCACAAAGAATTATAGATACAGAAGGTCGAGTAGAAAAATTTATGAAAAAATATAAATTATAATCAAACAATTAATTATCAAACTTTAAAACAAAAAATAAAAATTAAAAGGTTTGACAGTGTATGACACAATCTTTATAATATATGAAATATTCAATATAAAATGAATATAATTACGATAAATAATGCCAACAATTCAACAATTAGTCAGATCCGAAAGAAAAAAATATAAAAAAAAGACAAAATCTCCAGCACTCAAATCTTGCCCACAAAGAAGAGGAGTATGTACTAGAGTATATACTACAACACCTAAAAAACCTAATTCTGCCTTACGTAAAGTAGCTAGAGTTAGACTAACATCAGGTTTTGAGGTTACTGCATATATACCAGGAATAGGACATAATATTCAAGAACATTCTGTTGTTTTAATTAGAGGTGGTCGTGTTAAAGATTTACCAGGAGTAAGATATCATGTAATTCGAGGCACACTAGATGCAGCTGGAGTAAAAGATAGACAAAATGCTAGATCTAAATATGGTACTAAAAAAATAAAAACGTAAAATAAATAAATAATATATAAATAGAACAAAATATGTCACGTCGTAATAAAGCTAAGAAAAGATTAATTCATCCTGATCCAATATATAATAGTAAACTAATCAATATGTTAACAGTACGCATACTAAAAAATGGAAAAAAAGGATTGGCACAAAAAATCATTTACCAAGCTCTAGAAATTATAAAAGAAAAAACACAAAATGACCCACTAGAAACTCTAGAAAAGGCTATACGGAATGCTACACCTTTAGTAGAAGTAAAAGCTAGAAGAATAGGAGGATCAACTTATCAGGTCCCCATGGAAGTTAGAGCATATAGAGGTACAAACTTGGCCTTAAGATGGATTAGTAAATTTGCAAATACAAGAACTGGAAATAATATGGCATTAAAACTAGCCAATGAAATAATTGATTCATCTAATGAAAATGGTCAAACAATCCGAAAAAAAGAAGAAACTCATAGAATGGCAGAAGCAAATAAAGCCTTTGCACATTATCGCTACTAATCATTATATATTATATTTATAATAAAATTCATTCAAGGAAAACAAACTAATGATACGAGAAAAATTTGACCGCAAAAAACCACATGTAAATATTGGAACAATCGGTCATGTAGATCATGGAAAAACTACACTAACAGCTGCTATATCAGCAACATTAGCATCTGCTAGCGAAACAAAAGCTAAAAAATTTGATGAAATTGACGCAGCGCCTGAAGAAAAAGCAAGAGGTATTACAATTAATACAGCTCATATAGAATATGAAACAGAAAATAGACATTACGCACACGTAGACTGTCCTGGACATGCAGATTATGTAAAAAATATGATTACTGGTGCAGCACAAATGGATGGAGCCATTTTAGTCGTATCAGCAGTAGATGGAGCAATGCCCCAAACAAGAGAACATATTTTATTAGCAAAACAGGTAGGAGTCCCTAAAATTGTTGTTTTTCTAAATAAAGCAGATCTAGTAGAAAAAAAAGATCTCGAATTACAAGAACTTGTAGAATTAGAAGTACGTGAATTATTAACAAAATATGACTTTCCTGGAGATGATCTTCCTTTTGTTGCAGGTTCTGCTTTATTAGCATTACAAAATATTACAAAAGATAATAGTATAAAAAAAGGAGAAGATAAATGGATTGATCAAATATATTTCTTAATGGATGCTATCGATAATTATATTCCTACTCCTGAAAGAGATACAGAAAGAACATTTCTTATGGCAGTAGAAGACGTATTTTCAATAACTGGTAGAGGAACAGTAGCAACTGGAAGAATAGAAAGAGGTATCATTAAAGTTGGAGATACAATTGAAATTGTTGGCTTAGAAGATACTAAAACAACTACTATTACTGGCGTAGAAATGTTTCAAAAAACCTTAGATGAAGGTAGGGCTGGTGATAATATTGGAATATTATTGCGTGGTATACAAAAAACACAAATTCAAAGAGGAATGGTTTTAGCTAAACCTGGAACTATTATGCCGCATACACAATTTGAAGCAGAGGTATACATACTAACAAAAGAAGAAGGAGGCCGACATACTCCATTTTTTCCTGGCTATCGTCCTCAATTTTATGTAAGAACAACAGATGTAACTGGAAATATAACAAAATTTACTGCAGATGATGGATCTACAGCTGAAATGGTAATGCCAGGAGATAGAATTAAAATGAGCGTTAAACTAATTCATCCAATTGCTATTGAAAAAAGTATGAGATTTGCAATTAGAGAAGGAGGAAGAACAGTAGGTGCAGGAGTAGTATCTAAAATATTAGAATAATATAAAAAAGACTGAATCATCTGATTATTATAAATAAATGCTAACAAATAACAATAAGAAAATAAGAATAAAATTAAAAACATATGATAATAATTTATTAAAATTATCTTGCAAAAGTATTATTGAAACTATAAAAATAACAAAAGCAACAATAATAGGACCCATACCATTACCAGTAAAAAGAAAAATTTACTGTGTACTACGCTCACCACATGTAGATAAAGACTCAAGAGAACATTTTGAAATTCGTATCCATTCTAAAATAATTGATGTTAATGAGCCATCGTCTCAAACTATTGATGCATTAATGAAATTAAATATACCAGCTGGTGTAGATATAGAGATTAAATTGTAATTCATTTTTACAAGACTTTAGTTTGATAATAATTAATTTTTTAATTATTATCAAACTCATTTTTTTTTATTAATAAAAAAAAATATAATCAGTTATTCTAAATTACATCTTCCTCTTTATTAGTTATAATAGTACAATCAGATAAAGGATATGCTATACAAGTTAAAACATAACCAGCATCAATATTTTCATCTGATAAAAAAGTTTGATCACTTTGATCTACACTACCTTCTTTTAACAAGCCAGTACAAGTAGAACAAGCACCTGCTCTACAAGAGTAAGGTAAATCAATATTTTGTTCCTCAGCAGTATCTAACAGATATTCATCTGATGGACAGTCAATAGTAACTTCTTCTTCAGGCGTAATAAAGTTAACTTTAAAAGTAGTCATAAATATATTCCTCCTAAATAAAAATATATTGCAATTGAAACTATAATAATAGTAATTTAATAAAAATAGATAATATTAAAAAATATCTAAAATTAATATTATTCTCTACATTATACTTGAACAAAACAATTAAAGATAATTATTACAACCAAATAATTATCATATAAATTTATATTATTAATATACTATATGATATATTAAAAATAAAAAATATTTTTTATGATATACAAAAATAGTTTATTACATCCATATAAAACACTAAAACCTAATTATAAAATTAAAATTTATTATATTAATAAATATATTTGGATAGAAATTAAAGCACTAATAAAAAGATTATATATACAAACTTATAGAAGACCATCAATTATTTTTGCTGGAATTATACAACCATTATTATGGCTAATATTATTTGGATCTCTTTTTAAAAATGCACCAATCAATTTACTAGGACATTACAATTTAAAATATTCACAATTTTTAAGTTATGGCATTATAGTATTTACAGCATTTACTTCATCTATTAATGCTGGATTACCTATTATATTTGATAGAGAATTTGGATTTCTTAACAGATTATTTATTGCTCCATTAATTTACAAAAATTCTTTATTTGTATCTGTAATTATATATACGTTAAGTATTAATATTATAGAAGTTATAACTATTATAATTTTTAGTATAAATTTATCAGAAAACATATTAAGTCTTAATCTTCTATTTTGTATTTTAAATATTATTACACTTTTAATTATAAATATTGCTACCTTAAGTGTTGGTTTAAGCTTTATCGTAACAGGACATATTGAATTTTTAGCATGCACTTTAATTATAAATTTACCAACCTTATTTTCCAGTACAGCATTAGCTCCATTATCTTTTATGCCACCTTGGTTACAAATCATTGCTTGTATAAACCCATTGACTTATTCAATAGAAATAATAAGATATATAAGTTTAAATAAATTACTTGATTATAATATAAATATCATTAAAACAATATGGTTTTCTTTAAATATAAAAGAAAGTATATTTATACTTTTAATAATTAATATATTAACCATAATAATTATAAAAAAAATTCTGCAATATAAATATAACTAAACATTAAATCAAATAAAACAATGCTATAATAATAATTAATTACATTATTTAATTAAACAATCAAAAGTAAGAAAAGCATTGTATTAATTTCTTTATAAAGGAGATATGTAATTCTATGGGATTACCATGGTATCGCGTACATACAGTTGTTTTAAATGACCCTGGCAGATTAATTTCTGTACATTTAATGCACACAGCATTAGTATCTGGCTGGGCAGGCTCAATGGCATTATACGAACTTGCAGTATTTGATCCATCAGATCCAGTACTAAATCCTATGTGGAGACAAGGAATGTTTGTAATGCCTTTTATGACAAGAATTGGAGTAACAGATTCATGGGGTGGATGGAGCATCACAGGAGAAAGTGTATCAAATCCTGGATTATGGAGCTTTGAAGGAGTAGCTATAACACATATAGTTTTATCAGGTATGCTATTTTTAGCTTCTATATGGCACTGGGTATATTGGGATCTAGAATTATTTAGAGATCCAAGGACTGGTGAACCAGCATTAGATCTTCCAAAAATCTTTGGCATACATTTATTATTATCAAGCTTATTATGCTTTGGATTTGGTGCATTTCATGCAACAGGATTATTTGGACCAGGAATATGGATATCAGATGGATATGGAATTACTGGTAAAGTACAACCAATTGCACCAGCATGGGGACCAGATGGCTTCAATCCTTTTAATCCTAGTGGAATTGCATCTCATCACATTGCAGCTGGAACAGTAGGAATTTTAGCCGGCCTATTTCATTTAACTGTAAGACCACCACAAAGATTATATAGAGCATTAAGAATGGGGAATATTGAAACAGTTTTATCAAGTAGTATATCAGCTGTATTTTTTAGTGCCTTTGTAACATGCGGCACTATGTGGTATGGATCAGCAACAACACCAATAGAACTATTTGGACCAACTAGATATCAATGGGATAGTGGATACTTTCAACAAGAAATTGAAAGAAGAGTAGAAAACTCAATTAATGAAGGTGTAACACCTGAAGAAGCTTGGTCTAAAATACCAGATAAACTAGCTTTTTACGATTATATTGGTAATAATCCAGCTAAAGGAGGTTTATTTAGAGCAGGACCTATGGATAAAGGAGATGGTATTGCAGAAGCATGGCTTGGACACCCCATATTTCAAGATAAAGAAGGTAGAGAATTAACTGTAAGAAGAATGCCTGCATTTTTTGAAACATTTCCAGTAATATTAGTAGATAAAGATGGAATTATTAGAGCAGATATTCCATTTAGACGAGCAGAATCAAAATATAGTATAGAACAAGTGGGTGTGACAGTAAGCTTTTATGGTGGTAAATTAAATGGTAAAAAATTTACAGATGCCCCAAGTGTGAAAAAGTATGCCCGCAAATCACAACTTGGAGAAGTATTTGAATTTGATAGAACAACATTAAAATCAGATGGTGTATTTAGAAGCAGTCCTAGAGGATGGTTTACATTTGGACATGCAAATTTCGCTTTAATATTCTTTTTTGGTCATTTATGGCATGGATCTAGAACTATATTCCGTGATGTATTTGCTGGTATAGGTGCTGAGGTAACTGAACAAGTAGAATTTGGAGCTTTCCAGAAATTAGGAGATAGAAGCAGCAAAAAACAAGGTGCAGTATAACTATTTATTATAATTGCTCATATTAATATTAAAATATAAGGAAATAGACATGGAAGCATTAGTATATGTTTTTTTACTAGTTGGCACTTTAATGGTGATCTTTTTTGCTATATTTTTTAGAGATCCACCAAGAATTGCAAAATAGTAATTAATATTTATTAGTGACTATCATTTTATATAATACTATAAATATTTAAAAGCATAAATAAAATATAAAATGATAGTCACTAATAAATATTAATAATTATTCTTCATGTTCTTCAAAAGGATCTCTTAAATTTTTAGATATAGGACCAAAAGCTATATAAATAAAATAACCTGTTATTCCAAGCAATAAACTAGAAATAAAAATACTAAGAACTGTTGCCGTTTCCATAATATAATAATAAATAAAATAAAATTATTTTTACAATATTATTATAATATTATATACTCAAATAAATTTAGACAAAATATACTATACTATGGCATTAAGAACTAGATTAGGTGAAATACTAAGACCATTAAATTCTGAATACGGTAAAGTAGCTCCTGGATGGGGGACAACTCCTATAATGGCAATATTTATGTTATTATTTTTTTTATTTTTACTAATTATATTACAAATATATAACTCTTCTTTAATATTAGAAAATGTAGATGTTGATTGGGCTACTTTAGGCAGTTAAATTTTGATACAACAATCTATAAAAATTAAAAATCCCTAAAAAATAATATTTTTTAGGGATTTTTAACTAACTGCCATTAATTCATTTTCAGCAAAATAATTACTATTTACACGACTATAAGTTACTTTATTAAAGCGTACTAATACAGCATATTTAATCCCTGTATCAACCTTAACTATTGTACCAATATCTTGAAACCAATAAGACTCTTTTCTTAAAATTTTAACTTTTACACCTTTTTTCAGCATAATTACTAAATATATATTATCTATTATTTTATTTAAAAGAATATAATATATTTTTTTTTATATTATTTTTTTTTAATTTTTATAAACAAAAAAAATTTTTTCCCTTAAAATAGTTGCCTATAAAATATTAAAGATGTTACATTCATGTAAATACTGAATCATAATTATAATAAAATATATATTAAGGCCTATAAAATCATGAAATTATCTTGGAAAAATTTATTATTATGGTCATTACCTATCATTATTATTAGCTTTTTTATTTGGCAAGGTTTTTTTGCTCCTACAACAAATGAAAATAGCAATAATAATATTGCTAACTCAAGAATGACTTATGGAAGATTTTTAGAATATTTAGATATGGGTTGGGTAAAAAAAGTAGACATATATGATAATGGACATACCGCAATAGTAGAAGCTATTGGACCAGAACTTGGTAATAGAATTCAAAAAATCAGGGTAGAACTACCTGCTATTGCACCAGAATTAATTACTAAACTAAAAAAAAATAAAGTAGATCTAGATGCACATCCAACAAAAAATACAATTGCATTTTGGAACATAGTAGGAAATATAATATTTCCACTATTATTAATCAGTGGACTTATTTTTTTATTTAGACGCTCAAATAATACAACAAATGGACCTGGACAAGCGATGTCATTTGGCAAATCAAAAGCATTATTTCAAATGGAAGCTAAAACAGGAATAATATTTGATGATGTAGCTGGTATAGATGAAGCTAAAGAAGAATTTGAAGAAATAGTAACATTTCTTAAAAAACCCGAGTATTTCACATCTGTAGGCGCTAAAATTCCTAAAGGAGTTTTATTAATCGGTCCCCCAGGTACAGGGAAAACATTATTAGCAAAAGCTATTGCAGGTGAAGCTAATGTGCCCTTTTTTAGTATCTCTGGTTCAGAATTTGTAGAAATGTTTGTTGGTGTAGGTGCATCAAGAGTACGTGATCTTTTTAAAAAAGCTAAAGAAAATGCTCCATGTATAATTTTTATTGATGAAATTGATGCTGTGGGAAGACAAAGAGGAACAGGAATTGGTGGAGGTAATGATGAAAGAGAACAAACACTTAATCAACTATTAACAGAAATGGATGGTTTTGAAGGAAATACAGGTATAATCGTAATTGCAGCAACTAATAGAGCTGATATTTTAGATTCAGCATTATTAAGACCTGGAAGATTTGATCGACAAGTTACAGTTGATATACCTGATTTTAAAGGAAGACTAGCCATTTTAAATGTACACGCAAAAAATAAAAAAATAAATAAAGAAGTATCACTCAATATTATAGCCAGAAGAACACCTGGCTTTTCTGGAGCAGACCTAGCTAACCTCTTAAATGAAGCAGCTATTTTAACAGCCAGAAAACGAAAAAATAATATTACGTTAAATGAAATAGATGAAGCTATTGATAGAATAATAGCTGGTATGGAAGGTACACCATTAATAGATAGTAAAAGTAAAAGATTAATAGCATATCATGAAATTGGACATGCAATTGTAGGCACATTATTAAAAGACCATGAAAATGTACAGAAAGTCACACTAATACCAAGAGGTCAAGCCAAAGGATTAACATGGTTTACTCCATCAGAAGATCAAAACTTAATTTCAAGATCACAAATTAAAGCAAGAATTATGGGAGCTTTAGGAGGAAGAGCGGCTGAAGAAATTGTTTTTGGAGACGCAGAAGTTACTACAGGAGCCAGTAATGATTTACAACAAGTCACTTCAATGGCTAGACAAATGGTAACAAGATTCGGTATGTCTAACATTGGACCTTTGTCATTAGAAAATGAAGACTCTAATCCATTCTTAGGAAGAGGTATGGCAAATACAAATGAGTACTCAGATGAAATAGCAATAAAAATAGATAAACAAATTTATAGTATAGTACAAGAATGTCATAAAAAAACATTAGAAATTATAAAAAACAATCGAGTAATTATTGATAAACTGGTAGACATTTTAATAGAAAAGGAGACAATTGATGGACAAGAATTTAGAAATATAATTAGTGAATATACAAAAATACCACAAAAAAATTAAAAATAATAAAAGATTTAGATTTCAACGAGACTGACGGGATTCGAACCCGCAACTTCCGCCGTGACAGGGCGGTGCTCTAACCAATTGAACTACAGTCCCATTTAATAAATTCAATATAAATTAAATTTTACAGTTAATATGTCATAAAATTATATAATTTGTCAAATATTAATAAAAATTTAAGAATAGGAGAGAAAGGGATTCGAACCCTCGGTACAATAAATAATGTACAACAGATTAGCAATCTATCGCTTTAAACCACTCAGCCACCTCTCCAAAATATATTTAAAAAACAAAGTATGACTCAGGCGGGACTTGAACCTGCGACCTTGGGCTTATGAGTCCCCTGCTCTAACCAACTGAGCTACTGAGTCAGTATTGTATACTAAAAAATATAACATTTTAATAAAAAATAAACAAACATTTATTATTTATAAAACTATCCTTGACCCAATTCTATCTAATGTTAATAGCTCATGTAATAAAGCGTTCTTAATTCTTCCATCAATGATATGAGTAGATTTAACATGACCATTCAATGCATTAATACAACAATCAACCTTAGGAATCATACCACCAGAAATAACTAAATTTTGTTTTAAACGCTGTACATCACTAAAATTTAAATTTTTAATTAAACTCGAGGAGTCATTAATATCTAACATAACTCCTGGCGTATCAGTTAATAAAATTAATTTTTCTGCTTTTAATGATTGTGCAATAGCACCGGCAACAGTATCAGCATTCACATTGTATGTTTGATTATCTAAACCTGAGGCTACACTCGCAATAACAGGAATATAATTATTATTTAATAAAAGATTTAATATTTTATTATTAATAGAATCTATTTTACCAACTAAATTCTCTGATTTATTAAATAAAGGAGAAGCCATAATTAAATTAGAATCTTTTCCACATAAACCAATTGCTGGAACTGTATTTTGATTTAATAAATTAACAAGATCTTTATTAACTTGACCAACTAAAACCATTTCTACTATTTCCATGGTACTACGATCAGTTAAACGAATACCATTATCAAACCGAGGCTGAATATTTAATTTAGATAACCATTGATTAATAAAAGGACCTCCTCCATGAACTAATATAATCTTTATACCTAAAGAATATAAAAAAGCTATATCCTCAATAACCTTATACTTCAAAAATTCATCCTGCATAACAGAACCACCATATTTAATAATAAAAGTAGACCCAACGTACTTTTGAATAAAAGGAAATAAATCACTAATGAAAGCAAAACGATCAAAGTTAAGATTTTTTGACATTACAATATAAAAAATATAAAAATTTATAAATTGCAAAAAATTTTTTTTTTTACTATTTTAATTTTAAGCAATCAATCAATACTATAATAAGACAATTATGTACAATTTTTGGAATAATTTATATAAGTTTCCAAGATTTTTAATAGCAGTATTAATAGGATTTTTCTTGACAACTTTTAAGCCCATTTTTAAGCTATTAAAAAACAAAAAAATGCAGATAGCATTACCGATAATAATTATCATAAGTATAAATATAATATACTTAATACTAAAGGAAATGATAAAATAAAAAATAAAAAGACAAAAATGAATAATAAACAAATAATTGAACATATATAATATATATTTATACTCTATTCTTTTTATTAAATGCATAATTTTCAAGATTCTAAAGAAGTTACAGGTGCCTTCGCACTTATGGATAGTCTTTTCAGGCATAATGTATCTTATATTTTTGGTTATCCAGGTGGTGCTATATTACCTATTTATGATGAATTATTTTATTGGGAGAAAAATTCTTTTTTAAAGCATATTTTATGTAGACATGAACAAGGTGCTATACATGCTGCTGATGGTTATGCAAGATCAACAGGTAATGTTGGTGTTTGTTTTGCTACGTCTGGTCCAGGTGCTACTAATTTAGTGACTGGGATTGCTACTGCTCATATGGATTCTGTTCCTATTGTAATTATTACTGGTCAAGTTGCAAGGTCTTTTATTGGCACAGATGCCTTTCAAGAGGTTGATATTTTTGGTATTACCTTGCCGATAGTTAAGCATTCTTATGTAGTTAGAGATCCTAAACATATGAGTAGAATTATTGCTGAATCTTTTTATATTGCTACACATGGTCGACCTGGTCCTGTATTAATTGATGTTCCTAAAGATGTTGGTTCTGAAAAATTTATTTATAAACCAGTGTCTGTTGGAGATGTTAGATTAGTTGGTTTTATATCTTCAAATTTTTCTAAAAATAAATATTTTGCTAAAATTCTTAATTTATTACAGAATTCTAGTCAACCTCTTTTGTATGTTGGTGGAGGAGCGATTATTTCTGAAGCTTCAAATGTTATAGCATATTTATCTAATAAATTTATGATTCCTATTACGACTACTTTAATGGGTAAAGGTATTGTAGATGAAAATCATAATTTATCTTTAGGTATGCTTGGTATGCATGGTACTGCTTATGCTAATTTTGCAGTTAGTGAGTGTGATCTTTTAATTGCATTAGGTGTAAGATTTGATGACCGTGTTACTGGTAAATTAGATGAGTTTGCATGTAATGCTCAAGTAATACATATTGATATTGATCCAGCAGAATTAGGTAAAAATAGAATACCGCAAGTAGCTATTGCAGGTGATATTAATTCCGTTTTACTCGATTTTATTAATTATATTGAGAATGATCAAAATATTAAAGTAAATAATGATCAAACTTGTGCATGGATAGAAAGAATTATTGCTTGGAAACAACAATATCCTCTTTTAGTACCTAAAAATGTTGAATTTTTATCAGCTCAAGAAGTTTTATACTTTGTTTCTAGAATGCAACCCGAATCTTATTTTACTACTGATGTTGGTCAACATCAAATGTGGGCTGCTCAATTTATAAATGTTCTACCACGTCATTGGATGTCTAGTTCTGGTTTAGGTACTATGGGTTATGGTTTACCTGCAGCTATAGGAGTACAAATAGCTCAACCAAATAAATGTGTTATTTGTATTAGTGGTGATGCTAGTTTTCAAATGAATTTGCAGGAATTAGCAACTATTTCTCAATATAATTTACCTATTAAAATTATTATTATTAATAACAAGTGGCAAGGTATGGTTCGACAATGGCAACAAGCTTTTTATGGAGAAAGGTATTCTCATTCTAATATGGAAAAAGGTTCTCCAAATTTTTTACAATTAGCTAAAGCATTTGGTCTTTTAGGTTTAGAGTTAGAATTTCGTAAAGATATTGATAGAATGCTGAAGATGTTTTTTAGTTATAAAGGATCTGCTATTTTAAATTGTAAAGTTCGTGAAGAAGAAAATTGTTATCCTATGATTGCTCCTGGTAAAAGTAATTCTCAAATGATAGGTGTTGCTAAACAGTATATTAAAGAGATTAATAAAACTATCATGAAATCCTCTAATTAAATTATAAGAATAATATTTATTTTTATTGGGCCGGGTTGGATTTGAACCAACGTAGGCAAAGCCAGCGGATTTACAGTCCGCCCCCATTAACCACTCGGGCACCGACCCTAGTTTATTCATTTATATATTATACAAAAGTATATTAAAAAAATCAATGTTTTATATGTGGATACAACTGGATTTGAACCAGTGTCTTTCACGATGTCAACATGACACTCTTCCTAACTGAGTTATGTATCCATTTAGATAATTAAATATATATTTTATAATTTTCGTTTTAACTTTGTTGCTTTGCCAGATCTTTTTCTTAGATAGTATAATTTAGATCTTCTAACCTTAGATTGACGTGTAGTTTCAATCTCTATTATACGTGGAGAATGAATTAAATAAATTCTTTCTACTCCTATATTTTGTACTATTTTTCTTACAGTTATTGTTGTATTTAGATTAGAATTATGTTTTGCAATTATAACACCTTCTGAAATTTGCACTCTTTCTTTATTTCCTTCTTGTATAATTAACTTTATTTTTATACTATCACCTATATTAATTTTTGGTATATTATTTTTTTTAAATTGATTTTCTATTTTTTGAACTATATTCATTGTTTGAAAGTGTTTATATATGAAAAAAATTAAATTATTAATAATATTTTATTGAATTTTTTAATTATACGTCAACTATTTTTTATTTTTTGTTAAATAGATTTAAGTTATTTTTTTTATTATGTTACAATTATATACTATCAAAGGTAATATGATATTTTTCTAGTTCTAATTTATTTTATGTTTGAACGCTTTACTGAAAAAGCTATTAAAGTTATTATGTTAGCTCAAGAAGAAGCAAGAAGATTAGGCCATAATTTTGTTGGTACTGAACAAATTTTATTGGGTTTAATTGGTGAAGGTACAGGAATTGCTGCGCAAGTATTGAAATCCATGAATGTAAATTTAAAAGATGCGCGTATTGAAGTAGAAAAAATTATTGGTCGTGGATCTGGTTTTGTAGCTGTTGAAATTCCTTTTACTCCTAGAGCTAAAAGAGTTTTAGAGTTATCTTTAGAGGAAGCAAGACAATTAGGGCATAATTATATTGGTACTGAACATTTATTAATGGGCTTAGTGAGAGAAGGAGAAGGAGTAGCTGCTAGAGTTCTTGAGAATTTAGCAGTTAATGTTGCTTCTATTAGAGCTGAAGTAATTCAAATGTTAGGTGATAATACTGAGGTTAATACTAATAATAATAATAGTATGCAAGCAAGAAGTAAAACTCCTACTTTAGAAGAATTTGGTTCTAATTTAACTGAATTAGCAGTGGAAGGTACTTTAGATCCTGTTGTGGGTAGACAAAAAGAAATTGAAAGAGTAATTCAAATTTTAGGTCGTCGTACTAAAAATAATCCTGTATTAATTGGTGAACCTGGAGTTGGAAAAACAGCTATTGCAGAAGGTTTAGCTCAAAGAATAGCTAATAGAGATATTCCTTCTATTTTAGAGGATAAACTGGTTATTACATTAGATGTTGGTTTATTAGTTGCGGGTACTAAATATCGTGGCGAATTTGAAGAGCGTTTAAAACGTATTATGGATGAAATTAAGTCAGCGAATAATGTTATTTTAGTTATTGATGAAGTTCATACTTTAATTGGTGCTGGTGCAGCTGAAGGAGCTATTGATGCAGCTAATTTATTGAAACCTGCACTAGCAAGGGGTGAATTACAATGTATTGGTGCTACTACATTAGAAGAGTATCGTAAGCATATTGAAAAAGATGCAGCATTAGAAAGACGTTTTCAGCCAGTTTTAGTAGGAGAGCCTAGTGTAGAAGAAACGATTGAGATTTTATTTGGTTTAAGAGATCGTTATGAAAAGCATCACCAATTAAAAATGTCAGATGAAGCTTTAGCTGCAGCTGCTAAGTATGCAAATCAATATATTTCTGATCGTTTTTTACCTGATAAAGCAATTGATTTAATTGATGAAGCAGGATCAAGGGTTCGTTTATTAAATTCTCAGTTACCTCCAGCTGCTAGAGAACTAGATAGAGAGTTAAGATCTGTTTTAAAGACTAAGGATGAAGCAATTCGAGCTCAAAAATATGAAAAAGCTGAACAATATCGAACTCGAGAAATGGAAATTAAAGCTCAAATTGCTGCTATTGCGCAAAGTAAAAAGACTGAAACTAATGTGCAGTTAGATGATCCTATTGTTACTGAAGAAGATATTGCAGAAATCGTTGCTTTTTGGACAGGTATTCCAGTTACTAAATTAACAAAAAGTGAATCTGAAAAATTAATGCATATGGAAGATACCTTGCACAGTCGTATCATTGGTCAAGATGAAGCAGTTGTTGCTGTATCACGTGCTATTCGACGTGCTCGTGTTGGTTTAAAAAATCCTAACCGACCGATTGCTAGTTTTATTTTCTCTGGTCCTACAGGAGTAGGAAAAACTGAATTAACAAAAGCTTTAGCTTCTTACTTTTTTGGTTCTCAAGAAGCTATGGTTAGATTAGATATGTCTGAATATATGGAAAGACATACGGTATCAAAGTTAATTGGTTCTCCACCAGGATATGTTGGGTATAGTGAAGGAGGTTATTTAACTGAAGCAGTAAGAAAACGTCCTTATACTGTTATTTTATTTGATGAAATAGAAAAAGCACATCCAGATATTTTTAATCTTTTATTACAGATATTAGAAGATGGTAGATTAACCGATGCAAAAGGTAGAACTATTGACTTTAAAAATACGTTGTTAATTATGACATCTAATATTGGTTCTAAAGTTATTGAAAAAGGAGGAGGAAGTTTAGGTTTTGAACTGGGAGAATCTCAAACAGAATCTCAATATAATCGTATTAAGTCATTAGTTAATGAAGAGTTGAAACAATATTTTCGTCCAGAATTTTTAAATAGATTAGATGAAATTATTGTGTTTAGACAATTAACAAAAGATGAAGTTCGAGAAATAGCAGAGATTATGCTGCAAGAGGTATTTGATCGTATTAAACAACAAGATATTGAACTAAATGTAACAGATCGATTTAAGAATAAGTTAGTTGATGAAGGGTATAATCCAAGTTATGGAGCTCGTCCATTACGTAGAGCTGTAATGCGTTTATTAGAAGATAGCTTAGCTGAAGAAGTTTTAGGTGGCAAAATTACAGCTGGTGATAGTGCTGTGGTTGATGTTACAGAAGAAGGTCTTGTGAAAGTTTTATTAGCGAATAAATTAGAAGTATAATATTTATTTTTAATAAAAGTATATAAAATAAAAGATAATTATTAATAAGATGAGAATAATTATCTTTTTTTAATGCCAGGAACCAGATTTGAACTGGTGACACGAGGATTTTCAGTCCACTGCTCTACCAACTGAGCTATCCCGGCTAATACTATAATAATTTAATCAAACGATTTATTGCAACTATAAATTATAGTTTGTTAAAATATCAATATCTGTATTCTTAAATAATGTTGTATTTGCACAAAATATTAGTTTAAATGAACCGATAGGTCCATTACGATTTTTGCATAAAATAATATTTATCAAATCATTTTGGTTAATTTCAGTATCATTTCTTTCTCTTTGATTTAATATCATAACTACGTCTGCATCTTGTTCTATAGAATTATGTAAAATTATTTGATTGCAGATAAAGTTGAAAAAATCTTGAGTGTTTAAATCATAGCATATTGCATAATTATAAAATATTATTTTTTGTATATAAGAATTGTATGGTTTGTAACTATTATTTATATTTTTATCTTGTTTAAAGAAAACATTTTCTGATGTAAAAGAAATAGTTTTCCAAATATTATTAACAATATATTTATGGTTGTATGTAGTTAATAATATATTTCTTTTTTTTATCCTCCATTTAAATATATATTGTGTAAAAAAAAATATATATTGATTTAGATTTACTTTATTTGATAACTTATTATGAAAATTTTCTATTTTATTTATTTTTAACATAAAAGAAGAAGGTTTTATAAAACTTTTTATGTTTAGATTATTTTTTTTATTTTTTACTAAAGTAATATTATTTAATAATCCAATACATCCGCTATCTTTTAAGTCTGATAAAAGAGGTTTTTTATTACTTCTATTTTCAATACTTCTATTTAGCTGTGATAAGACAATGATGGGAATATTTAAATATTGTGCTAATAATTTTAATTTTCGTGTAACATAATTTAATTCTTGTGTTCTATTAATATTATTAGAAAAATTTGTTTGGATTAATTGTAAGTAATCAATGATAATTAAATTAAGATTAAAATTTTCTTTTTTTAATAATTTAGATGTGTATTCAATATAATCTATTGATATATTAGGCTTATCATCAATATATATTTCTGTATTTATTAATTTGTAACAAGTTTTAATTATTATGTCCCATTCTATTTTTTTTATATTTTTTAGTATTAATTTTTTTAATGGAATATTAGAATTAATAGAAATAAATTTATTTAGTATTTGTTTATTTGACATTTCTAAACTAAAAATACATAGAGATATTTTAGTTTTGTGTATAATATTATTTGCAATATTTATAGCAAATGAAGTTTTTCCTGTAGAAGGACGTCCTGCAATTACAATTAAATCTCCTTGAAATAATCCAAAAGTTAATTTATCTAATTCACTAAAACCAGATATTAATATTTTATTTTGTATCAAATTATTTTTTACTTTATTTATTGAATTCTTATATTTTATATTTAGTAAAAATTCTGACATTAAATTTTTAAATATTTTTATATTATTTTTAGGAATTTTATTTTCAGTAAGATTTAAATATGATGATGCTTTGTTATATAAATCATGATGTGATATTTGAGTTATATATGCTAGTTGAATAATGTTATATCCATATTGAATTATTAATCTTTTGATATAGTTATATTGTATTAAATCTATTAATTCTTGTACATATATATTAAGATTTTGAAATGAAATAATAAAAATTTGACTTTGTTTCATTAAATCTAATATTTTATTAATGCCACCTATTTTATATAAATCATGTGTGTTTGCTAGAGTGTATATAAACTCAGTAAGATTTAGTTTATTTTTTTTATTAATAACTAATAAATATGTATAAATTATTTTATGACATTCTAAAAAAAAATATTCTGCTTTTATTGAAGCTATAATATTATAAAAAATTTTTGGATGAACAAAAATTGTACCTAATAATATTTCTTCTGCTAAATAATTTTGTGGTAAGATTAAATGTTTATTGTGATATAAATTTTTCATTAATTTCTAGCTTGCATTAACATATTTAGTTTAAAATAATTATATATATATATTTAGTACAATTTTTATATTTACTATTTATTTTTTTTAGATATATAAATATAATTAGAACTAATAATTATATTTATATCAAAGATTTAGATTATAGTTATTTTTAATAGTAGTATAATATTTATAAGTAAATCTTATTATATATATTTATATATTTACTGGAATAATATATAATTTAATTTGACAAGATTGATTATTAATTAAATTAATCTCTAAATAAAATGCACCTATTTTTTTTATATTTATTAATTTAATTTGTTTTTTATTTAACTTTATTCCTGTATATTGTAATATTTTATTTATTACATCTTTTTCATTAATGCTTCCAAATATATTATAGTCATCACCTACTTTTTTTGTAATACTAATCTTATGAATGAGCTGTAAATTTTTCTCTTCTTCATTTGCTTTAAGTTTATTGTTTTCTAACTTTTTATTTTGTATTAATTCAAACATTTGTAAATGTTTAATTTTCTTTTTTGTTGCAATTTCTGCTATATTATTAGGTACTAAATAGTTGATTGCATATCCTCTTGCTACTCTTATCACTTTATTTTTTTGACCAATGGGAGTATAATCTTCTTTTAAAACGATAGATATTTTTTGTTTCATTGTAAATAGTTAATATAGACTTTATTTATTTTATTGCTAGTTATTCTTTATTTTATCAAATAGTTGCTTAGTAGAATATAGATGTTATAATCGTTTAATTAAAAATACAAATTTATATAGAAAGATAGTTACTTGTTTAAAATAAATAAGGATTTTTTTAATTTAGATTATGTCATATTCTTATTAATTTAATTTACTTTAATTATTAAATGATTAATATTATGATTATTAAGTATTTTTGATATTGTTAGTGAACGATATGTTGTATTGCAATATATAATAAATATATTATTTTCACTTTTATTTTTTATAAATGTAATTGTTTTTTTTGTTTTGAATTTATTTAATGGAATATTGATAAAATATTCTATATAGTTTTTTCGAAATTCATAATTATTTCTTATATCTATGAAAATATAATTTTTTGTCAAATTTATTAAATCTGATTTAGATACAAAGAGTTGGGAGTTTATATTTTTTTTTCTTATATTTATTTTTACTATATTTTGGGGTCTTATATAAAATGTAATTTTTTTTATTGATAAATTTAATAGGTTATATATTAAAAGTTGCTTATAAATAATATTACCAATACCTAAAATAATTTTTATTGTTTCTGTTGCTTGTAATATACCAATATTACCAGTTGTTATTCCAAGTATACCATTATAATCACAGTTATTATAGCTTAAATTTATGATATCTTTATTATATATATAAGAATATCTCATATAGTTTTTATAATTAAATACGGCAAGTTGACCATTAAATTCTTGTACTGCTCCATAGATATGTAGTTTATGTAATTTATAGCAATTTATATCTATAATATATCTAGTCTTAAAATTATCAGTTGCATCAATAATAATATTGTAATATTGCATTATCTCTAATGCATTATAATCATTAAGTTTATATTTATGTAGTACAATTTTACAATATGGATTTAAGTTAACTAAATTGTTTTTTGCAGTTATTAATTTGTGTGTATTTATATTATTGATATTGTATATAATTTGTCTATTTAAGTTAGATATATCAATATAGTCATCATCCACTATTCCAATATAGCCTATACCCGATGCAACTAAATATAGCATTGCTGGACATCCTAATCCACCTGCTCCAATAATTAAAACTTTTGATTTTTTTAATCTTTTTTGACCATTTATTCCTACATTTGTTAATTTTAAATGTTTTGCATATAAGTTGTATTCGTCTTTTAATAAATTGATTTTATCAATCATATATATTTTACTGAAATTTTTTATATTTATTCTTTAAAAGATAATTTTGTTACATGTATTGTGATGATTTCATTGATATTGTCTAAAAAAGTACTTTTTGTGATTTTATACTTTTAATCTTGTATGTTTATATTATATATTATTTATAATAATAAAACAGATAATAGTTATTAATGCTTTTAGAAATATTTTATTCTTTTTATTAATATGACTAGATCTTAATCTGTTTCGATGATGCATTCTTTATTTTGACAATATTATTTATTAATATATAATTTAAGGTTATATTCTTAGTTAAAGTTTATTTAGGTAAGTTTTGTTTTTTCTAATTTATACTTTATAAGCAAATATTAAATGATTAAAATAACTTAATTTAACTTTTTTATTCTATAGGTTTTATTAATTGATTTACTTATAAGTTTTTTTATTCAGATATTGAATATATTGGTATAATATTCTTTTTTTTGTTCTAAAAGTTTAAAGGGGAATTAAAAAAATACCTTTACATATAAAAAGAATATAGAAATTAAAATATTCAAAAAAGTATTAAAATGGTTATCATTAATTTAAATATTATTTTGAACTTAAATTTTAATTAATTAAATTTTTAAACAGAAATATCTTATATTAATATAAAAGAAATAATATTAATTATTAGTATACAAATTTATTAGAGCAGATGTATTAAGTATTTAAGATAAAATAAAAAATAACCTTATAAAAGTTATAATAATTATATTTAATTTTCTATTTAAAATCTTTATTTATACTTTTTTTTATTATAAGAATTTATACTTAGAACATAGGCTTTACAAAAAATGAATTTTATTTTATTAATAGAGTATTTAATAATCATATATTTTAAATTATTTTTATATAGTTAGTACTTATTATTATATAATGTGTTTAGTTAAATATTTACGCCTTTAGTTCAGTTGGTAGAACGTAGGTTTCCAAAACCTAGTGTCGAGGGTTCAAGTCCTTCAGGGCGTGTATTTTTATTTACATTGAATATATAAAGGTACCACTATTGGAAAAACATTAGATTATGAATATAATAAATTAATTAATCAGAATATCTTTATATTTGATCAATAATATTTTATTGATTTTATTCATAAAAAAATTGGTATTTATATTTATGGCTAAAAAAGTTTTAGGTTTTGTAAAATTAGCTTTAATGGCTGGTAAAGCAACGCCAGCACCTCCGGTTGGTCCTGCTTTAGGGCAACATGGTGCTAATATTGTTATGTTTTGTAAAGAATATAATGCTAGAACAGCAGATAAAGTGGGTTTAGTAATACCTGCAGAAATTTCTATTTATGAAGATCGTAGTTTTTCATTTATTTTAAAAACACCACCAGCTTCTATTTTGTTAGCAAAAGCTGCTGGTGTTGAAAAAGGTTCTGGACTTCCAAATACTGAAAAAGTGGGTGTAATTTCTAGTGATCAATTAAAAGAAATAGCGCAAATGAAATTGCCTGATTTGAATACTAAAGATTTAAATAAAGCTATTTTGATTATTAGTGGTACAGCTTTAAGTATGGGTATTCAAGTAAAAAATTAAAAGTTTATTATTTTTATAAAAAGTATTAGTTATATGCGTAAACGTTCTCGCCGTTTTAGGCAAATTATACAATCTATTGAAAAAAACAAGTTATATAATTCTTTAGATGCAATAAAATTATTACAAGATTTATCTCATATTAATTTTGTTGAAACATTAGAAGCACATATTATGTTGGGTTTAGATCCAAAATATGCTGATCAACAATTACGAACAACAGTTGTATTACCTAAAGGTACAGGTAAAACTTTAAGAGTAGCAGTTATAGCAAAAGGTGAGAAATTATCAGAGGCTTTATTAGCTGGTGCCGAACTTGTTGGATCAGAAGATTTAATAGATGATATTTTTAAAGGTAATCTAAATTTTGATAAATTAATTGCCACACCAGATATGATGTTATTAATTGCAAAATTAGGTAGAATATTAGGACCTAGAGGATTGATGCCTTCTCCTAAATCTGGAACAGTTACGATAGATATTAAAAGTGCAGTTAATGAATTTAAAGGAGGAAAATTAGAATATAAAGTTGATCGTACTGGTATAATTCATGTACCTATTGGTAAATTAAATTTTGTTTCTGAAGATTTAAATTTAAATTTAAAAGCTTTACAAGAATCAATTGATAAAAATCGTCCTTCTGGTGCAAAAGGTAAATATTGGAAATCTATATATTTATCTAGTACAATGGGACCATCAATTCCTATTAATATTAATATCCTTAGAGAATCCTTGGGTATAATAAGTTAGGTTAATTATTTTTTATATATATTTATATTATATGCATTATGAGTGATAAAATTAATAAGATTATTGAGGACTTAAAATCATTAACTTTATTAGAAGCAGCTGAGTTAGTAAAGCAAATTGAAGAAATTTTTGATGTTGATGCTTCAGCTGTTACTAATGCTGGTATGGTAGTTATGCCTCCTAACAGTAATACTGATACTATAAATGAAGATGTAGAAGAGCAGACAGAATTTGATGTTACGTTAGAAGAGGTACCATCTACTAAAAAGATTTCTATTTTAAAAGTTGTTCGTTCTTTAACATCATTAGGATTAAAAGAAGCGAAAGAATTAGTTGAGTCTGCTCCTAAAGTTATTAAAGAAAGTACTTCTAAAGCTGATGCTGAAGAGATTAAAGGACAGTTAGAAGAAGCAGGTGCAAAAGTTTCAATTAAATAAAGTAGAGCAATAGTTATATATTAAAAAAAATATAATATATATCTATTGCATATCCATATTAATACTAAAAGATAACTAGTAAATTAAAATATACCTAAAGTAATAGCTTTAGATAATGGCATTGTTGCTCCTATACCTAGCCAAACAGTAATCAAAGTACTGATTAAAAATATTGTTGTTGCGATAGGTCTACGGAAAGGATTTTGAAATTTATTTATATTTTCGATAAAAGGTATTGTAATTAATCCTACGGGAACAGATGCCATTGACATTACACCAATTAGCTTATTTGGTATAACTCTTAGTAAATTAAACGTTGGAAAAAAATACCATTCTGGTAAAATTTCTAATGGAGTAGCAAAAGGATTTGCTGTTTCTCCGATTCCTGTTGGTTCTAATATTGCTAAGCCAACATTACATGCTATTGTACCTAAAATTACTACTGGAAAGATATATAATAAATCATTGGGCCATGCAGGTTCTCCATAATAATTATGACCCATTCCTTTAGCAAGTTTTGCTCTCAATTTAGGATCTGTTAAATCTGGTTTTTTTATAATTGACATTGATTTGAATCCTTAATATGTAATTAGTTTATTTGGTATTTGTATTATATCTTATAGAGGACCTGATATTCCTTGCTTACGTATCATTAAAAAGTGCATTAGCATAAATACTGCTGTTAGTAATGGTAATACAAAAGTATGTAAACTATAAAATCTTGTTAATGTACTTTGTCCTACACTAACACTTCCTCTTAATAATTCAACAATTGTACTTCCTATTACTGGTATGGCTTCAGGCACTCCTGTTACAATTTTTACAGCCCAGTATCCAATTTGGTCCCATGGTAAAGAGTATCCTGTAACACCAAATGATACTGTTAAAACAGCTAGGATTACTCCTGTAATCCATGTTAATTCTCTAGGTTTTTTAAAGCCTCCTGTTAGGTATACTCTAAAAACATGTAAAATTAGCATTAATACCATCATACTAGCTGACCAACGATGTATTGATCTAATTAGCCATCCAAAATTTACTTCTGTCATTATATATTCTACTGAAGCAAATGCTTCTGCTACTGTAGGTCTATAGTAAAAAGTCATTGCAAAACCACTAGCAACTTGAATCAGGAAGGATGTAAATACGATTCCTCCTATACAGTAAAAGATATTTACATGTGGTGGTACATATTTACTTGTAATGTCGTCAGCTATAGCTTGAATTTCTAATCTTTCTTCAAACCAATCATATACTTTACTCATAATTTATATTTTATTTAATGAATTTTTCTATGCGTTTAAACTACTTTTTATTAGCTGAATTTAATAATGCTTCAGAGATATAGATAATTATAGCATTTATTTATTTATTTATTTATTTATTTTAGATACTTCAGTAAAATAAAATAGAATTTAAAGCTGATAAATTTTTTACTTGTATTATTTTTTTTGAAGAGTATTGAATAAACATTTTTTTACATAATTCATTAATAATTTTATTAATAGTTGTTTTATTGCTTCCAAGAAGATTAGCTAAGTCTTTTTGTGATAGGCTAAATGGAATAATAATTTCTTGATTATTGATATGACCAAATTTTAAAGATAACAATAAAATCATTTGAATGATTCTATGTTTTATATATTTATGTTTTAAAATTTCATTCATCATTGCATAATTATTTAATGTCAAGTTTTGACTACTTATAATATTAAATAATATATCTTTTTTTATATTTTTAGTATTTATTAAAGAAAAGCTTACAAGATATGTTGTTTCACAAGCAATTAATTTATAAGAATATTTTATATTTATACAAAATTTTTTTAAATTAATAATATTATTAGTCTTTAAAATAGCTAATGGAAAAATCTGTTTTCTATGTATAGCTTTAATAAAGTATATTGTTCCATATAATATAATAATAATGTTATTATAGTAAGTATTATAATTGTATATAATTTGATCTCCTTTATTTAATTTATATATATAGTAAGGAATTTGTGAATTAGCAAGTTTATTAATCCATGTCATAGATAAATATATTGATTTTTGTTTTGTATATTTATTATAAATTAAATAAAAATAGTATTATATTGTATGATAAATAAAATTTTTCATTTTTGATCTATATAATTTTATTAAAAATAAATTATTTTTTTATTATTTATTTATATATTATGATAATTAAACAATTATTTTCTTATTATTTTATTTAATATGAGAAAATTATTATTAGTAGATGATGATGATCAATTAAGAAAGTTATTATCATTTTATTTAGTTAAGAAAGGTTTTTTAGTAAATTCTGTAGATAGTGTTAATTCTGCTTTAGTTGTAATTAAACAAGATAGACCAGATTTAATTATTACAGATATTATGATGAAGCAGTTAGATGGTTATGATTTAATTAAATTATTAAAATTAGATATTTTATTATTAGATATACCTGTTATTTTTTTAACAGCTAAAGGTATGACATATGATCGTATTAAAGGATATAATTTAGGTTGTCATGCATATTTAACTAAGCCGTTTAATCCTAAAGAATTGTTAGCAATAATAGATAGTATTTTTAATAATCTTGATTTATTTATGGCTAATTCTAGTTGTCATATTTATAAAACTTCTGTAAATAATAAAGTTTTTGATTTACTAACTTATCGAGAAAAAACAATTTTAAATTTATTGATAAAAGGGTATATGAATAAAGAAATAGCTATTAATTTAAATATTAGTTTAAGAAATGTTGAAAAGTATGTAAGTCGTTTATTAAGTAAAGCCAGGGTAAGAAATCGTACAGAATTAGTTAAATTAATTTTAGAGTAAAATTTATTACTAATTAATTTTATTAATCAATTCTTTGTTATTTTATATTTTTTTTAGTTTATTATTTTATCAGATATAATTAAATTTTATTGAATTTATGCATTAATTATATAGAGTAGTTAATACTACAATAAGTAAATATATAATTTGTATATTTTAAATTATTTTTTTTCTATAAATTATTATTATTTTTTTTATGATAATAAATTGAATTATAATTTAATTTTTTAGAATAATATTTTTTTATTATAAGGATTAGATCATAATAGTTTATTTGTATAAAATTCTAACTATGTAATTTTATTTTATTGATTAATTAAAGGGCGAATGACGGGATTCGAACCCGCGCATGATGGAGCCACAATCCATTGCCGTAACCTCTTGGCTACACCCGCCATATAATATATAATATTATTATAATATTTTTTATATTAATCGTCTACTTTTTTATTGATATTTATATGCAAAAATATATTACGGTTTTTATTAATGGTGAACCTTTTAATTGTAATCATTTAATGTCTATAAAAGATTTATTATTATATTTAAATTTTAATTTAAATATTATTATTGTTGAATATAATAAGGAAATACTTAAGCCTAATTTATATCATAAATATTTTTTAAATATGAATGATTCAATTGAGATTGTCACTATTGTAGGGGGAGGTTGATAATTTTATATTACGCTTAGATACAGATAATCGACCTTGTTTTAAATCAATATGTATAATTTTTATCTTAATTAATTTACCTACATAAAAAATAGTATTAAGATCTTTAATATATGTAGATCCGATTTCTGAAATATGTAATAAAGCAATAATTCCATAAATATTTATAAATATACCATAATTTTTAATTTTTACTATTAAACCATATATTAGTTCTCCTATTCTAAATTTATGCATTGATGATTGTAATAAAGCACTTTTTTGACTTAAAATTAATTGATTTTTTTGTTCGTCTATTATTAAAATTTTACATTTTATTTTATTATTATAAAGCTTACTTAAATTTTGATTGATTGATAAATGAGATTTAGGAATAAATCCTTGTATTCCTTCTAAATATGTTATTAATCCTCCTTTATTAATATAATTTATATTTAAATTAAATATAATGTTTTCTAGTTGTATTTGTTTAATACGTTTCCATGATCTTATATATTCTAATCTTTTTATAGATAAAATATATTGTTGAATATTTGTATTGTGTTTAATTAAAAAAAAGTCTCTAGTTATATTAAGTAAAAGGTTTTTTGTTTTTTTATTATTTATGAATTGTATACCTATTTCTTCTTGTGGTAAATATCCTGAAATATTATCTCCTATATTGACGAGAAAGCCTTTATACTCTTGATGTATTATAGTTCCTGCTACAATATCTCCTGGATTTAAGTTATATTTATATTTTTTTAAAATATCTGCAAAAGAGTTTTTGTTATTTATTTTTATCATTTAGTATATTTATTCCATATAATCTTATTAATTAATTTATTTTATTTATATGTAAAAATATGTTATTTTTATTATATATATTAAGAGTAAGTGAAGGTAATTGCAAACTTTTTACGAGTTTGAGGAAAGTCCGGGCTCTATTTAGAAATATATTGCTATATAAAATATAGTGTAGGAAACTACGAGGATAGTGCCACAGAAATAAACCTACTATTTATGTAAGGGTGCAATGGTACGGTAAGAGCGTACCAGAAGTATTTTTAAGATATTTGCTAGGTAAACCCCATATAAGAGCAAAGTAATTAGAGTTAATTATGATTTTCTACTATTTTTTTTGCATATGTTCAGCATAAAAGCTAATATATTTAGATACTGCATAAAGTGATTTTACTTAAGATTAATAATTACCCTTTTTTGTAATTTATTGATATTTTATCAAAACAATTAAGAACAAAACCCGGCTTATAACTTACTCTATATTTTAGATTAATTTATTTTTATTTATTTTACTTATTAATTCTTTTAGATGTTGATTAATATTTTCTATATCTTTATTATTTAATGTTTTATTTTTATCTCTGTATATAAATCTTAAACATATTGATTTGACATTATTTAATTTATTGTAATATTCATTTATAATTTGTATTGATTCTATTAAATGTATATTTTCTTTTAAAATTAAGTATTTTATTTTATCTATATTAGTTTTTATATCTATGTCAATAGATATATCTCTAGTTATACTTGGATATATTGAATAACGATTGATATTGTAGTTTATATGTTTACTAAAATAAATATTTTGTATTAATTTATTTATATTTATTTCACAAATGTAAGTATTTTGTTTATTTTTTGTTGTGTAATTTAGATGTTGATTATTTAATTGACCGAAAATTCCAATTATTTCTTTACTATTTGTATTATAAATAAATGCTTTTTTATTTGCTTGAAAATATTTATTACTATTATTTAGGCTGATATTAATTGAATAGTCATTTGAATTAATCCATTTAATTTGTTTAATTTTTAATTTATTTAAAAATATTTCTATAATTGCTTTTGCATGAAACCATTCTAAATTTTCAGGCTTATTTGACCAATCTTTTTTATAAAAGTTATGATTATTAATCAATATTCCTAAATGTGTATTTTCTGTATATTGTTGTAAATGATTTATATAAAATATTTGTCCTATTTCAAAAATTTCATTTCTAAAATTTTGATTTTTTATATTATTTTTGTAAGTTTCAATTAAATTATATAACAGGTTGAATCGTAAAATTTTATTTTCTTCTGTTAGAGGATTATATATTTCAATACTATTTTTATTATGATATTCTATATTTTTTATTAAAGACGAGTGAATTACTTCATTTAATCCAATATTTAGTAATATTTGTCGTATTTTTTTTATATATAATGATTTAAAAGAGATAGTACCTTTATTTTTATATTTTGGTAATTTATTTAAAAAATATTTAAACCCATATATTCTACCAATTTCTTCTATAATATCTATATTTCTTTGTAAATCATGTTGTCTATGTTTAGGTACTATTGTAGTAAATATTTTAGTATTTTTTGAGTATTTGGGTTGTAATTGTAATTTATTTAATATTAATAAAATTTGTTTATTTGATAAATATTTAAATTGTTCATTATTGAGTGTTCCTAGTGTATATTGTATTTCTTGTTTTTTTATTTTGATTCTTTTATTAGACTTTGAAGTTATATTGATATTTTCATATGATTTATTAATTATTCCTTGACCTAAAGTACTAATAAGTTTAATAAAGTCTTCATAAGCATTATGACAAGTATCTTGTGAATTTATTAAAGGATTATTTTTATATGTTATATGGAATAGAATGATATTTTCGGTTTGATTATTATATTCTAAATAACTTGATTCTATATCTGAGTTTTTAATATTAAATAGTTCTTGTTTATTGTATAGAATTTTTTCTGAGTATTCTGATTGTAAGTTTTGTTGTATTTCAATTATATTTAAATCAATAAATTGTGTTTTTAGCTTTTTAAGATCAATTATATGAATACTATGTCCCCATTTGATTTTTATATAAGCTTGAATATCATATATTAAAAATAATGGTTTAATATCACATGCTATTAAGTTATGCTGTAACCAGATGGGAGATTTATTATTTTTTAAGTTATATATAGTATTGATTTTTATATAATTGATTTGTTTTGATTCCTTTATTAGTTTATTTGATGGATAAACTATATATTTATTTATATATTTTAATGGTTTTATTTGAGGTTTTAGTGTTGTATTTAAAATTGTGTTAATTTCTTGTGCTAGTTTAACTAAGCAGCAAACTTCTTTTCGATTTGCTGTAATACTTAAGTTAATTATTTTATCTATGATTTCATTATTTTCTTCAATTTCTTCAACTTCAAATCCTGCTAAGGTTAGTTGATATATAAATTTTTTAAATGTTATTGCTTCTAAATGAATAATATCATTTAGCATTTTCCATGAAAATTTCATTGTGTAACTTAATTAGAATTAAAAAAGATAATTTATTTTTTTTTATTGAGTTTATTCAGCTTTGATAAATGAAAGATTGTTATTATTGGCATATTTTTCCATAAATCTCATAAAACGATCCCATTCTTTTGGATTTTTAATTATGTAAGTACATTCAATTACTTCAGGTTTACCATTTATAAATTTTGCATTAACTTCTGTAGTAAGTAGTTTTCCTTCATCATCTATAAGGTACATTCCTTGAATCTCTCCTTTTTCTTGCATTTTTAATTGTATAATATCTGGGTTATTAAATCTAAAAATAGCAGTTCCTGTACTTCCATCACGAGATCTTGTTAATTTTACATCTGGAATTATAGTTTCATTTATTCCTTCTATAAATTGAATAGAGGCCATTTTTTAGTCCTTATAATTATATTTTTTTTTAGTAAATTGTTTTGATTTTATAATTGTATATTAATTTTCTTATTTAAATAGCACAATTATATTTTTATTATCTGGGGTGGGAGGATTCGAACCTGCGAGTGGCGGAGTCAAAGTCCGCTGCCTTACCACTTGGCTACACCCCAACATAGATATTGTATCAAAAATTTATTGAACATTGTCAAGTTAATAATAGGTTTTTAATTTTATTTAAATATGTTTTAAATTGATATAGTTCAATTTGTTCTTGTTGTCCAGTTTTTAGCCATTTTATTGTAATATAATTATTATTAATTTCATTATCACCAAGAATACAGCAAATTTTTGCTTTTGATTGACTTGCTTTTTTTATTTGTTTTTTTAAATTATTTTGATTTAAATCTAGTTGAAAGTTTATTTCATATTCTTCTATTGTTTGAATTATTGTCCATATTTTTTTTTCTGCGATAATTCCCTGAGTAATAATATAAATATGTGATATTTTCTTTTTAAGGTTTGAAATTTTTTTTGCAATTATTAATAATCTCTCTATTCCTATTGCCCATCCAACAGATGCAGTAGGTGGGCCTCCTAGTTGTTCTATTAAGTTGTCGTATCTTCCACCACCACATATAGTATCTTGAGTACCTAGCTCTTTGGTTTTTATTTCAAATGCTGTATAATTATAATAATCTAAACCCCTTACAAGTTTATCATTAATTTGGTATGGTATGTCTAAATATTTTAAATGTTCACAAATTTCATTAAAGTGGTTTAAGGATTTTAATTTTAGAGATGAGATTAATTTTGGTGCTTCTAATAAAACTTCTTGTGTTTTCATATCTTTGCTATCTAATATTCTTAAAGGATTTGTTTTTAATCTTTGTTGAGATTCTTCATCTAAATCTTTTTGATATTTATTTAAATAGTTAATAAGTTTTTCTTTATATATTGTTCTCTCTTCTAAGTTACCAATTGAATTGATTTCTAATCTATATTGGGAAATATTTAATGTAGTTAAAATTTTTATAGCTAATCTAATTACTTCTATATCTGCTATAGGTTTTTCACTTCCAATACATTCAATTCCTAATTGATGAAATTGTCTTTGCCGACCTTTTTGTGGTCTTTCATATCTAAACATGGGTCCTAAATACCATAATCTATTTATTGATGAATTATTATATAGTTTATTATATATAAATGATCTAGCAACACTAGCGGTTCCTTCTGGTCTTAGAGTAATATTTCTTTTTCCTTGATCTTCAAAAGTATACATTTCTTTATTTACAATATCTGTAAAATTTCCAATACTTCTTTTAAATAAATCAGTATTTTCTAAAATAGGTGTTCTAAGTTCATCATAGTTTGCAGTACTTAATATTTTATATGCTACATTATATATATGTTGCCAGGATTGTATTTCATTCGGTAGAATATCTTTGATCCCTCTTATTGGTTGCATAGGTTTATATAATTTATTTTTTTTATCGGGCAAGGAGGGATTCGAACCCCCGACACCGTAGTTCGTAGCCACGTGCTCTAATCCACTGAGCTACAAGCCCTTATAACAGCAATTATAGCAATATATTTATATAATTTAAAATATATTTTTATCTTAATTATTTAATGTTTAGTTATAAATAATTGATATTTTTTAATAGTATTTGTATTATATTTGAGTTTTAATAGAGTATTGATGATTTAAAATTATGGGAATTTATATATGAATAAAATTATACTTTATCATGATGATGCTCGTAAGGCATTAGAAAAAGGTATGGATATTTTAGCAGAGGCTGTATCTATAACTTTAGGGCCTAAAGGTAGAAATGTTGTTTTAGAAAAAAAATTTGGTGCTCCTCAAATTATTAATGATGGTGTAACTATTGCAAAAGAAATAGAATTAAAAGATGTTATTGAAAATACAGGTGTTGCTTTAATTAGACAGGCTGCTTCAAAAACTAATGATGTTGCTGGTGATGGTACTACAACAGCTACAGTTTTAGCTCATGCAATTGTAAAGCAAGGATTAAAAAATGTTGCTGCTGGTTCTAATCCTATGTTATTAAAAAAAGGTATAGATAAAGCTGTGAAGTTTGTTGTATCTAAAATATCTGAATATTCACGTCCTATTAATGATGTTAATGATATTATGCAAATTGCATCAATTTCTGCTGGTAATGATATGGAAATTGGTTATATGATTACAGAAGCTATAAAAAAAGTTGGTAAAGAAGGTATAATTTCTATAGAAGAAGGTCAATCTACAGTAACTGAACTAGATATTAAAGAAGGTATGAAATTTGATAAAGGTTTTATTTCTCCTTATTTTATTACTGATTCTTCTAAAATGGAAGTTATTCAGGATAATCCGTATATTTTATTGACAGATAAAAAAATTACTCTGATACAACAAGAGTTATTACCAATTTTAGAACAAGTTGCTAAGACAGGTCGTCCTTTGTTAATTATAGCGGAAGATATAGAAAAAGAAGCTTTAGCAACGATGATCGTAAATAAATTAAGAGGTATTGTAAATGTAGTTGCTGTGAGAGCTCCAGGTTTTGGTGATAGAAGAAAAGCTTTATTAGAAGATATTGCTATTTTAACTGCTGGCCAATTAATTACTGAAGATACCGGTTTATGTTTTGATACAATTTCACTAGATCAATTAGGTACTGCTCGGAAAGTACAAATAAGTAAAGATTCTACTACAATTGTTTCTGGGAATAATGAAGATATTATTGCTGCTCGTTGTGAACAATTAAGAAAACAGATTCAAGTAAGTAGTAATGGTTATGAAAAAGAAAAATTGCAAGAAAGGTTAGCTAAGTTATCAAGTGGTGTTGCTGTAATTAAAGTAGGTGCAGCTACAGAAACTGAAATGAAAGAAAAAAAATTACGTTTAGAAGATGCTATTAATGCTACTAAAGCTGCTATAGAAGAGGGAATTGTACCTGGTGGTGGTTCTACTTGTGTACATTTATCTAAATATTTAAATAGTTGGGCTCATGAAAATTTATTAGGTGAAGAATTAGTAGGAGCTTTAATTGTTGAAAAAGCATTATTATCTCCATTAATTCGTATTGCAGAAAACGCAGGTATTAATGGAGCTGTAATTTTAGAAAAAGTGAAACAAAATACTTTTGCAATAGGCTATAATGCTAATAGTAATAAATTAGTAAATATGTATGAGTGTGGTATAATTGATCCTTCAAAAGTAACTCGCTCTGCTTTACAAAATGCTTCATCAATTGCATCTATGATTTTAACAACAGAATGTATAATAGCTAATATTGATGCCAAATAATTATTGATAAGTTTTTTTAATATTAGATACTTTTACATAAATATTTAATGAAAAGAATTACACCTTTTTTATGATTCGCTTGAAGAATAATATATAAATTTATCATTGCTATTCTGTGTATATATAATAAATTGAAGCAATGATTACAATTATAATTATAATAATTATATTTTTTGTTATGTATATATGTAAATTTATTCAAGTATTGTTTTACTAAATTTGATTGAGGATATTTATTGTATTCATTAATGATATTATAGGCTAATTTTTTTAGGGTTTTAGTATTAATTATTGTATAGATTGAATAAATATGTAGAATTAGACTTAAGAAACAATAATTTTTATTATTATAATAATATTTTTGTTTATATAAGTATTCGTATGAGTATAAATGTAATGCTTCAATACTAATTAATAGTAAAGTCATTTTATGTACTAAATATATTTTTTTTTGCATTTTTTGATTTCTGCAATTGTTTTTTTTAAATACTATCTATAATCTGATGAATGATTAGTATATTATTAACTAATCATTTTTTCATTTTTTAATGACTTCCTGCAAATATAAATTCAGGAAATTTATTTTGTGCTTCTATTACAGATTGATTTTTTCCTTTTTCTTGCCAGAAAGTAATAATTTCAGTTGCTTTATTTAAAAGTTGAATTTTTTCAGTTTCTGAGATCCAAGGTTTTGAGTCTAATTCAGATTTTAATTGTTCCCAGGCATCATTTCTTGGCCAAAAAAAATAAGAGGTTAAAGGACTGATATTTTGACCTATTATATGATCGACTGCAATTGCTACATTATTATTTAGCCATAAAATACGTAAAGTAAATTTTTGCAAATTAATTCTCCTTTGTTTATATTAATTCTTTATTAATTTCATTATTCATAATTTTGTTGTAATATATTTTTTACTATTTGGGTTAATTTTGCTCCTTGATTTACTCGTTTTTGAATTTTTTCTAAATTTAATTTACTATTTTTTGTTAATGGATTATAAACTCCTACTTCTTCTAATGCTTTACCATCTCTTTTATTACGACTATCGATTACAATGATTCGATAGCATGCTTTTTTCTTTTTACCGAGTCTTTTTAATCTTATTTTTAACATTTATAATGATCTGTTTTTTTACTTGATATAGTGTTTATTTATGTTATTAATTCAATCCTAATGTTATTAAAAATAACTGTCAAACATTGTAAAAATATTATGCCTAGCATAGGAGACATATCCATTCCAAATATCATAGGTATTGTTCCTCTAAATAGTTTTAAATATGGATCTGTTAATCTATTTAACGAACAAAAAGGTTCGTTATACCAGTTTACAGTTGGAAACCATGCTAAAGATAATTTTAGTAAAATTAAAATTAAGTAAATCTCAGAAAAATTTGCTATAGATGTAAATATTAAATTAATCGAATGTGTTATAATGCTCATTATTATTTATAATCTTAATTTAATTGATATATTATTATATTATTTTTGTTGTATATAAATTCAAGCTTGGATATTTTTGTCCTAGTTTTTCTAATAATTGATTATAACATGCTATACAGGCTATATGAATATCAGTAATATAGATATTATTTTCATTTGTTAGTTGTTCAATTAATTCAATAATCCAAGATTTTTGTAAAATATTATCAAAAATAATAATATGTATATTTTTATTTAAAGTATTAATTTTTTTTATAATATTAATATCAAAAAGTTGTTTATTATTATCGATATGTAAAATTTTTATATTAGGTATTAAAATTTGTAATTCGCCAATTGTTTGATATGTATTTAATAAATTAGTAATCACATAATATTCTTGATTTTTATTCAGCATATAAATTTCTTTTGTATAAGATATTTGTTTAATATAAATTGGCTTTATTTTTATATATTTTCTCATTATTTCATACATTAAAAATAATCCTATGTATTTACTATTATAATCATATTTTTCTTGATTTATTTGTGACGTTATAATCGAGCGAGATAATAATTTTATTATTGGATGAGATATAAGATAAATGTTTAATAACATGTTGAATTATGACTAGATTTGTTAAACTATTATGTTGTGTTTTCTATATAAATATATAAAGTAGTATATAAATTTTTTATAAGTAACTATTCTTATTAAAATTTATAAGAATAGTTATTTTTATTATTTAAGTTATTTAATTTTAAGATCTTTTTTAGTCTAAAGGTCTCATTGATAATACTGCTTCGTTTTCTCTGTTAATACCTTTTTCAAAGCCAGCAGCAGCGGCTCTAGCTCTTCCCGCATGCCATAAATGGCCAATAAAAAGAAAGAATCCTAAAAAAAAGTGAGAAGTTGTTAACCAGCTTCTTGGAGATACATAATTAACGGAATTAATTTCAGTAGCTACACCTCCTACAGAATTTAATGAACCTAATGGAGCGTGAGTCATGTATTCTGCTGCTCGTCTTTCTTGCCATGGTTGAATATCATTTCTGATTTTATTTAAGTCTAAACCGTTTGGTCCTCTTAATGGTTCTACCCAAGGTGCTCTTAAATCCCAGAATCTCATTGTTTCTCCACCAAATATAATTTCTCCACTTGGTGATCTCATAAGATATTTACCTAGTCCTGTTGGTCCTTGTGCAGATGCTACATTTGCACCTAATCTTTGATCCCTTACAAGAAATGTAAATGCTTGTGCTTGTGAGGCTTCGGGTCCTGTAGGCCCATAAAACTCGCTTGGGTAAGCTGTATTATTATACCAAACAAAATTAGATGCAGTTAAACCCATTATAGATAAAGCACCTAAACTGTAAGATAGATAAGCTTCTCCTGACCAAACAAACGCTCTTCTAGCCCATGCAAATGGTTTAGTTAATATATGCCAGATTCCTCCAGCGATACAGATTACACCTATCCAAACATGACCTCCTATTAAATCTTCCATATTATCTACACTTACTATCCATCCATCGCCTCCGAAAGGAGATTTTAGTATATATCCAAATATAACTGAAGGATTTAAAGTTGGATTTGTAATAAATCTTACATCCCCTCCACCTGGAGCCCATGTATCATAAACTCCTCCGAAAAATAAAGCTTTTATTACTAGTAAGAAAGAACCGATTCCTAATAATAATAAATGAATACCTAATATAGTAGTCATTTTATTTTTATCTCTCCAATCATATCCAAAAAATGGAAATGATTCTTCTAAAGTGTCAGGTCCAATTAAAGAGTGATATAAACCTCCAAAACCAAGTACAGCAGAAGAAATTAAATGTAGGATACCAACTACAAAGTAAGGGTAAGTATCTATTATTTCTCCACTAGGGCCAACGCCCCATCCTAATGTTGCCAAATGCTGCATTAGTATAAATCCTTGTTCGTATAATGGTTTTTCTGGAACGAAATGAGCTACTTCGAATAAAGTCATTGCTCCTGTCCAAAATACCATGATACCAGCATGAGCTACATGAGCTCCTAAAAGTTTACCAGACACATTAATTAGTCTAGCATTTCCAGACCACCAAGCAAAACCTGTTGATTCTAGATCTCTTCCTCCAACTACATTATTATTAAAGGGCGTTTCCACGTGGTAAAACCTCCTCTGGGAATATAAAGTTTTCATGAGGTTGGTCTTGTGCTGCCATCCATGCACGAATACCTTCATTTAATAAAATATTTTTTGTATAAAATGTCTCAAATTCTGGATCTTCAGCGGCTCTTAATTCTTGTGAAACAAAGTCATAGGCTCTTAAATTTAATGCTAATCCTACAATACCAAATGCACTTGTCCACATCCCTGTTACAGGTACGAATAGCATAAAAAAGTGTAACCATCTTTTATTTGAAAAGGCTACTCCAAAAATTTGAGACCAAAACCGATTTGCTGTTACCATTGAATAAGTTTCTTCTGATTGAGTAGGTGTAAATGCTCTGAATGTATCTGCTGCATCTCCATCTTCGAATAAAGTATTTTGAACAGTCGCACCATGTATAGCACAAAGTAAAGCGCCTCCTAAAATACCTGCTACTCCCATCATATGAAAAGGATTTAAAGTCCAATTATGAAATCCTTGTAAAAATAATAGGAATCTAAAAATAGCCGCAACACCAAAACTAGGTGCAAAAAACCAACTAGCTTGTCCTAAAGGATACATTAAAAATACAGATACAAACACAGCTATAGGTCCTGAAAATGCTATTGCATTGTACGGTCTTATACCTACTAGTCTAGCAATTTCAAATTGTCTTAAGCAGAAACCAATAAGTCCAAATGATCCGTGTAAAGCTATAAAAGCCCACAGTCCTCCTATTTGACACCATCTTGTAAAGTCTCCTTGTGCTTCAGGTCCCCATAATAGTAACAGAGAGTGACCCATACTATTTGCAGGTGTAGATACAGCAGCTGTTAAAAAATTACATCCTTCTAAATATGAACTAGCTAAACCATGTGTATACCAAGATGTTACAAATGTAGTTCCTGTTAACCATCCTCCTAAAGCTAAATATGAGCAAGGAAATAATAGTAATCCAGACCAACCTACAAATACAAAACGATCTCTTTTTACCCAGTCATCAATTAAATCAAATTTTCCACGATTTTTTTCTTGTCCAATTGCGACAGTCATAAATAAAATCTCCAAAAAGAGTTGTATAAGTAAATATGTTGGAAGTATTTTTATTAATACAATTATTATATATACTATATTTATATCAATAATTTAAATTTACTTGTCTTTACGGTTACATAATATTATAAATATATTTATATTTAAATGTTATATTATTTTAATAAGTATTATGATATAGTTCTGTAAGTTAATACAAAAAAATATTTAATTTTTAATAATAATTAAAGTATTTTTGTTTTAGATTATTATATACTTTATTTTTATTTATATGAATTTATATTATAGATTCTGATAAATTTAGTTTTTGAAATAAATATCCAGTTCCTCTTGCTGTTAAAATTAAATCAGGATTACTAGGATCATCTTCTAATTTTGCTCTTAATCTAGAAATATGTACATCTACTACTCTAGTATCTACATGTCTTTCTGGTGTATATCCCCAAACTTCTTGTAGGATTGACGATCTTGAAAAAGCTTCACCTGCTTTACTTACTAATAATTCTAGTAAGCTAAATTCCATGCCAGTTAATCTAACTCTTTGATTATTTTTATAAACTTGTCTTTTATTTGTATCTACTTTTAAAAAACCAATATTAATAATTCCTGAACTTGGTATTGATGAATTAATGGTAACTTTATCCACTCTTCTTAGAACAGATCTAATTCTAGCTTCAAGTTCTTTTGGTGAAAATGGTTTAATAACATAATCATCTGCTCCTAATTCTAGGC